AGTATCCAGAATAAAGCTTAATTTTTTAACTTTGACTTTAATTTAACACTACATGAATATAAAAGAAAAATATTAAAACGGCTAATAGAAGAAGCCATAATTGATTAATATATTTACTATTCTTATTAATTCATAATATATACTAGTTTTACAAACTTTTTATATACTTATATAATTAATTATACATATATTTATCAGCTATATAATTTATATATAAGCACATAAAAATTCATTCAACTACTTAAATGATAATACTATACACTAACAGTTGTCAAGTCTAATAAATATAAATTTCTATTTTATTAAAGCTAAAAAATGATAAATAAAATCAAAACATCAATAATAATATTGATCAATATTGTTCCAAATTAAACAGAATATTATATTTAAAAAGTTAGTAATAACATAAAATAATATTTTAGCTTAGTTATTAAATTATTCAAATAGTGATCTGATTCTTTGCTAGTATAATAATTTTGTATTATACATAAAATATAAGTTTTATTATATATTAAAGACTAATAAAGGTAAGTAATGATCAATTATATATAATATGTCCAATACAATGATTAAAAATAACATAGAATACTATTAGAAATTACTAAAAAATAGTAATTATAAATATTCACATTTATACATAACAGTAAATAGCCATAATATAAATATAAGTAAGACAAATTACAAAATTATAGCATAAAATAGAAAATAAATAAAATCTGAATCAATAAATGAAAATTAAAAATATATAATATAAAACTTTCTAAAAAACTGCAAAATACTCGTAAGAATATAAGATTCACATTAATGGCTTAAACTCAATATCAAAAAATTATAAAGTCTATTTAATTAATAAAAATATTGTAATATTAGTAACTCATATATACACAACTTATTAAAATATTCAAAATCCTATTATAGATAATTTTTTTCAATTCGATTATAAACAAACATGTAAAAAGTAAAAATTTTAGTTGTAAAACTATAAATAATCTAATAATTACATGGTTAAATCTTTAAAAAACCTTATCAAATTCATTACATGAATGAAGATTATTAAATAATTAAAGAAATACTATTCTAACATAATTAAACTCCATAGATTAAAGATTAAAGTACAGAAAAAATATTAATTAATTTTAGTTTTAAATCATAATCATTATATTGTTATTAATTTTAAATAGATGTATCTCAACACAGAAAGATAAGCCGTTTATTAGTAAAGAATTAAAAGCTATATTAAGCATTTTCTCATATACTTATTACGAAATATTTCTAATAATGTCTATATATAACTTTTAGAAGACGCTAGCTATACAATTCTAACAAGATAAATAAATATACTGTCAAAGTAGAATACAGTATATTCAAGTTTATTCTGACAATAATTATTACTATATTACTTTAAATGGTAATAGTATAATTAAAATCCCATTAGACATAATTTACTTTATTAACCATTTATAAATAAACCGTGGCAAAACAATATCCCAAATATTTTTTCTGTGCCGCAAATAAATCAAGTGATTAATTTGTCATATCAACTTAGGATTCATTAACAAAACAGAGTAATATACTGCGAAGTGCAGCTAATCCATATAATTCAATCAGAATAAAAATTCCATATTTATATTTGAATAAAATTTTTATTGAAAAAGTATTCAGTTGACCTCAATGTAAAAAGAAAGTATTTAAAATATATAAAAGTATTCAACTAAACTAAAAAATAATACTGTCCATCAAACAAAAATATGCTATAACAAAATTAAAACAATATATCCTAGAAATATATTTATGAAAATTTCTTATACAGATAAACTCATTAAAGATTTTGAATATATTAATTCAAACCACAGTAATTGTCTAAAAGTTATTAATCTAATTAGTTAAAATCAATATGATTTAGTTAATTATTTTGAAATTTTATATAATTTTTTAATAGTTATATGTTCCAATGAATCTTTAAAAGATTCTTGTAAAATAAATATTCAGCGAATTTTATAAATATCATTATATCCATTCATATCAACTTGCACAATACTTTTCACATTATATTTGAATAAGAGAAATTATATCTTACAAATTTAAAGGAGAAAAAAATTGGATAATCAGAAAGAAAAGATTTTAGTAGTTGATGATGAAACTAGTATCAGGAGAATTTTAGAAACTAGGTTATCTATGATAGGATATGAAGTAGTAAGCGCATCTGATGGTGAAGAAGCATTAACAATATTTAGAAAAGAATATCCCACTTTAGTTGTTTTAGATGTTATGATGCCTAAACTAGATGGATACGGGGTATGCCAAGAGCTAAGAAAAGAATCTAATGTACCAATAATTATGCTAACTGCTTTAGGAGATGTTTCAGATAGAATAACTGGGCTAGAATTAGGAGCAGATGATTATCTAGTCAAGCCATTTTCACCAAAAGAGCTAGAAGCAAGAATTAGATCAGTGCTACGCAGAATTGACAAAATTGCAATTAATTCATCAATACCTAGTTCAGGAATTATTAATATCGGTTTCCTTAAAATTGATACAAATAAAAGGCAGGTATATAAAAATAATGAAAGAGTTAGACTAACAGGAATGGAATTTAGTTTATTAGAATTACTAGTAAGCAAAGCAGGAGAACCATTTTCAAGATCTTCTATATTACAAGAAGTATGGGGCTATACACCAGAAAGACATGTAGATACTAGGGTAGTTGATGTGCATATATCGAGACTCAGAGCAAAATTAGAAGATGACCCAAGTAATCCAGATTTAATTCTAACAGCTCGAGGAACTGGTTACCTTTTTCAAAAAATTATAATTAAAGAATAATAAGACAATAAAAAAGATAATAAATTATAGTAGCTATATTATTATATATACAATATATATAAATAAAATAATTATGTAGATCAATAATCAAATATTTCATTAAAAATCAGCTATTAATCTCAAAATTAAGATATATATACTATTAAAAATATTTTAAAACTAAATTAATAATAATATATCAGCTTTAGTGAAGAAATATATATAACACCATACCATAACTTACAGAACTATAAGTTGTGCATTATAATATAATTTAAATATACATTAATCTTATAATATTATATAACTAAAAAGATAAGTAAAATCATATAATATCATTTATAATAGTTAACTAAACTAATTAAGTATATTAATTTTACTATTATTAATAATATGTAAACAAAGTCATTTGGTATATTTACTTAAATAATTTGTCTTGGAGATTTAATACATGACTGTCGCAATTGGACAAGAGAAAAATCGTGGAAAATTTGACTTAATTGATGACTGGGTAAAAAGAGACCGTTTTGTTTTTGTTGGATGGTCTGGACTATTGGTATTTCCATGTGCATACCTAGCATTAGGAGGATGGTTAACAGGAACTACATTTGTAACTTCTTGGTATACACATGGATTAGCAAGTTCTTACCTAGAAGGATGTAACTTCCTAACAGCAGCAGTTTCAACACCTGCTAATAGCATGGGTCACTCACTATTACTTTTATGGGGACCAGAAGCTCAAGGAGATTTCACACGCTGGTGTCAAATTGGTGGATTATGGGCATTTATTGCATTACATGGTTCTTTTGGACTAATTGGATTTTGTTTACGTCAATTTGAAATTGCAAGATTAGTAGGTATTAGGCCATATAATGCTATTGCATTCTCAGGACCAATAGCAGTATTTGTATCAGTATTTTTAATGTATCCACTAGGACAAGCAAGCTGGTTTTTTGCTCCAAGTTTTGGAGTTGCAGCTATTTTCCGTTTCTTACTATTCTTACAAGGGTTCCATAACTGGACACTGAATCCTTTCCACATGATGGGCGTAGCGGGAATATTAGGTGGAGCTTTACTATGTGCAATACATGGAGCAACTGTACAAAATACATTATTTGAAGACGGTGATGCAGCTGATACATTCAGAGCGTTTACACCTACACAATCAGAAGAAACATACTCGATGGTAACAGCAAATCGTTTCTGGTCTCAAATTTTTGGAGTAGCATTTTCAAATAAAAGATGGCTACACTTTTTTATGTTATTTGTTCCTGTAACAGGAATGTGGACAAGCTCTTTTGGGATCGTTGGTCTTGCCTTAAACTTAAGAGCATACGACTTTGTATCTCAAGAACTACGAGCTGCAGAAGACCCAGAATTTGAAACATTCTATACAAAAAATATCTTATTAAACGAAGGTATTCGTGCATGGATGGCAGCACAAGACCAACCTCACGAGAACTTCATATTCCCAGAGGAGGTTTTACCACGTGGAAACGCGCTTTAATAACAGTAACTTAGTTGGAGGTAGAGACTTAGAATCAACAGGTTTCGCATGGTGGTCAGGTAATGCAAGACTAATTAATGTATCAGGTAAACTTCTTGGAGCACATGTAGCACATGCAGGAGTAATAGTATTTTGGACTGGAGCAATGACGCTTTTTGAAGTAGCTCACTTCGTTCCAGAAAAACCTTTATACGAACAAGGATTCATTCTAATGCAACACTTAGCAACATTAGGATGGGGAGTAGGACCAAGTGGTGAAATCATAAGTACATACCCATACTTCGTAGTAGGAGTATTACACTTAATATCATCAGCAGTGCTTGGATTCGGTGGATTATATCACTCATTAATAGGACCAGATACACTAGAAGAATCTTTTCCATTTTTTGGATATGACTGGAGAGATAAAAATAAAATGACAACAATACTAGGAATACACCTAGTATTATTAGGATTAGGATCATTTTTATTAGTTGTGAAAGCATTATTTTTTGGTGGCGTTTACGACACATGGGCTCCAGGAGGAGGAGATGTTAGAATAATTACTAATCCCACACTAAATCCATCTGTTATATTTGGATATGTTTTAAAATCGCCATTTGGAGGAGACGGCTGGATTGTAAGCGTAGATAACATGGAAGATCTAATAGGAGGCCATGTTTGGATAGGTGTAATATGTATAGCAGGAGGAATATGGCATATTCTGACAAAACCATTTGCATGGGCAAGACGAGCTTTTGTTTGGTCAGGAGAAGCTTACCTATCATACAGCTTAGGAGCATTATCAATTATGGGATTAACCGCATCTAACTTCGTATGGTATAATAATACAGCCTATCCTAGTGAATTTTACGGACCTACTGGCCCTGAAGCATCACAAGCACAAGCATTTACATTTCTAGTAAGAGATCAGCGTTTAGGAGCAAATGTAGCATCTGCGCAAGGACCAACAGGATTAGGTAAGTACCTAATGAGATCACCAAGTGGTGAAATAATATTTGGTGGAGAGACAATGAGATTTTGGGATTTAAGAGCGCCTTGGGTCGAACCACTAAGAGGACCTAATGGTTTAGATTTAAATAAAATCAAAAATGATATTCAACCCTGGCAAGAAAGAAGGGCTGCTGAATATATGACTCATGCTCCGCTTGGATCACTAAATTCTGTTGGTGGAGTTGCCACAGAAATTAACTCAGTAAACTATGTTTCACCGAGAAGTTGGCTAACAACTTCACATTTTTTCCTTGGCTTTTTCTTATTTATAGGTCACTTATGGCATGCAGGAAGAGCAAGAGCTGCAGCTGCCGGATTTGAAAAAGGAATCAATCGTGAGAACGAAGCAGTATTATCAATGAGACCTTTAGACTAAGATCGAATAAATAAAGCTACAAAATTAATAAAAAAAAATTACTCCGATAATTAAAATTTAGGGTAATTTTTATTTTTTGACATACCCAAAACTAAACCGATAAATATTAACCACAGAACTCATCTAAATTATTAAACTTCAATAAGATTTTTTGAATATTTGATTCATCAAAAATAAATTTATATGCACATTATTATTACATATTAAATAAAAACAATCAATAAAATGAAAGAATATATATTTAAAAACTAAAAATAATTTAATTAGTATATACTTACTTTTTAAATACGAAAAATATTAAAATTCATATATTAAAAGAATAAAAAGATACAATGATAACATCAAATAAAAATAAATAAAAACTTAATGCCATTGAATATTTACATAATATCGCATCCAATTATCAAAATTTTATCAAATCCGATTATAAATACAAAAGAAAATCAATATACAAATAAATATTACTATGAAAAGTACTTAGGATTCTTATTAATATATGAAACACTTAGAAAGTACGTAAAAATAAGAAAATTTTATATTAAATCATTAAAATCTATAAGAAATTTTTATCTAACTAATACAGGTACCAAATATTTAATATTTACACACTTATCAACACATTATAAACTAATAGCCGATATATCAATATTATTACCTGATATAGAGATTATAAACATAGAACACAAAATACATAGCAACTTCGGACTAGACTCTTTTTTCAAAATACAAGATAATACAAATACATTTATACTAGAAAGCGTTATTAAAGATAACAAAATTATAGATTTAGTTGAATATCTACACCAAAAAAAACAAATTAAGTTAGATAATATTAATATAGTTTGTATATCAAGCTACCAAAAAATTCTTAGTCAACTTAACTACAAATATCCAAAATTAAAAGTATATACAACTGAAATTATATATAATAAAAAATAGAAATAAATAACATAAAAAGCATGACAATTATAACTCACTCACTAAACCTAGTATTCACATCAATAGCAAATTTTTCTGAAATATATTTAATTTTGATACTACTCAAACTATGCCTAGCTTGGTTCCCAACAGTAAACTGGTACAATGAACCTTTTTGCTCTCTCAACCGATTAACAGACCCTTATCTAAAGCTTTTTAGAGGTACAATACCAATGATATTCGGAATGGACATGTCACCGATGCTAGGTATTATATTTTTACAATGCCTAACAGTCATATTTAATAATATTCGAATTGAATCAATCATATAAACATATATTCATATAAATAAGTATGATAAAATTATCATCAAATATAATCTAGAAATATTTCAAAATATAAATATTAAATAAAAATAATATAAAAATGTTAAAAATTAGATTAAAAAGATTAGGTAGAAAAAAAAGAGCGTATTATAGAATTATACTTATTGATAGTCGCAAAAAAAGGGATGGTAAAGCAATAGATGAAATAGGTTTTTACGATCCATTAAAAAAACAACACCAAATAGATATAATGAAAATGAAAAATGTAATTAAAAACGGAGCACAATTGACTGAAACAGTAAGAGATTTATTTAAAAAATATTATTAATAATTTTTACAGAAAGAAAGGGGAAATATTGAAAAGATTTACGTTTCGCATTTTATGGCTTGACAACAATGTAGCAATCGCTATTGATCACATTATAGGTGAACACATTAGTCCACTTACATCATATTTTTTTTGGCCTAGAAATGATGCTTGGGAACAATTAAAAACAGAACTGGATTCAAAACCTTGGATATCAGAAAGTGAGAAAATTAACTTATTAAACCAAGCTACAGAAATTATCAATTTTTGGCAAGAAAAAGGCAAAAACAAGTCATTAATAGAAGCACAAAAGAAATTTCCTGAATTCATATTTGCAGGAACCAACTAAAAATAGCTTTAGCATAATAAGTATTTGAGAATAATATACTATAATATAAAACATAGTAAATGTGAAAGTAGAATAATATATTATTACTCATGAATAATAAAAATAAATTAAAAAAGAAAATAGACTTATTAATTATAAGTCTTGAGGCATTAGATATTTATTATGATACTAACTCAGCTACAAAAGTAAATCATACAGACCAAAATAAGTGTATTACTTACTATTTTTCACTAAAAAGTCTTACAACTAATAAACATTTTGCACATTTCAATAATAGTAACTATAAAAACTTTCAAGAAATAATCAAATCAATTTATACTATATATTTGATTTCTCAACAAACTATTATATATCATGTTATCAAAGACATAATAAATTATTACAAATACGGTAATTATAAGCAAGCAGAACAATACTTAAGAAGGTTTAAATATATTTACTTCAAGAGGCAAGAGCAATATGAGAGCTATAAATCTTTAAACAACATGAGCTATATAAATATATATGAAGTAGCTATTATAAATCTATACATAATTTCACAACTACAATACAAGACAGGCTTATATTTTTTAGTAAAATATTTATATCTCTGAATTACTTATCAACATCTACAACTATACATTCAGTAGTTAAAATCATAGATGCAATAGAAGCCGCATTTTGTAAAGCAGAACGAGCAACCTTAGCAGGATCAATAATACCTAAATCATACATATCAACTAAACTATCATTATTGGCATCATAACCTAAAGGAAAACTATTTTGTTTTACTTTTTCAACAACTACAGCACCATTAGCACCAGAATTTTGTGCTATCCTCATTAAAGGACATAATAAAGCTTTTTCAACAATTAATGCTCCAGTCAACTCTTCACCACAGAGATTATTCTTTGCCCAATAATTAAGATCCTTAGATAAATGTGTATACGTAGAACCTCCACCAGGAACAATACCTTCTTCAATAGCAGCCCTTGTAGCATTAATAGCATCTTCCAAACGTAATTTTTTATCTTTCATCTCAGTTTCTGTAGCAGCACCAACCTTAACAACAGCAACACCACTTGATAGTTTGGCTAATCTTTCCTGCAGTTTTTCTTTCTCATAAGTATTATTACTAAGTTGAAGTTGTTTACGAATTTGATTACACCTTGAATTAACAACATCTTGATTACTATCAGCAATAATAGTCGTATGATCTTTAGAAATTTCAACTTTTGTAGCAATACCTAATTGATCTAAAGATATCTTATCTAAGGTCAACCCAGTTTCTTCTGTTATTACCTGGCCAGAAGTTAAAACAGCAATATCTTCTAATAAAGCCTTTCTCCTATCACCAAAGCCCGGAGCTCTCACAGCAACAACATTAACAATACCTCTTAACTTATTAACTACCATCGTAGCTAAAGCTTCTTTTTCAACATCTTCAGCAATCACTAACAGAGAACGGCCTGTTTTAGCAACTTTCTCAAGAATAGGTAACAACTCTTGCTGTATTAAAGTAATCTTTTTATCAGTTAATAAAATATAACTATTATCCTGAATAACCTCCATTCTTGCAGTATCAGTTACAAAATAAGGTGAAATGAAACCTTTATCAAATTTCATTCCCTCTTTAATCTCTAAATAAGTGCTAGTTGACTGTCCTTCTTCCAACGATATAATACCTGTTTTACCAACTTGTTGGATTGCTTTAGTAATCATTTCACCAATATAATTATCATTACCTGAAGAAATAGATGCAACTTGCATAATATCACGTGAATCATTAATAGGACGAGAATATTGACTAATTTTATTAGTAATAAATCTAACGGCCTTATTAATACCTTTTTTGAGTATTATTGGATTTGAACCAGCGGCAACATTTTTCAATCCTTGTTTAACAACTGCATGAGCTAAGACAGTTGCCGTTGTAGTCCCATCACCAGCTACATCATTTGTTTTAGAAGCAGCTTGCCTAATTAAAGAAACACCAGTATTCTCAATCAAGTTTTTTAACTCTATTTCTTTAGCTATAGTGACACCATCATTAATAATTTGTGGCGAACCAAATTTTTTTTCAAGTACAACATTTCTACCTTGAGGCCCTAATGTAATTGCAACTGCTTCAGATAAAATGTCCATACCTTTTTCTAATGCTTTACGAGCATTATCATGATACAATATCGTTTTACCCATAAATAAATTATTCCCTCTTATTTTTTATGCCTTAATAATTTAATTTAAAAAACCACTTAAAAAAACCTTAAGCTTAAATATGATTACTATAAACTTATATCAGTATATAAAAGTTTAGTATAAAATTAGAATAATGATAATATAGTAGTATAGTGGGCTTGTAGCTCAGTGGATTAGAGCACGTGGCTACGAACCACGATGTCGGGGGTTCGAGTCCCTCCTTGCCCGATATTAACAATTAACAACAATAAATATAATAATTACTAATATATTCAACAATGCAACCGCTAAGAGGAACAAAAGACATCTTACCTTACGAAATAAAGTTTTGGCAACATATATATAATATAGCGAGTAAAATTTTATTCATTAATAACTATCATGAAATTAGAACACCTGTGATAGAAAGTACAGAATTATTTCATAGGAGTATTGGTAATTTCACAGATATAGTAAGTAAAGAGATGTACAGCTTTATTGACCAAGGAGATAGAAACATCACATTAAGACCAGAAGGAACAGCTAGTATAGCAAGAGCATTTATAAGTAACAAACTATATTCAAACAACAGAATAAACCGATTCTGGTATTTTGGCCCAATGTTTAGATATGAAAGACCGCAAAAAGGAAGACAAAGACAATTTCATCAACTAGGTATTGAATGCATTGGTAGCTCTTCACCTATAGCAGATATAGAAGTAATTAGACTAGCTATTAAAATTCTAGATGAGCTACAGCATAAAGAATATATAGTAGAAATTAATTCTATCGGTAACATAGAAGAGAGAAATAAATATACCACACTGCTAAGAAATTACCTAAATAAATATGTAAATGATTTAGATGAAGACTCAAAAAAAAGACTAGTAAATAACCCACTAAGAATATTGGATACAAAAGATCCTAGAACACAAGAAATTATATTAAAAGCACCTAAACTAAAAGAATGCTTAACATTAGAATCAATAAATCATTTTAATAATGTATGTCAACATTTAAATTCTTTAAACATTCCATACCAAATTAACGACAATCTAGTAAGGGGATTAGACTACTATAATTACACAGCATTTGAAATAAAAACGACATCAAAAAACGCACAAAATACAATATGTGGAGGAGGAAGATATGACCAATTAATAGAACAACTAGGAGGACCCAAAACTCCATCAGTTGGATGGGCAATTGGGCTAGAGAGACTACTTCTAATAACAAAAGAAACACTAAGTCTGCAAAACCAATATATTACAATATATATTATTTACAAAAACGATCAAATCAATGATGACTTATGGAAAATTATTAAAGTTATAGAGAAACTAAAAATAAATTTTGAACTGGACTTGAGTAATAACAACTTATATAAACAACTAAAAAAAGCTAGTCAAAGAAAATCAAAAATATGCTTAATCCTAGGAGAAGACGAAATAAATAATCAATACGTTACAGTAAAATGGATTAATACTAGTACACAACAAAGAATCAAAATTCATCAATTGTATAATTATCTAAAATATCTTAAAAAACACTATTTAAACTTGACATAACATAATTTCTTATTGTACAAGTAAGATTAATATTTAATATATTGGGGTGTAGCCAAGTGGTAAGGCAGCGGACTTTGACTCCGCCATTCGCAGGTTCGAATCCTCCTACCCCAGATGATAATATGATATGAATATAACACAAAATATAAATAAAAAATAATAAAATATGCAATATGTACTATATTACATAAATAGCAGTAAAAAACCTAAAAATACAAAAGTATAAAAATTAGCAAAAGTGACAAATCATATTAGATAGTATAAATAAAAAGGATAACTATATGGCTGCAATTCAATTCATAAATGGCATTAATGAAACAGTTATACCAAGCATAAAGTTAACTAGATCTCGTGATGGTAGCACAGGTACAGCAACTTTTAGATTTAATAATCCGGATATAATTAAGCCCGAAATGCAAAATAAAGGAGATATTAAAGGAATGTATTTAAAAGATGAAGAAGGAGAATTAATAACCACAGATGTCAGCGCAAAATTTATTAATGGAAAACCACAAGGAATTGAATGCATTTATATTATAAAAAATCCTAATGAATGGGATAGATTTATGCGTTTCATGGAAAGATATGCTAATAATCATGACCTTTCATTTACAAAAGCATAAAGCTTATACAACGAATTAATTAATCATTACTAAAAATCCGACACAAACCAAAGTTAAGAAATGAAATTTTCATGGACACTGCTAAATAATTTAATTAATTTACAGAATATAAAATTTGAACACTTTCAAGAAAAACTTATTTTATCTGGAATAGAAATAAATGAAATTAAATATAATGATAAGGATTGCGACAAGATAATCGATCTAAGCATTACAACAAATCGAAAGGAAATATGTTCCATACTAAACCTAGCTACAGAAATAAGTAGCATTTTCAATATTCCTATTAGAATTTATCCAATAAAATTTAAAGAAGCATTTAAAAACACAAGTAGAGATAATTGCAACAATATTAATTCAATATCTAATAACATTTTATATTATAGATTACATTATATAAAATATACAAGAATTAACAAAACTCCACAATGGCTTCTAAATTATCTAAAAATACATAATGTGAATATAACAAGTGACTTATTTCAAAATATTAGCAAATATATTAAACTGAAGTGGAGTCAAATATTTTATACTACAGAAGTGGTCAATCTACCACATATACTAAATAAATTAAAAATCATCCATAAAAGTACATCAAATGAAAATAATATATGCTCAAAATTTATAAGTTATACTGATAAACATAAAGATGCAATAAAAAATAATCGAAAAACCCAAATCCTGATTTTTGTGGTATATAATACAAAAATAGAAAATAATACATTTAACTCTATAGATTTTTTTGAGAATGCTTACATAGACACATTAAAACTAATTAGTTCATTTACAGAATGCAGTATCAACAAATCATACTACGAATATAATTATAATGACTTAATGCAATTAGATAATAAAGTAATCATTAACAAACAAGACATTAATACAATATTAGGTCCTATTAAGCAAACAAAGTTTCAATTTTTGTCTACAGAAACTATTTTTAATATATTAACACAATTAAATTTTGTTCCACAATATCAAAGAAAACGCAAGGAATTTATAACAACAATCCCAAGCCAAAGATACCATGACTTAAAAAGAAAAATAGATATTATAGAAGAAATTAGTCGTATACATGAATTTAGAAATTTTCTTGAAAAATTGCCTGTAAAAAATAGCAGAGGAACTACTTCTAAAACTTACTTAAAGATAAAAAAAATTAGGCATACATTGCGTGAACTAGGTTTTCATGAAGTAATTAACTGCTGTTTAATCAACAATAAAAATAATATCAGTAATAAAATTAATCTACAAAATCCAATTACAAAAGAACAAAAAGAACTAAGAAGTAATATTTTAGAAAACTTAATTAATAACTATAAAAATAATAAAAAATATCAGAATGAACATATAGAAATTTTTGAAATCGGTAAGGTTTTTAGAAAAAATGAAGAAAAATGCTATATAGAGGAGCAATATTTAGCAGGCCTCTTAATAAACCCCCAATTTACTAGAAATAAGTGGTCAGATCAACCAAATCATGCAAGCTTATTTCACGCTAAGGGAATAATAGAAACATTTCTAGAAAAAATTAATTCAAAAACAATTTTACAAAAAATATCTCCACATGAAGATTTTAGACATATAAGAAATACAATAAGCTCTTTTCATAATCATAAAAGAATAGGTATTTATAATAAATTAAACCAAGTGCTAATTGGAATTATAGGACAAGTAAAACATAACTATATAGATGAAATAAGTAATAACAAAGAAAAAAATATATATATCTTTGAAATAAATCTACAAAAACTAAGTAAAACTATTTATAAAAATAATCACCTTAACTATATTATTAAACCATATTCTAATTATCCGAGTGTTACAAGAGATATATCAATAAAAATAAATTATCAAAAGAGTATCAATGATATTATCAATACCATTATAAATGCTAATAATAAACTAATAGAGTCAGTAGAAGTATTTAATGAATATAACGAAATAATGTTAAAATCAAGATCTATAGGATTAAGAATAACTTATAGATTAAATAATAGAACATTAAATAATAAAGACATATTAAATATAGATAGCAATCTTCAAATCATAGTAGATCAATTACAAAGAAATTAAATTTTTAAAAAGAAGCATGAGTAAGACATAAGCCGGGTTTTGTTCTTAATCTTAATAAAAATACGAAGACACAATTAAAAATATAATGCATCTTGAATTGTTACTGTAAGAAAAAGGGTAATTATTAATCTAAAGTAAAAATCACTTTATGCAGTATCTATATTGGCCAGTATTAATTTAATAATGTTTATAAAATTATCATATTATACTGACTGCTTTGCTCTAATATGGGGTTTACCTAGCAAATATCTTAACAATATTTCTGGTACGCTCTTAACGTACCATTGCACCCTTACTCAATAAAAAAAGCGGTATATTTCTGTGGCACGATCCTCATAGTCTCCTATACTGTATTTTCTACAACTATATGTCTATAAATAGAGCCCGGACTTTCCTCAGATTTGTAAAAAATCTGCAATTACCTACGCTTACTCTATTTATATAATACAATAGATCAATAACATGTAAAAAAGAAATAATTCAAAAGAGTAAGAGATATTTAAATTCAGGAAATAATAATATTTATGGAATCATAAAATTAGAAATGATGAAAAAAAAAGGTAATAAGAAAGATCGATTTGCTAGAATACTAAAAAAGTATAAATACAATTTAAACCCTGGTGATATAGTTGCAGGAACTATTTTGCACATAGAATCCTCCGGTTTTTTGGTAAATATAGGAGATAAAATATCTGGATATTTACCAAAAGAAGAAATAAAATTAATATCTGAGCAAAAAGATAATAAAAACTTACTAATGATGAATACTACAAGAGAATTTTTTTTAGTTAAATATAGCTTTAGTACAAAACAATATATAATCTCAATTAAAAGACTAGATTATATAAGAGCTTGGAAAAGAATAAAGCAAACTAATATGGAGGATATTATAATGCACGTGCCAATTAAGCACTATAATAAAGGTGGGATAATCACATCATTGGAAGGAATACAAGGTTTTATACCAAAATCACATATATACAATATACATATCAATAATACAGAAAATGAAACAAAAAAGAAAAATATGCAGTACACAGAAATACCAAGTAAATTATTAACAATTAATGAGAAGAAAAACCAGTTAATATTAAGCAATAAAAGTGCCATATTTTCTCTTTCAGCACATAAGTTCAAACTAGGAGAGTTATTATATGGACAAATAATCTCAATTAAGTCATATGGCTTATTTCTTAATATATACGGAATAAAAGCATTACTGCATATTTCAGAAATAGGCTTTAATTATATCAAAAATATTCAGCTTTTTTTTAAACTAGGCACATTAATTAAAGTTAAAGTAATTCATATAAATAAAAAACAAGGAAAATTATCTGTTTCAAAACGCAATATCAAATAATAGAAACTTAGCCTCCACCAACAATAGTAATTATTTCAATACGATCAAATTGCCGTAAAAACAGAGAATCAAATTGAGTTCTATCTATAATCTGATTATTATATTCAACTACAATATTACTAATTTCAAAATTTAAATATAATAAAAGACTATACAATGACATAGAATCAGGACAATTAAATGGTTCACCATTAACAAATATAGTAAAGTAATTGTGCATATGATAAAAAATGATTTATTTACAGTAGACTGATCATACAAAAAATATTATAATAAATTACATACCCATGTAGTTTCATATGGCGGGTGTAGCCAAGGGGTTAAGGCAATGGATTGTGACTCCATCATTCGCGGGTTCGATTCCCGTCATTCGCCCCTAATCAAACCTTAATAACGCTTTCACCAGTTCTACTCGATTACGACAATTCATCTTATTTAGTAAACGACTAATATATTTCTCAACATTCCTTAGACTAGTATTAAGACACAAAGCTATCTCTTTATTCATATAACCTTGGAGCAATAAATTTAGAATACTCTTTTCTCTAGGAGTTAAAATATTCAATAAATTGGAATCCATTTCATCTTTATAAGAAGGATAAGCCGAATATTTTCGTAATATTTCAATATTTCTAAAAATATTTCTAACTATAGCCAATAATTCTTTAGGGTTAAAAGGCTTTGTTAAATATGCATGACAACCTAAATTATATCCCTTAATTCTATCAGAAGTCATACCCTTAGCAGTTAAAAAAACTACAGGAATATGCACTAAAGTATTATCCAACTTTAGTAACTTAATAAAATCATAACCATTTAATTCTTGTATCATAATATCTGAAATAATTAAATCAGGACAATCATTTCTAATGACTACTAAAGCAGAAAGAGTATTAGTAGTAGAATGAACCAAAAATCCCTCATTAATTAAATAAGATGATAATAAATTAATTAACTTTTGATCATCATCAACTAATAAAATTTTTTTCACATATTTGAGAAGGTTTCAAATTACATATAGTAAAATATTACTATGACAAATAACATTATATAGTAAGGTTCATGATGAAATGGATACATTTTTTAATAAACTGTAATATAACATATTACATATACAAACTAAATCAAGAAGACACTATAATAATGGATTCTTGTCTTCCCAAAATTAATAAAATGATAATTATATTATACGGTAGTATTTTATGTGTTAAAATTTTCTCAAATCAAGAAGTATTACCAATAGCCATACTTAACAATCAAAATTTATTTAAAATAGAAGAACTAAAAAGTTACAACAAATTCTACTATCAATTAAAAGCTCTAGAAAAAACATATATTATAACTTTCAACTCAGAAAATATATATAAAAAAAAAATAAAGAAGTACCTGTTAACAAATATTTTATGTAGTTATGAAAACACTTTAAAACAATATGAAATAATGAGCGAAATAATTAGCCAAAAATATATTAAGAAAAGAATTTTTCAAATCATTTTGTTACTATTATTAAAGTTTGGAAAAATAAATCAAAACAGAGTATACTTACCTTTCAAAATATCATATAAAAATCTTGCCTCACTAACTGGAACTAATAAAACAACAGTAGGTAAAATAATCAAACAAATGAATAGAGATAAAATTATTCATTACTATAAAAAAAAAAGAATATGCACTTATAACATATTCAATTTAATCTTAGAATAATTTCAATTAGATAAATAAGATAAATGTTATAATTAATATATAGGTAATATGCATAGAACAACTCATTACTATTAATAATATCAAAATTAAAGCGTTAATCTGTAACCAAATTAGAAAGTTTAAACGCAAAAATATTAAAAATTAAAACAGAGAAATAAAAAAGTATATGGGAAAAGTATATGACTGGTTCGAAGAAAGATTAGAAATTCAATCTATAGCAGATGATATTTCTAGTAAGTATGTACCACCACATGTAAACATATTTTACTGCATCGGAGGAATTGTATTTACCTCTTTCTTAATTCAAGTTGCTAGTGGATTTGCTATGACATTTTATTATAGACCAACTGTCGCAGAAGCATTTTCATCTGTAGAATACATTATGACAGAAGTAAACTTTGGATGGCTAATTAGATCAATTCACAGATGGTCAGCAAGCATGATGGTATTAATGCTGATTTTACATATATTTAGGGTTTATCTAACAGGTGGCTTCAAAAAACCACGTGAACTAACTTGGGTTACTGGAGTTATTCTAGCAGTTCTAACAGTATCTTTTGGAGTCACAGGATATTCTCTTCCATGGGATCAGATAGGATATTGGGCAGTTAAAATAGTAACTGGAGTACCAGAAGCAATACCAGTTATAGGTGCTACAATTGTTGAATTATTAAGAGGAAGTGTAAGCGTAGGACAAAGTACACTAACAAGATTCTATAGCTTACATACATTTGTTTTACCTTTACTTACTGCAGTTTTTATGCTAATGCACTTCTTAATGATACGAAAGCAAGGAATTTCAGGACCGCTATAAGCTTCAGTTAAAATAATAATTATACAATTATCATTATTTAATAATAAAATAAAAGGAAGTAAAACATGTCAATTATAAAAAAACCAGATTTAACAGATCCAAAGCTAAGAGCAAAATTAGCTAAAGGAATGGGGCATAATTATTATGGAGAACCAGCTTGGCCTAACGACTTATTATATATATTTCCTATAGTAATATTAGGAACAATAGCATGCAACGTAGGTCTTGCTGTTCTAGAACCAACTGGTATTGGAGAAACAGCAAACCCATTTGCTACACCCTTAGAAATACTGCCAGAATGGTATTTCTTTCCAACATTCAATCTACTTAGGGTAATACCAAATAAACTAATAGGCGTATTATCAATGGCATCAGTCCCTATAGGACTAATAACTGTACCATTTATAGAAAATATTAACAAATTTCAAAATCCATTCCGCAGGCCAATTGCAACAATAATATTCCTCATAGGAACATTTATTACAATATGGTTAGGCATAGGTGCAACAATGCCCTTATCTGAAGCAATAACTTTAGGAATTATCTAATAAATATAAAAAAAGAAAGTGCAATAGTCATAAATTATTATAAGTATAAAACAATATAATTATAACTATTGTATCTTTTTACTTAATAGAGACTTTAGCACCAGCTTCTTCTAACTTCGATCTAATATCTTCAGCATCTTCTTTAGATGTACTTTCTTTAATAGCTTTTGGCGTTGATTCAACCAACTCCTTAGCCTCTTTCAAACCTAAAGAGGTTAAAGAACGAACAACCTTTAAAATAGCAATCTTTTTAGGTGCTGGTACTTCTTCTAAAATTACATCAAATTCTGTTTTTTCTTCTACTTTTTCCGATGAGATATCATTAGAATCAGTTGGCATCATAACCATACCACTATTGACAGCAGCAGAAGCATCAACACCAAAAATTTCTTCTATTTGTTTAACTAATTCTGCTGCTTCCAATAAAGTTAAAGACTTTAATTCTTCAATAATATTATTAATTTTGTCACTCATAATCAATTATAAAAAATAAATCCATCTAATTATTAACTATCCTAATTTCAAATCTTTTAATGTATTGAAATTAATAGAAATTCCTGGTCCCATTGTACTAGATAAATATAAAGATTTCCAATATTTACCCTTAGAACCTGAAGGTTTATTACTATCTATAGATTCTTGTAAAGCTTTTAAATTATAAATTAAATCATCGAACTGAAAACTTAATTTACCTATAGGAACATGAACTATTCCAGTACGATCTAGCTTATATTCTAACTTACCTGCTTTAAATTCATGAATTGCATTTTTAATATCTTTAGTAACTGTTCCAGATTTAGGTGAAGGCATTAAGCCTCTAGGACCTAAAATACGACCTAATTTTGCTATAAGAAGCATCATATCAGGAGTTGCAATAAGCTTATCAAAATCTAAACGCCCCTTAATAATTTCTTGAATTAAATCATTTGACCCAACAATGTCGGCGCCTGCAGATAAAGCTTCTTTTATGGTTTCACCTTGAGTAATTACAGCAACTCTAATTATCTTCCCAGAACCTTTAGGCAAAATAACTGTTGATCTAAGTTGCTGATCAGCATACTTAGGATCTAAACCTAAGCAAACATGAGCTTCTACAGTTTCATTAAAGTTAACATTAGAAAATTTCTTTAATAAAGTTACAGCATCTCTTGGATCATAAATTAAGGTTTTATCAAACTGTTGTGAAATTTTTAAAAACCTACGTGAACGTTTACGCATAATCTAATATTTATTTCCTTTTGTATTTCAATTATCATTAATTATAATACCCATACTACAAGCAGTACCACGGATTATCAACATAGCTTTATCAAGATCATTTGTATTCAAATCTTGCAATTTAGTTTGAGCTATTTCTCGCAATTGAGAATTAGAAATTGAACCAACTTTCTTAAAATTAGGACTACCTGAACCTTTATTAATACCAGCTGCTTTAGCTAATAATACTGAAGCTGGAGGAGTTTTTAAAATAAACGAAAAACTACGATCTTCATAAATAGATATTTCAACTGGTATAACTAATCCTACTTTATCCGCTGTTTTTGCATTATACTCTTTACAAAACATAACAATATTAGCTCCATGCTGACCTAGAGCAGGTCCAACAGGAGGTGCTGGCGTTGCTTTAGCAGCATGTAAGGCCAATTTAACAAAACCAATAACTTTTTTAGGCATAGGTTATAAAAAACATAAAAAATAAAATTAATCTATACTAATAGGTATATCATAGTTATAGAATAAAAAACTGAAAGATATTATATGATTAATAAAATATTTTTCCAAGAGTTAAAATAAATCAATAAAATATATAAAAAAAACACGCCCTGAAGGACTTGAACCCTCGACATTAGGTTTTGGAAACCTACGTTCTACCAACTGAACTAAAGGCGTTAAAGCAAATAGTAAATATATTATAAATCAAATATAATATGACCGAATTAAAAATAGAAATAAGACTAAATATTCATTATGCTTAACCCAAATAGTAACTCAGTGAGAATATCCAATAGAGAGTATGACAGATATTGCAAGCAATTAATACTAGAAAATATTGGTATAGAAGGTCAAAAGAGACTAAAACAATCAAAAGTTTTAATCATTGGTGCAGGCGGACTAGGATGCCCAGTAATGCTATATTTAGTAACATCAGGAATAGGATATATAGGAATACTCGATAAAGATATAATTGAATTAGCTAATTTAAATAGGCAAATTCTATATACCATAAAAGAAATCAACAAATATAAAATCGTAGCAGCAAAAAATAAATTAAAAAAACTTAATGATAATTGCAAAATTATAAAGCACTTATACAACTTAAACCATGACAACGGTTTTGAGATAATTTGCTATTATGATATTATCATAGATACGACAGATAACTTCAAAACTCGATATATAATTGATGAAATTTGTTACAAATTACATAAAATACATATCTACGGCGCTATAGATAACTTTGAAGGCCACATAGGAATATTTAATTATAAAAATGGCATTAGATACCGAGATCTATATCCAATAGAATATAAATTAAAATACCAAAATTGTAATGACAATGGAGTTATAGGCACAACAGCAGGTTATATAGGAGTACTTCAAGCAACAGAAGCTATAAAAATAATTTTAGGCTTAGGAAAAATACATCACAATTCTATATACATATGCAGCCTATTAAATATGAATATTCAAGAAAAAAGAATTTACAGCAGAAATGAAAAAATGCATAAAAGTAAAAAATATCATAACCTATTTAAAGACTTCAACATAATCTCAAAAAGTAATCTCACAAATCTAAGTAATAAATTACTTATCTTAGATATAAGAAGAAAAAAAGAATTCCAAGAAAAACATATTCAGAAATCAATAAATATCCCACTAATTAGATTCAAAATTAATAAAACAATGCAATTCATTACTGAATGCAGTAAAGAAAAAAATATTATTATTTACTGTAATACAATGAATAGATCTATTATAGCACATAACTATCTAAAACAATATCAAATAAAATCATATATTATTCGTGCAATTCACAATATAAAAGACGATAAATATAAATTTTTCCAATAAATCTGATAAAATAATCAAACATTAAATTAAATATAATAAACAGCCAATATGAAACGCAAGCTTAAGGTAATATTATTACAGGATGAATTTAATAAAAGTAAAAAAGGAACAATCGTAGATGTATCCCGAGGATATGCATTCAACTACTTAATACCAAATAAAATAGCTGAAATAGCAACACCAAAGAAGATTAAACATATTGAAATGTTTAAAATTATAGAAAAGAAAGAAAAAGAAGCAAATGCAATAGCTGCTAATATGTTGAAGCAAAAAATAGATAATCTTATAAAGATTACTATTCATAAAAAACAAGGTAAGAATCATTCTATATTTGGAACTATAACAGATAAGGATATAAATAATTGGCTTGAAAAAAATGCACAAATAAAGATTCAACATAAGAACATAAAATTACCAAGTATTAAAACAATAGGAATATACAATATAAATTTCTTAATAACAAAAGAAATTTTTACATCAATTAAATTATATGTAGTACCAACTAATATTTAATTTAAATATACAAAAAATATCATATGTATTCCAAAAACATATCAGGTAAATGCACAAAAATAAATTCCTACCACAAAATTATTTAGCAGAAGAAATATTACTTGGTATAATACTCATATACCCAAATACTTTCTGTCATTTTATTAACATAATAAAAGAAGAGTTTTTTTTCATAGAATCACATCGATTAATATATATTAATATAACAATATTATACAAACATCAAAACATCAACATAATAGACTTATTTTATCATTTACAATATAAACGTTTATTAGAAAAAATAGGAGGTTTAAAAAAAATACTTAATATAATGAAACAAAGCCAAGTCTTCATTTTTTCAACAGGAATTAATACATATACTCAAGAGATAATTAACTTAATCAACTTTACTTACACACGAAGACTAATTGTGCAATACGGCCATAATATAATTAAATTAGGATATATTACTAGTATAGATAATCAATACATACATAGCAAACTAAAGTCTTACCTCAATTGGATACAAATAGAGCTAAAAAGGTATTTAATTAGTTATAATAATATACTTAATATAAAGGATTTAATATCAAGAACATTAGTTGAAATAAAATATAAATCAACAGAAATAATACAAAGTAATCAATTAATTAAATCTGGATTTAGAGATTTAGATAAAATTATCTATGAACTACCAGGTGGAAACCTTATTATTATAGCAGGCAGACCATCTATTGGTAAAACTTCATTAGCAATAAACATAGCATACAATGCTTTATATAACAATAATATAAACATATGTATTTTTAGCCTTGAAATGTCAAGTAAAGATATTTTAAATAAATTTATATCAATAGCATCTGAAAGTAATATCAACAAACAAACAATTAATAAATTAAGTAAAGAACAATGGAAAAAAATTACCCAGTTGTGTTACAAATTACTGAAACATGATATATACATTAATGATAACTGCAATGCATCAATTGGATATATAGAAGAAATAGCAAAAAGTCTAAGAAAAAATGAAAATGTTCAACTAATTATAATAGACTACTTACAATTAATAGACTTTTCAAGAAAAAGCGAAATTAAAAATTCTAATTATAATAGAAGTCAAGAACTAGGATATATAACTAGAAAGCTTAAACTTCTAGCACAATTGCTTCAGCTGCCAATTATCGTATTATCACAATTAAATAGAAACATAGAAACAAGAACCAATAAAGAACCTGTTCTATCTGACCTGAAAGAAAGCGGATGTATTGATTGCAGAAATAATATCAGTATATCAAATAATGATATAAATATTACCAATATCGAAAAGAAGTATAATAATCCTTTAATAATAAGTAGAATTAATCAATATAAAGTAAAAGTTAGAAAGTCAAATTATCCAGTAAAAAGTGTCTATTTATATAAACAATATATATTTAAATGCAAAATTAAAGTTAGAAGTATTCTATTAACTCATAATCATAAATATTTATCTGCATCAAAGTGGGTTAAAGTACATCAAGTAAAAAAATTGACTAAAATTAATAATATTAGTATAAGCCAAATGCTTATTAATAATACAAGTGAAAGAAGTATAAATTATATAAAGCAAATTGATGAAATTACACTAAGTAGTTACTTAAAGTCATACGATATAAACCAAGAAAGTGAGTTTAGTATAATATCTAAAAATATTATATTACATAATTCTATAGAGCAAGATGCAGATATTATTATGATGCTTCATGAAAAAGAATATAATCAGGAGGTCAAAAACTATACAAAAATCTTGGAAATTAAGATAGCAAAAAACCGAAATGGTATTACTGGATCATGCCAACTTAAACTGATAACAGATCAACTTAGATTCCAAAACATATATTAAAAAAATAAAAATAATTCCCATATATTAATTGATATTATTAGATCAAATATTATATAATCATTCTTATAACATGTATCTTTTCTAAAGATATAAATCTAAAATAGCCGGGATAGCTCAGTTGGTAGAGCAGTGGACTGAAAATCCTCGTGTCACCAGTTCAAATCTGGTTCCTGGCATACATAAAAAATATAAAAAATAGTACATACAAATAAACAAAAATAAAAAATAAGTTTAATATATGTACTAGTATCAGAAAAAATTTATTTCATTTAATTTAAATTAGACCTCAAGTTTATCAGCTAGCAAAACTTTAATTTGACCGTCATCTGAAACATCAACAACAGCACTATCTCCACTACTGATTTTACCCGCTAAAACCTCTTCAGCTAAACTATCTTCGAGTAAACGCATTACAGCACGACGTAAGGGTCGAGCACCATAACTTGGATTATATCCTTCGTCGACCAATCTACTTTTAAATCTCTCTGTCACACTTAACTGAATATCTTGCTGCTTAATTCGTTCAAAAACCTCTTGTAACATTAAGTCAGCTATTTCTCTAACCTCCTCCTTAGTTAATTGTCTAAATACAATAATCTCATCTAAACGATTTAAAAACTCAGGACGAAAATATTGCTTTAATTCTTCATTAACTAATGATCTAATACGATTATACTGTGACTCAATTTGCGACTCACCTAATTCAAAACCAAGACTTCCACCACCCTTTTCAATAACTTTAGAGCCAATATTAGAAGTCATAATTAGTAAAGTATTTTTAAAGTCAATTGTTCTTCCTTTGGCATCAGTTAATCTACCATCTTCTAAAATCTGAAGTAAAAGATTAAATATATCTGGATGAGCTTTTTCTATCTCATCAAACAATATTACAGTATAAGGTCTTTTTCTAACAGCTTCTGTTAAATAACCACCTTCACTATAACCAACATAGCCAGGAGGCGAGCCAATTAATTTAGAAACGGTATGACGCTCCATATACTCTGACATATCTAACCTAACCATAGCTTCTTGAGCACCAAAAAAATATGAAGCTAAAGCTTTAGTTAACTCAGTTTTACCAACGCCAGTGGGGCCAGAAAAAATAAAGCTAGCAATAGGACGGCTAGGATTTTTTAGACCAACTCTAGCACGTCGTATAGCTCTTGAAACAGCCACAACTGCTTCTTCTTGACCGATAATACGGCTATGAAGTGTTTCTTCCATATGCATTAATTTTTCAGACTCACTTTTAGTCAGCTTAGTAACAGGTATGCCTGTCCAAAATGCAACAATTTCAGCTATATCATCTTCTGTCACAATAGGATCCTCTACCTGAAAATCTGGCTCAGAATTTTTACTCTGGGCAATAGCAGCAATTTGAGCTTTAATCTCCATTTCACGAGTCCTATATTGTTCTGCTTTTTCATATTTTTGAGCACGTATAGCTTCATCTTTAGTTTTCAATACAGACCTTAATTCTCTATCAAGCTCACGAGCTGCAGGAGGCAGTTGTGAATTAAGTAAACGCACCCTTGACCCAGCTTCATCTATTAAATCAATAGCTTTATCCGGCAAAAATCGATCAGAAATGTATTGATTAGCATATTTAGCTGCAGCAGCTAAAGCTTCATCAGACATTTTTAATTGATGATGTTTTTCATAACGATCTCGTAAACCAAAAAGAATTTCAATTGTCTCTTCTACACTAGGCTCACCAACTAATACAGGTTGAAAACGGCGTTCGAGCGCAGCATCTTTTTCAATATGTTTGCGATATTCTTCAAGGGTAGTAGCACCAATACATTGCAATTCCCCCCTAGCCAATGCAGGCTTCAAAAGATTAGCAGCATCAATAGCACCTTCAGCAGCTCCAGCACCTATTAAAGTATGAACTTCATCAATTACTAAAATAACATTATTCGCAGACTTAATTTCATCCATAATTCTTTTAAGTCTTTCTTCAAACTCACCACGATATTTTGTACCAGCAACTAGTAAACCAACATCAAGCGTAATAACTAGCTTATCTTCTAAAATAGAAGGTATATCTCTATTAGCAATTCTTTGAGCTAGACCTTCAGCAATAGCTGTTTTACCAACTCCTGGCTCACCAATCAAAACAGGATTATTTTTTGTACGGCGACCTAAAATTTGAATTACCCTCTCAATTTCCTTCTGCCGACCAACAACAGGATCAAGAACACCTTCTATAGCTAACTCAGTTAAATTAGAACCAAATTCTTCTAAAGTAGGTGTTTTACTTCTAGTTTGTATGTTAGTATTACCATTAGTACTAACTTCAGTATTATCACCTAACATCTGTATAACTTCAGCCCTAATAGATGTAACATTAACTGCTAAGTTTTCAAGCACCCTAGCAGCAACCCCTTCACCTTCTCTAACTAAGCCCATCAATAAATGTTCAGTACCAATATAATTATGACCTAACTGCCTAGCTTCCTCTAAAGATAATTCTAGGACACGTTTAGCTCTTGGAGTAAATGGAATTTCAACTGCAACAAAACCAGAACCTCGACCAATAATTTTTTCAACTTCAATACGAGCATCTTTAAGATTAACGTTCATAGATTTTAATACTTGAGCAGCAATGCCAGTACCTTCACCTATTAAACCTAAAAGTATTTGCTCCGTACCAACAAAGTTATGACCTAATCTCCTTGCTTCTTCCTGAGCTAACATAATAACTTTAATAGCTTTTTCAGTAAAGCGTTCAAACATAATAATACTAGAACTAGAAAAAATGAATTACCTTTGATAATATAGAATTATAACATAATAACAACAATATGATAAATAAAAAATAATACTAAATAAAAATATAATGTAGTTAGAGAAATTCAAATAAAAAGTAAATTATTACATTATTTTTATTTATATAAACATATAAATCTATGAATTATGATAAAGAATATGAAAAAATATTCACAAATTATACAAAATTTCGAGAATACACAAGTAAAAAATAATATACCAAGAATAGAAATTGGTGATACAATAAAAATCAAAAAAGTCATACAAGAAGGCAATAAAGAAAGAATACAAAACTCAGAAGGTGTAGTAATATCAAAGAGAAATTCAAATCTAAATGAATCTATAACAGTAAGGAAAATAATACAAAATGTAGGTGTAGAAAGAATATACGCATTACATTCTCCACATATTATTAGCATAGAGATTATACGCAAGTCTAAAGTAAGAAGAGCAAAATTATATTATTTAAGAAAAAGATCAGGTAAAGCAACTAGACTAAAACAAAAATTGCAATAAACAATAAAAGAAAGGATACATAACTCAGATGGATAGAGTATCACGTTGACATCGTGAAAGTCACTGGTTCAAATCCAGTTGTATCCAAAAAATCGAGTCTTTTATATTTAAAAGATTTTTATAAAATACTTACATTCATTGAACAAATCTAACTAAATAAAATTCTTACTTTAAAAACTACAAAATTTAAATAAATTGCTTTTGATTGTGCAATTTAGTATAATTTATTAAAATATAATCAAATGGGTCGGTGCCCGAGTGGTTAATGGGGGCGGACTGTAAATCCGCTGGCTTTGCCTACGTTGGTTCAAATCCAACTCGGCCCACTAATAATTATGATAAGAACTTATTATGTATTTATATCAAACTGCTATAATATTACTACACAATACTAAAATATACCATAAAAATACCTTGTACTTTTAGTTCAAATAGTTTTATCTATAAGCCTAAAACTCAAAATAAATTTAAATTATAAAATAATGTGCTTGATAACTTAGAGTTAATATAAATAATCAATGTAATAAAACTAGGATTACAAAACTAGTAAAATTTTTAAGATGTTAAAAAATTTCAAAGAAAGAAATAAATAATTCTAAAACACCATAAAAAATTAATACAATATTTAATTGCATATATACATAAGATAAATATAGAAAATTATGTAATCTTCAAGTACTAAAATACAATAATAAAATCAATAAAAATATATACAAATATTTAATAATATATATTAAATTAAATATATTATTGAGCATGCAAAATTGTCATAATATTAAAAACTTTTAAGATATATTTTTTTCAACTTTGCCAAAGCATACTAGTAATTTATGAAAAGAGTTATTTTTTGATTTGATGTTTTTATATATTTCAAATACTTTTCTATCAAATGAAGTTAAGTTCAATATTGTTTCAAGAGTAACCTTTATATAACTTTCTCTATTTTTTTTGCATCTTTCTGGTCAATCTTTAAAATAAAAATATCGCAACAAAGCATATTTCTCTTGATAAATTTGATTTGGACTTGAATCTAAAAACTCAAAAACTAAACAGGGATAAGACCAATAAGCCTCTGAGATACTTTTATATTTATTGCTAGAATTATCAATTTCAAAAAAATTAGAGTAAATTTTACCTAAACTGGAATACAAAAATTTTTACTCTAGTTAAAAAATATTGCTCAGTTAAAATCAAAAGTGCACTATTTTGATTCTTCAATAAATGCTGAGTTGATATTGTAAATAAATAGCCCGATTTATTTACAGAAAAAATATCTAATATATCTTTTGTAACGATTCACTAGTACATGAATAACAAGGTAAATTATGCTGAATAAGGCTTTTATTTATACTATTAACAGTTAAAGTAATATATCGATAATCATTAACAGAATAAACTTCAACGGTATCTTGCTTTAATCCTGGTTAATATACTGATTTACTTTATTAAAGTTGCAGAACTACTGCCCTCGAAAAATAATATGTAAACTAGTATTACTATGACTTATTTCGCAATAGGCATCTGGGAAAATAATTAATATATAGCTTTTTGTTTACTAATAATTAAACTACTATTCTCTATTTAAATACATTTATATAAATTAATAACAATATAAAAACTATAGTTCAAAACTAAACCTCAGCTATAATCTTTTTGTAGTTCAATACTTAACTTGTTGAGTGTACCAAGACTAAACCAATAACTTTTTTCTTTCAATAATAGAATAATCTGATTCATAGGATCAATTAAATAAGTTTTTTTAAAGGCTTAACTATAGATTCACTAGATTATTTATATTTCCATAAACAAAATCTACTCTCTTGACGTATTTGTAATGGAATCAAAAAAAATTATGTATAATAAAATTGTGAATATTTTGAGATGTATTCATAATGCTAAATTCCTTAATTGGGATAAAAAATACTATTTACTTAAAAAAATTAAAAACATCTACAAACGGCTCTCGTTTGCTCTACATTGCAATTTATTTAGATAATAGCCAAAGATTCAAAATAAGAGCTTATTTTGAATCTAATGCATTTCATATACAGCAAAAATGAAATGATAAACTATTACTGTGCAATATTCCATTCAAAATTAAACCTTAGCCTCCTGACAATAAAAAACATTAATAAACAAATACATTTTTATTTCTTCTTTGAACTTGAAGATGGTGAAAAAAATATATTTTTAGCTGATTGGTATTTAGGCTGCGTGTATCTGTCTCTTTAATTATATTTCCATATTTATCCCTTCTTACTTTTTTTGTGCAGGTCATTGTGACATGATCAGTTGTAGAACCATCTTTATGAATTTAGGTTTGTGTAGTTTATTGACAATTTTCGCTCAAAGTCGCTGCACTATTAATCACTTGCGAAGTTATGTTACCAACTTCCTGATATTCATTCTTTTTCGAACTAGGAATCATAGCAGTAGATTGAAAGCTACTAATTCTACGAAAACTTAACACAGACTTATATAAAAAAAACTAAAAGTGCTAAAAAAAACTAATAAAAATCTACTCATGAGTATACTAAACTTATAAACAAATTAAATTTTTCCAGTATTTCTTTTATCCTTTTATGTGTTAGCTATCTAAAATTCTTCTCTGTTCATAATGATAGCAAATTAGACATGCTTAGTTGAATAGACATTTACCAAGTATCGTTAAGAGAACAAAATATTTCTTGTAAGAACTTAACATTATTAGAGACTTCTATTCTAACAGAGAATCTGAAATAGAAAATAAAATAACAATAGGTTAGCTTTTATGGTATGAAGACTAGATATTTTAATATCCTATAAGATTAACAAGAAAAAAATTTACTATAGTACAGAAAAGAGAATATAGAAACAAGTATATATAACTACTAATATATAACTGTGATAACTATAATACAATTTTTCTAGGAAAATAGCCCTTATTGGTCAACCACAAGTACATTCTTGGTTAAGTGTAAAAAATTTAGTTTATCAATCATAGTTGTATAATAAAAAGTTATATTTTAAACTACTTCAAGTTGATTTTTCTCTACTTTTACACCCACTTATATTATCTTTATTTTTTTCTAAAACTATATTTAAGTCATAAACTACCATTTTATTTTCTTCAAATTTAATCAGTAATTCCACTAAAATTTTTCTTCTTTTTGATATTGTTTGCTTTACTTCTGATCTTAGCCATAATTTTAATAAATTATCAATAGAAAATCTCTTACTAAAAGAACCAGGTAAAGTCGAAATATAAAAATAATAGTATAGAAGCTTTAGCTCATCAAATTGTAAAGAATAAAAACTTTTTTTGTTAAAAATGGCATAGTTATAGTTACTTTCCTTAAATAGATCAATAATTGATGGATGAGGACTAATCATTAGTTTTTTATTCGAATTAAGATTAGTACTAAAATATTTGTATTTATAAGTTAATAAACTTACTACTTTTTTTTGATATTAAGCCATTCAGATGCATTTTCTTATTATATCAAGAATTACATGAGATAACTTATCAACTGTACTCATAAAATTTTGATAAGATTTACAACTCACAGTTTTTTTTGTATTTTTTAAAATTTGCTGAATATTAATTGTACAACAGTAATTTTCTACAGATTTATTAACAGATGTGCAACTATTCAAGAATTGATTTCAAAATAATTAACTAAATCGTTTTGATCTAAACTCATTAGACTCACAACTATTAAATAATTATCCGGGTTTTGATTAATATATTCGAAATTTTTAGTAGATTTACCTAAATAAAAACTTATATAATATTAAATCCAAATAGTTTAAATACATAAAGTAAAAGTAATTATAAATTCTAGATATTAATATAATATCTTAAATTAAGAAACAAAATTTACTAATGATGGAATTATGTAAAAAATCAATATAAATTAATTATAAAAAATAAAACCAATTCACAAAATTTAATACAATTATAAACATTATAGCTACTTAGAAGTAACCAAAATACTAAAAATATTAATTTTAATATTTACTAAATGTCAAGTGCATATATTTAACCTACATGTAAATTTTGTTTTGTAATACCAATCATTTGAGAATTACTTTTACCAGGAGCAACCATAGGATAACAATTCTCTTCCTCCTTAACCTTACAATCTAATAAAACAGGCCCATTATAACTACAAAACAATTGTAAAACTTTATTAATATCTTTCCTAGACTCTATTTCAAGACCTAAAATACCAAAAGATTGAGCCAATTTAACAAAATCAGGAGATCCTTGCGACATATTAGAATGAGAATATCTTTCTCCATAAAAAGCTTGCTGCCATTGCCTAACCATTCCCTGCCATTTATTATTAATAATTATAATTTTAATAGGTAAATTATACTGTGCAATTGTAGCCATTTCTTGTAAATTCATTTGAAAGCTGGCATCTCCGCTAATACAAACAACTTTTTTACCTAAATGAGCTATTTGCACTCCAATAGCAGATGGCAAACCATAGCCCATAGTACCTAAACCTGCACTAGAAATCCAATGTCTTGGCAACACATTAATAAATTGAGCAGCCCACATTTGATGCTGACCAACATCTGTTGTAAAATATGCATCCGGTTCAATTAGAGAAATATTATATAGTATCTCCTGAGCAGACAAAAAATTCACATTTCTAGGAATTAATAATGGATACTGCTTTTTCCATGAATCAATTCTTTGTTTCCAAGAACTAGTTTGATCAGCATTATTATTATATACAAAATTTTCAGACTCATCTAAATATTGCATAAAATCAGAAATTACAGAGCGAACATCACCAACAATAGCAAGTTGAGGTATTCTATTTTTTCCTACTTCAGCAGGATCAATATCAATATGTATAACCTGAGCATTGCAAGCAAATTCATCCAACTTACCTGTAACACGATCATCAAAACGGGCACCTAAGGCAATCAGCAAATCACATTCACTTACAGCAAAATTAGCATAAGCAGTACCATGCATACCTAACATTCCCAAAGACAATGGATCATTCTCATCTATAATACCCTTACCCATTAGCGTAGTCGTAACAGGAATTTGAAACTTAGAAGCAAATTTTCTTATTATTTGTGATGCATTTGCAATAATTGCACCACCACCAATATATAAAAGGGGTTGATTAGATTGCTGTATTAAATCTATTATTTTAGGAAAATGTTTTTGCACAGAGCAAACTAAGGGCTTACAACCAGGTAAAGAAATAGAAGATTTTGGAATAAAGGAATACGAAAACTTTTCAAGGCCTACATCCTTAGGAATATCAATTAAGACAGGACCAGGTCTACTATGTTTCGCTATAAAGAAAGCTTCAGAAACAATTTTACTCATGTCTCTTACATCTCTAACAACGTAGGAATGTTTAACAACAGGTAAAGTAATACCAAAAATGTCAACCTCTTGGAACGCATCTGTACCAATAAATGGACGGGCAACCTGTCCTGTAATAAGAATAATAGGAACTGAGTCCATTTGAGCATTTGCAATACCAGTCACTAAATTAGTTGCACCAGGCCCAGAAGTAGCAAAACAAACTCCAACATTACCAGAAGATCTAGCATAACCATCAGCAGCATGAACAGCACCCTGTTCATGTCTACACAGAATATGTTTAACTAATGAATTATTCTCCCAACGAAACAACTCATCATATATAGGTAGAATAGCACCACCAGGGTATCCAAAGATATACGAAGTACCATTTCTAACTAAACTGTCTAAAAGAGCAAAAGCACCTGTAGCAAAAATAGAACCAGACATAAAACCTCCAATAGTATTATATAATAGTATTATATAATAGTATTATATATATTATATATGTTTAATTTTTTATTCTATTCCTGTCATTTTTAGTACTATTATGTACGTTGTTCTTATTAAAATAATAGTTATTATTGTAAATATTATTTTGTTTTCTTTGTTATTTAATAGCTTAAAAATTGGTTTAAGAGTTGTCAAGAAAAACCCAATGAATACGCTTATTAAAAATCTTGGGAATTTATTTAAATTACTCCAAAAATTTGACATAATATTCTTTATGAAATATTTTTTTGATTTCTTTTTTATTCATTATTAATAATAAATAAATATTTAAATGTCAAACTTTGTTACTTCTAGTCGTTTTTACTTCTCATATGATGTCATATCTTTTGTTAATAGGTATCATGGTTCTATCTTTGTGATTAAATATGGTGGATCTGTCATGCAGAATAATTCTTTGAAGCATGAAGTTATAAGAGATTTATGTTTGTTATATTACCTTGGTATTAATATTATCTTAGTTCATGGTGGTGGTATTTTTATTAATCATTGGTTGAATAGATTGGGTATTACTCCTAAATTTCATGATGGTATAAGAATTACTGACCATGAAACGATGCAAATTGTTGAAATGGTTCTAACTGGTTTTGTTAATAAAGATTTAGTTAATTTATTTACTCAGAATAATATTTTTTCAGTTGGTTTATCTGGTAAGGATGCTAATTTAGTTCAAGCTTCTAACCTATTTAGCTCTTCTGAGAATTTTACTGGTAAAGTAGATTGTATTAATACAAAAATACTCGATTTATTATTAGCTAATAAATGTATACCTGTTGTTGCTAGCATTGGTTCTGATTTAAATGGACAAACTTATAACATCAATGCTGATATGGTTGCTAGTTCTATTGCATCTGCCGTACATGCAGAAAAATTAATTTTATTAACTGATACTCCTGGTGTTCTACGTGATGTGAATGATTCTTCTACTCTTATTAAAAATCTTGATATACGAAGTATTCAACGTTTGCGTGAAGATAATATTATTTCTGGTGGTATGATACCAAAGATTCAGTCATGTGTTGATGCCTTACAATCTAATGTAAAAGCAGCTCATATTATTGATGGTCGTATCCAGCATTCCTTATTGCATGAGACACTAACTCTTGATAGAGTTGGTTCTATGTTAGTATTATAATTATTGATTTTGTTTGTTTATTTTTTTTTAAAATGTTATATTTGTACTAAATATATTTTATTTTGGCTCAGTAGCTCAGTTGGTTAGAGCAAGGGACTCATAAGCCCAAGGTCGCAGGTTCAAGTCCCGCCTGAGCCATATTAATTATATTTTATGATATATTTTTAATATAAAATTTATTAAATTAATTAGATAATTAAGTTAATTCGGAGAAGTGGCTGAGAGGTTGAAAGCGGCAGATTGCTAATCTGCTGTATAATTCTTATTATACCGAGGGTTCGAATCCCTTCTTCTCCTAGTCCTTATTTGACAAGTGCAATTTTTTATACTAAAGTTTTATTTGGGGATTGTAGTTCAATTGGTTAGAGCACCGCCCTGTCACGGCGGAAGTTGCGGGTTCGAGTCCCGTCAGTCTCGTATTTCTTATTAAATGTTTTCATATTAATTTTTTTGCGGTATTCTTGTGTACTGTTCAATAATATTTCTAAAGTCCTGTCCATCGATGGTTTCTTGTTCTATTAAAATATCAACTAGCTTATCTATGATAACTCGATTATTTTTTATGATGTCTACAGTTTTATTGTGACACTCTTCAACTATTTCTTGAATTTGTTTATCTATCTTGATTGCAATTTCGTCAGAGTATTCATTTAAGTTGGCCATTCCTCTTCCTAAAAAAGGATTTGAATCTTCATTCTCTAATGATAGTGGTCCAATAGTGGACATTCCAAATCTGGTTACCATTTGTCTTGCCATTGAAGTTACTTGTTGCAAATCATTACCTGCGCCTGTGGTAATTTCTGAATCTCCAAAAACAATTTCTTCTGTTACTCTACCTCCTAAAGATCCCATGATTCTTGCTTTAATTTGTGATCTAGATATTAGGCTTTGATCTTCAGATGGAGTAAACCAAGTTAATCCTCTGGCCTGTCCACGAGGTATTAAAGTTACCTTTTGTACACTCTCATGATCTTTAAGTAGTGTTCCTACAACTGCATGTCCAATTTCATGATATGCAATTAGCCTTTTACTTTTACTGTCTATTAATGCTGTTCCTTCCATTCCTGCAATAATTCTGTCTATTGCTTTATCTATTTCGTGTAATGTTATTTCATTTTTATGTTGTCTTGCAGTTAGAATAGCTGCTTCGTTAAGTAAATTAGCTAGGTCTGCTCCTGAAAATCCTGGTGTTCTTCTTGCGATAATTGAAAGTGATACTTTTGGATTTATTTTTTTATTTTTGGCATGTACATTTAGTATTGCTAATCTACCTTTAAAATCTGGGATGTCTACATTGACTTGTCTATCGAATCTACCTGGTCTTAGTAACGCTGAGTCTAATATATCTGCTCTGTTAGTAGCTGCAATAACTATAATTCCGGTATTACCTTCAAAGCCGTCCATCTCGGTAAGTAACTGGTTTAGTGTTTGTTCTCTTTCATCATTTCCACCTCCAATACCTGTTCCTCTTTGTCTGCCTACTGCATCAATTTCGTCAATGAATACTATGCATGGTGCATTTTCTTTTGCTTTTTTGAATAAGTCTCTAACTCTTGAAGCTCCTACGCCAACAAACATTTCTACGAACTCTGAGCCAGATATACTAAAAAAAGGTGCGTTAGCTTCTCCCGCTATTGCTTTTGCTAATAAGGTTTTACCTGTTCCAGGTGGCCCTATTAATAAAACTCCTTTTGGTATTTTAGCGCCTACTGCAGTAAAATATTCTGGTTTTTTTAAAAAAGTTACAATTTCTTCAAATTCTTCTTTTGCTTCATCAATACCTGCTACATCATCAAAAACTATTCCTGTTTTTGCTTCTATTTGAAATAATGCTTTTGACTTGCCAAATGACATAGCTTGTCCTGGTCCTCCTGTGGTGTTATTTGACCGTCTAAATAATAATGCTAAGCTTAATATTAAAATTAAGGGAAAAAATAGATTGCCAATTAAATTCCATAAAGCTATATTATTTTTCGTAGGATGTGCGTTTAGATCTATTTTGTGGCTTCTCAATTTAGTAATTAGTTCAGGGGCACTAGCTGGTAGTTCAACTCTAATCTTTTGAATTCTATTCCCTAATTCTGGCCCTATTGCTTCTATGATAGCCGTATGACCGTTTTCATATAGGTCGACTTTTTTTACCCATCCCATATCTACATATTCCAAAAATCTTCCATATGTCATACGCGAATTGGCTACATTATTATTATCGTTTGTTATTGGTGCAAATATACCCTGCCAAATAAAAAAAGTAATTACTATTATTGGCAAGGACCATAGTAATAAATTTTTCCATGAAAATTTCATAATATCTTGGCCTTAAAGTAAAGTTTTCTTGTGATTATATCTTATTGGTAATTTACATGAATGTAACATCTTTTTTAGTTGAGAGGCAACTATTATATAAAACAGTACTTTAAATTTAAAAAAGTTCACATTTTATACTAATTATTTGTTATGCTGTAAATTTATTTTATAATTTTTAATCTTAAATATAATTTGAGTGTTATTAAAACTATGTTAGAAAAAGGTTGTAAAGTTAAAATTTTTAGGAAAGAGTCATATTGGTACCAAGATATTGGCACTATTGTTAAAATTGATAAAGGTATTAAGTATCCTGTGTTAGTTCGTTTTGTTAAGTCTACTTATAGTGGTGTTAATACTAATAGTTTTGCTGAACATGAATTATTATTAGTAAATTAATGTGATTTTACGATAGACAAGCATATATAAAATTATTATCTAATTTGTATATTCATAAAATTTGTTTGCTTGTCTATTTTAGTTTAATTAATATTTATTAGTTTCCTAGTGTTGCCCAATCTACGTCTACATTTTCTAATATTAATGAAGAATTATAAATTTGTAGAATAATTAGTAAAAATAAAAAGAATAGTAACATAAATATTGCCATAATTGGAGTTGTTCCCCATCCAGGGGCAACTTTTCCGTATTCAGAATTTAAAGGTCTTAATATTTCTCCTAATCTAGTTCTTAAAGCCATAATGTTTTTATAAATTTGTTTAGTTAGTAATCTTTATAATAATATTATAAAAATAAGTTGATTTTATTTCTTATTAAGTTATGGAAACTGCAACAGTTCTTAGTATTTTTATTTTAAGTTTATTATTTGGTGTCACAGGATATTCTATTTATATTTCTTTTGGCCCTATTTCTAAAGAGTTAAGAGATCCATTTGAAGAGCATGAAGAATAATATTTAGCTTTGTAAATAAATATTTAGTTAAAGTTTAGTGCAATTTTTTTATATAAATAAGATGCATTTTCGTAATTAGCATCTTACCTTTATTAATAACTATTTAATTTATGCTATTAATTCTCATTTTCTTAATTTGATAGTTGAGTAAATTTTATTTTGCTATTCTTGGTGGATCTCTAAAAAAGACTGCGAAGAATATTACCATTAGTGTACCCACTAATAAGAATACATATACTAATGCTTCCATATGGTTCTCCCTATAAAATTTTTAAATATGATGAATATTGAGTATATTATCTCTTATTTTTCGAATTTAAATTACACTGCGCCTTGTTTTTTACTGCTTCTATCTCCTAGTTTTTGGAATGCTCCAAAGTCTACTTGCTCAGTTACTTCTGCTCCTATACCTGCAAAAACATCTCTGAATATAGTTCTTGATCCATGCCATAAGTGCCCGAAGAAAAAGATTAATGCGAAATTGGCATGACCAAAAGTGAACCATCCTCTGGGGCTGCTTCTAAATACGCCATCTGATTCTAATGTAGTTCTATCAAATTCAAATACTTCTCCAAGTTGTGCTTTACGTGCATATTTTTTTACACTTGGTGCATCACTAAATGTTTTACCATTTAGCTTACCTCCATAAAAATTTACTGTTACACCAACTTGTTCAATACTATATTTAGACTCTGCTCGTCTGAATGGTATATCAGCTCTAATAATGCCATCTTTGTCAACTAAAATAACTGGAAATGTTTCAAAAAATGCTGGCATTCTTCTAACAGTTAATTCTCTTCCATCTTTGTCTTGAAATATAGGATGTCCTAGCCATGCTTCTGCTATACCGTCACCTTTATCCATAGGTCCAGCCCTGAATAAGCCTCCTTTAGCAGGGTTATTTCCAATATAATCGTAGAATGCTAACTTATCTGGAATTTTTGACCATGCTTCTTCTGGTGTTACTCCTTCATTGAGAGCATTTTCTACTCTTCTTTCTATTTCTTGCTGAAAGTATCCACTATCCCATTGATATCTAGTTGGACCGAATAATTCTATAGGTGTTGTTGCGGAGCCATACCACATAGTACCACATGTTACGAATGCACTAAAAAAAACAGCTGAAATACTGCTTGATAATACAGTTTCTATATTACCCATTCTTAGAGCCCTGTATAGTCTTTGAGGTGGCCTTACCGTTAGGTGAAATAACCCAGCTAATATTCCCACTGTACCAGCTGCTATATGATGTGATGCAATACCACTAGGATTAAATGGATTAAATCCGTCTGGTCCCCACGCAGGTGCTATGGGTTGCACTTTGCCTGTGATTCCATAACCATCTGATATCCATATTCCTGGCCCAAATAATCCTGTTGTATGGAATGCTCCAAATCCAAAGCATAATAAGCTAGATAGTAATAAGTGAATCCCAAATATTTTTGGTAGATCTAAAGCTGGCTCTCCTGTTCTTGGGTCTCTGAATAATTCTAGATCCCAATATACCCAGTGCCATATAGATGCTAAAAATAACATTCCTGAGAGTACAATATGTGTAATAGCTACTCCTTCAAAGCTCCATAGTCCTGGGTTAGATACGCTTTCGCCTGTTATACTCCATCCACCCCATGAATCTGTAACTCCTATTCTAGTCATAAATGGCATAACAAACATGCCTTGTCTCCACATTGGGTTTAATACAGGATCAGAGGGGTCAAATATAGCTAGTTCATATAATGCCATTGAACCAGCCCACCCTGCTACTAGTGCAGTATGCATTAAGTGGACTGATATTAAACGTCCTGGGTCATTTAAAACAACTGTGTGTACCCTATACCATGGTAATGCCATAGAATAACATAACTCCTTTTTGCTTTGTTATTTATTCAATATGTTGCTTTTCTTACTTGAGTTGGATGAATAAATATCCATATATATTATAACATTTTTAATATTTGAAATGAAATTTAGTCGTATTTGTATCTTATAATTTGATTTACTAATATAAGACTTAATATACTAAATCCAACTAATATCATTATACTAATATTTATATTTATTTCTATCCATACGGTACTTACTGATAATGTTTGTTTTAAATAACTCTGTCTTATGATTTCTATCGCATAAGTTAGTGGGTTAAGGCATACTATAATTTGTAACCAATATGGCATAAATGATAGCGGTGCTAATGCTGTACTTGAAAATAGTGTAGGTATATTTACAAATAAAGTTGTTAATGCTATAAATTCTATATGTCCTGGCAAAGTGAATGCATTACAGATGCTTATACTAGATATGTTAATAATAATAAGTGTGTTGACTGCAAGTATTATTAAGATTTGTTTAATTTCAGTTATTTTATGTATATACAATGTATTGAATGCTATTAGCAAAATGATTTGTATGCTTGTAATTGACCATATATGTACAATTGCTGAATATATAAGTGATTTTTTATTTATCAAAGGTGAACTAAGAATTCTATTTAAGAATCCAAACTCTCGGTCAAACATAATTGGTAGTCCAGCATTTATTGAGCTGTTGAATCCTATGAATACAATTATGCCTGGATTTAAAAATTCTCTATACTGTATATTATAGTTGTTAAATAAGTATATTGAAGTTTTTTGGAAAAGCGCTCCAAATAATATTAGCCATACTAAGGGTTGAATTATATTTATTATTAAAATTGCTGGTCTTCTATATGTTTGTATATATAATCGTCTTGTGAGAGTTTTAGTTTCTCTGTATATATTGATGTTATTTTTACTATAATTTATTTGTGTATTTGGTAGTAAATTGATTTCTTGTTTAACTGTATTCATATTATAATTATATAATTAGTTTTACTGTTTTCTATTCTTATATAATCAAAGTATATTAATCATATAAATTTATATATATACTCTTTTTTTGAAATTATAAACTATAGTATATAGACTAGGTATATTATTTGTGAATATCTATGAGTAATTTTTATAATTCTTGTTAAAATTATGTTTTAATATAGTTAACTTAATAGTTATATTATTATTAGACTTTAAGTTTTTATATATTTTTGATTTATTTTTGTGTTCTTTATAATTAATTTAAGGAGATTTTATTATGGCTGAATACAAGGTAGTTTTGCAATTGCCAGATAGTGAGAAACAAGAATTTCAATGTCCTGAGGATACTTATATTTTAGATGCTGCTGAAGAGCAAGGTATTGATTTGCCTTATTCTTGTCGTGCTGGTGCTTGTTCTACTTGTGCTGGAAAAATTGAAGAAGGTAATGTGGATCAGTCAGATCAGTCATTTCTTGAGGCTGAACATTTGTCTTCAGGTTATGTTTTAACCTGTGTTGCTTATCCTAAGAGTGACTGTGTTATAAAAACTCATTGTGAGGATGATTTATATTAATTAAACTTTCCGTGAAACTTAAAGTTTGACAAACATCTATATTTTTAATTTATATTTCGTTTGTCAAATTTTATTGTATTGATTGATTTTTAGAGTTTTACTTCAATATCTACTCCAGCTGGTATGCTTAATTTCATTAGTGCATCAATAGTTTGGGAGGATGGTTGATACACGTCTATTACTTTTGTGTGTATTCTAATTTCAAAATGCTCTCTTGAATCTTTATCTACATGTGGTGAACGCAAAACACAGTAGATTTTTCTTTTAGTAGGTATTGATACAGGCCCTATCGCTTTTGCGTTAGTTCTATTTGCTGTTTCTATAATACTTTTACATGAAATTTTTAATAAAGTGTGATCATAAGTTTTTAACTTTATTCTAATTGTATCTTTTTGTATGTCGCTCATATCATTTTATTTAGCTATACTGATTATTTTAATATTTTTGATACTACTCCAGCTCCTACAGTTTTGCCTCCTTCTCTAATAGCAAATCGCATTCCTTGTTCAATTGCTATTGGATGAATTAATTCCGCACTCATTTTTATTCTATCTCCTGGCATAACCATTTCTGCTTTTGAGCCATCATCTGCTGTGAATTGGTTAATTGTACCAGTTACGTCTGTAGTTCTTACGTAAAATTGTGGACGATATCCAGAGAAAAAAGGAGTATGCCTGCCACCTTCTTCTTTTGTTAGTATGTATACTTCTGCTTCAAACTCAGTATGAGGTGTAATTGTTCCAGGTTGTGCTAAAACCATTCCTCTTTGAATTTGTATTTTTTGTATACCTCTAAGTAGAATTCCGATATTATCTCCTGCCATTCCTTCATCTAATGTTTTTTGGAACATTTCTAAGCCTGTTATAGTTGTTGTTTTAGTTTCCTGTAAACCTACTATTTCAATTGTATCTCCAACTTTAATTATACCCCTTTCTATTCTACCTGTTGCTACTGTACCTCTACCAGTAATTGAAAATACATCTTCAACAGCCATTAAAAATGTTTTTTCTGTATCTCTTTGTGGAGTTGGTATATATGAGTCTACTGCATCCATTAAAGAGTGAATTTTGTCGACCCATTCATTCTCTCCTCTTTGTGTATTATTATTTGCTGTTACTGTTTCTAGTGCTAAAAGAGCTGAACCTGCAACAAATGGTATACTATCTCCAGGAAAATCATATTTTTCTAATAATTCTCTTACTTCTAGTTCGACTAATTCGCGTAGTTCATCATCTTCTACTTGATCTTGTTTATTTAAGAAAACTACAATATTTGGTACTCCGACTTGTTTTGCTAATAAAATGTGTTCTCGTGTTTGTGGCATTGCTCCATCAACTGCGGATACCACTAAAATTGCTCCGTCCATCTGTGCTGCTCCAGTGATCATATTTTTTACATAATCTGCGTGTCCCGGACAGTCTACATGTGCATAATGTCTGTTATCTGTTTCATATTCTATATGTGCTGTGTTGATTGTAATACCTCTAGCTCTTTCCTCTGGTGCAGCATCAATTTCGTCAAATTTTTTTGCTTCTCCTTGATTTGCTGCTGCTAGTGTTGCTGATATAGCTGCTGTTAGTGTTGTTTTACCGTGATCTACGTGACCTATTGTACCAATATTTACATGTGGTTTTTTTCTTTCAAATTTTTCACGTGCCATTTATGACTCCTTGTATGATATTATTTTTGATTTCTTTAATAACGGTAGTGAGCGAAAGCTTTATTTGCTTCTGCCATTCTATGAGTTTCTTCTCGTTTTCGAATGGAATTTCCATTTTCATTAGATGCATCAATGATTTCATTTGCTAGTTTTAATGACATATTATTACCTGTTCTTTGAGTAGCAAATTTAGTTATCCATCTTAGAGCTAAATTTGTGCCTCTATATGCTCTAACTTCCATTGGTACTTGATAAGTTGAACCACCTATTCTTCTTGCTTTCACTTCAACTAGTGGTGTTGTGTTACGTACAGCTTTTTCTAATATTTCTAATGGATTTCTAGAAGTTCTGCTTTCAATGATTTCTAAAGACTTATAAATGATTTTTTGTGCTATTCCTTTTTTACCATTTCTTAAAATACGTGCAGTTAGCATATGAATTAGTTTACTGTTGTATATTGGATCTGGATTAAGAGTTCTTTTTTTAGCTATATTACGGCGTGACATATTTTTTAGTATTTACTTTCTATTTTTTTTTGTTCCATATTTTGACCTACTTTTTTTTCTATCCTTTACTCCTGCTGAATCTAGTGTACCTCTAATGACATGGTATCTAACTCCTGGTAAGTCTTTTACACGACCACCTCTTATTAAAACAACTGAATGCTCTTGTATATTGTGTCCAATACCTGGTATATATGCAGTTACTTCAAAGCCAGAAGTAAGTTTTACCCTTGCTACTTTACGTAAGGCAGAATTAGGTTTTTTTGGTGTAGTTGTGTAGACTCTAGTACATACTCCTCGTCGTTGTGGACAAGCCTTTAGTGCTGGAGATTTGGTTGTATTACCATGTTTTTTTCTTTCCGATTTTACTAGTTGTTGAATAGTTGGCATTAATTATTATTGATAATATTCTATTCATATTATTCTGAATACTTTATAAATTATAATTATTGTATAAGTTAGTGTCAAACAGCATACCTTTATTATTGTTTAGTTAAGCTGTTCATTTAATTTTATATTTCTTCATAAACTTTTCAACTCTTCCTTCACTATCTAGTATTTTTTGAGATCCTGTAAAAAAAGGGTGATTACCTGACCAAATATCAACGTTTAATGTTTTTTTTGTTGATCCTACGGTCATTATTTCTTTTCCATCACAGTATACTTTTGAGTTATTAAACCATTTCGGATGAATTTTATCTTTTGGCATTTATTAATTATTTTAGTACTTCTATAATTATATAAATTAGTATTATAATATTTTGATTATATGTAATACTAAATATTTAAATATTATCGTTTTGAATATTGAGGTGCTTTTCTTGCTTTTCTTAATCCATATTTTTTTCTTTCTTTAACCCTTGAATCTCTTCTTAATAATCCTTCTGCTTTTAACATAAGACGGTTTTCTGGATTTATATTACATAATGCTCTTGCTATCCCTAATCTAATAGCATCAGCTTGTCCTGTTAATCCACCTCCTTCTGCTTTTACGTATATATCATACTCTTTACTTAGCCCTAAAATACTTAAAGGTGTACATGAAATTCTTAGGTAATTTGGACTAAACTGTAAATATGATTCGCCTGGCAAGCCATTTATAATTAATTTTCCTGATCCTGGAACTAATTTTACTCTTGCTATAGATGTTTTTCTTCTTCCTGTTCCTGAATATATTACTTTATTGTTGTATGAGATTAGCATGAATTTTATAATTAAATGTGTAAGGGTAATGGTTGTTGAGATTCGTGTGGATGTTGGTTATATGGATATACTTTTAGTTTTTTAAATAACTTTCTTCCTAAGCTATTTTTTGGCAGCATACCTTTAACAGCATGTTCAATTATGATATTAGGCATTCTTTGTTGGATCTCTGCGAATTTTTGTATTTTGAGTCCTCCTGGTTTACCTGAATGTTTTATATAAGTCTTTTGTTTGCGCTTATTACCTGTTATTTTAATATATTTAGCATTAATTACTATAATATTTATATAGCTTTCGTTATATGGCAAGTACCCAATATTACTTTTTCCTTTTAGTATGTAAACAATTTTACTGCTTAATCTTCCTAGTATTTTATCTTTAGCATCGATAATATACCACTTTGTTTGATATTCTTCTTTTTTCCCTGATGTTATATTTTTATTTATGTACATTATTATATTTAATTGTTGTTATGTAGTATTTTATGTTTTAAAAAATTACTCTATTTTTTATATTTAAATTTTTTCATGTGGTAAGTTAATGTTAAGTTTATTTTGCAATGCTTCTATAACTTCTTCTGCAGACTTTTGTCCGAAGTTTTTAATCTCTAATAATTCTTCTTGGGAATAATTTAATAAATCTGCTATTGAATGAATTTGTGCTCTTTTTAAGCAATTGTAAGCTCTTACCGATAATTGTAATTCCTCTATTAAAATTTGATGAATTTGCTTTTCTTTATTTTCGTTATTATGATTTTTAGATTTGAAATTAATATGAGTTAATGAATGAAATAAATTTGCTAATGTGCTTGCTCCTTGGCTGATTGCTTCTTGAGGTGATATACTACCATTTGTCCAGATTTCTACAAATAATTTTTCTTCTATATTATTAGTGTTTATATGTCTTTCTTCAATTCTATAGCTAAACTTTTTAGCAGGCATAAATACGGCGTCAATTTGTAAAAAATCTATGGATTTGCTATCTTCTCCCTTTTCTACTAGTTGATATCCATTTCCTTGTTCAATTTTAAATTCCATTTCGAATATTGTATTATTGCATACAGTTGCAATATACTGTTTTGGATCTATAATTTCTACTTCTGGAGGTAATTCGAATAATCCAGTGGTAATTATAGCTGGTCCTTGTATTCTTACTCTTCCTATTTGAGGTTCTTCATTGTAACTCTTTAAAACAACTTCTTTAAGGTTTAATATAATTTCTAGAACATCTTCTCTTACTCCTGTTATTGTTGAGAATTCATGATTAATGCCAGCAATTCTTACAGCAACTATTGCAGTTCCTCTTAGGTCTGATAATACTGTTCTGCGTAAGGAATTACCAACTGTAATTCCTTGTCCTTTTTTTAAAGGTTCTAAAACAAAATGTCCGTATTGTTCTCTGGCTCCTTTTGTTTTTGACTCTATGCATTCTATTTGAAAATGAGTCATCGGTTTATTATTGTATTCAAGCATTTGTATAAACTAAACTCTGCGTTTTTTTGGTGGTCTGCATCCATTATGTGGTACAGGCGTTATATCCTTAATTAATGTAATTTCTATCCCAGTTGCCTGTATAGATCTAATTGCAGTTTCTCTTCCAGCCCCTGGTCCATTAACCATTACTTCTGTTTGTTTCATGCCATGTTCTAGTGCAAGCTTAGCTGCTTTTTCTGCTGCTGTTTGTGCAGCAAAAGGTGTACTTTTTTTTGCTCCCTTAAATCCACTGGAACCTGACGAAGACCATGCAATTGTTTCTCCTTGTAAATCTGTAATTGTTATAATTGTGTTATTAAATGTTGATTGAATATGTGTAATCCCATTAATAATATTTTTTTTCTTTTTCTGTTGATTTTTTTTTATTTGTCTAGCCATAATTTAATAAATGATGAAAAGAATTTATTTTCTTGGTGCTTTTTTCTTGCCTGCTATAGTTTTTTTAGTGCCTCTTCTAGTTCTAGCATTTGTTCTCGTTCTTTGTCCTCTGACTGGTAGGTTTAGTCTGTGTCTTCTTCCTTTATAGCATCCTATGTTCATTAGTCTTTTAATATTTATTGCTTCTAGTCGTTTAAGATTACCTTCTAATTCGTAATCGTTGCCTAGTATATTTCTAATTGCAATAACTTGATCGTCGTTTAAATCTTTTACTTTTAAATTTTCTTTTATTTTTGTTTTTTGTAAAATTTCTTGAGATCTTGATATGCCTATACCATATATATAGGTTAATCCAATGGCAATTCTCTTATTTTTTGGTAAATCTACACCTTCTATTCTAGCCACCTTAGATTATTTCCTTATTTGATTGATTTATTATAATAAATAATTATCTTATCCTTGTTTTTGTTTGTGTTTAGGGTTTTCGCATATAATCATAATTTTTCTGTGTCTTCGTATTATTCTACACTTTTCGCAAATTTTTTTAACTGATGCTCTCACTTTCATTTTTTTAATAGTAGTAAAAAATTTTTATTTATTCCATCATATTATCATATTGTTCAGAAATTATGTATGTTTGAATTTGTTTAGCTGTGTCAATTGCTACTCCTACTAATATTAATAGTGATGTAGTGCCTAATCCTTTAAAAAGGTTGATGCTTGTAATGTTATATATCATGAATGGAAATTGCGCTATGATAAACAAAAATATTGACCCAATGAAAGTTAGTTTATTGATTATTCTCTCTAAATATTTAACTGTGTCGATGCCTGGTCTTATATTAGGTATGCTAGCACCCATTTTTTGTAAGTTTTCAGCTATATCTTGAGTATTTAGTATAATAGATGAATAAAAATAGCTAAACGTAACAATTAGTAATGAATATATTGCTAAATAAATTAAATTGTTAGACAAAGTTAATTTTATAATTTGAACTATAATATTAGTTCTCTGATTTATATTATAGATTAGGTATTGAGGTAATGCTATAATTGCAGAAGCAAAGATAATTGGCATTACACCCCCTTGATTTAGCTTCAGAGGTATATAGTTTTGTGAATTAATTTTTGTTACTTTTCCTAATTGTTTCGCGGAAATAATATTTATTTTTCTTTTACTATCTTGTATCAGAATGTTAACCATTAAAATGATAATACATAGGCTAGATAATAAAATTAAAGTTATGAAATCATATTTATTATTTGAGCTATAAATGTTAATATTATTAGGTATATTAGATACTATATTTTGGAATATTAATAATGAAGCTCCATTACCTATACCATATTCTGTAATCATTTCGGAAAACCACATTATAATGATTGAGCCTGTTGTTAGTGTTACAATAGAGTCAGCAATAAAATAGCTGTTCCAGTTAAAAGTGTAAGGTTTTATCCATAAGGAAATGGATACACTTTGTATTAATGCCCAAATGAATGTGAAGTAGCGTGTGATTTTATTAATTTTTTGTTTGCCTATTTCTCCCTCGCTTTTTTGTATTTCTTCCAATTGTGGTATTACTTTGATCAGTAATTGTGTAATAATTGATGAATTAATGTAAGGTATAATTCCTAAACTGAATATACCAATTGTTGAAAATCCACCGCCGGAAAAAATATTTAAGAAATTAATAATACTATTATTTTCCATGTTAAGGCTTAGTTCTTGGTGGTTTATTCCTGGTATTGGTATAAAAATACCCATTCTTGATATAAATAATATTGTTATGGTAATGACGACTTTATTGATTAGCCTATTTATTTTCTCCATGTTTATAATTATGAGTATAAATGATCTAATTGTATATTTCTATGACTTGCTGTATCTTGAAATGTTCTTAAATTATTTAGCGCGTTTAATACAGCTCTTGCATTATTTAGTGTATTATTCGACCCTAGTTGTTTTGCTAGTATATTTTTGATGCCTGCCAATTCTAGAACAATTCTAGTAGAGCCTCCAGCTATTACACCTGATCCTGTTGCTGAGGGTCTTAAAATAACTTTAGCTGCTCCAGCTGTTCCACTAATTGGGTGAGGTATTGAATAGTACTTTGTAATTGGTACCTGAATAATGTGTTTTTTAGCATCAGTGACACCTTTTTTTACTGCTCCAATTACATCATTAGCTTTACCTACTCCTACTCCTATTTTTCCATTTTCATTACCAATTATTAGTATTGCTCTGAAACTTAGTTTTTTTCCTCCTTTAACTACTTTTGTTACTCTTCTTACTTGTACTACTTTTTCTTCCCAGTTATTATCTTCTTTGTTTTTTGCAATTTTCTTCTTCATGTTTTATAATTCTTTAATATGGTTTGTAAAATTTAAAAAATAATACCTTCTGCTCTTGCTGCATCAGCTAAGATTTTGATCTGTCCATGATATATATTTCTACCTCTGTCAAATATTATTTGTTTGATACCCATCTTTTTTAATTTTAATGCTATACTTTTGCCTATTGCTTTAGCTGTTGTAGAATTTCTGAATACTCTATATTTGTTATTAAGCTCTCTTGAGGTTGTAGAGCTGCTTGTTATAATTTGTTTTTTATCGTCGTCTATAATATGTGCATATAAGTGTTTATTGGACTTAAATATATAAAGTCTTGGTCTCTTAACTTTATTATTCATTAGTTTTGTTATATTTTCATTCATAACTTTATATTTTTATATTATTATTAATCAATTTTGCACTTTATTTACCAGCTTTGCCTACTTTTCTTCTAACGACTTCATATTCATACCTAATACCTTTTCCCTTATAGGGTTCTGGCGGTCTTTTTGATCTAATTGTGGCTGCTATTTGCCCTACTGTTTCTTTATTAATTCCCGTGATTATAATGTTAACATTGTTTTCTACATCAATTTTTATATCTTTTGGCGGTTTAATATATATTGGGTGGCTGTATCCTACATTTAGAATTAAATTTTCCTTTTCCATCTGTGCTCTATATCCAACGCCTTGTATAATTAATTTTTTTCTGAATCCTTTTGATATTCCTATCACCATATTATTTATAATGCTTCTCGATAAACCATATATTTCTTGTGTTTTTTGTGTTTCATGCTTTTTAGTTAACTTAAGCTTATTTTCTATTCTTTCAACTTTTATTAGGTTTGAAAAATCATACTTTAATTCTCCTTTTATGCCTTTAATTAATATGCTATTTTGATTAATTTTTATTTCCGTGTTTTCAGGTATTAGTATTTCTTTTTTACCGATTCTTGACATATATTTATTTTACTTTTTATTCTGTATTAGAAATTATATCTTTTATTCATTACCATATATAACATAAAACTTCTCCACCTAAGCCGGATTGCCTTGCGTTTCTATCTGTCATTATACCCTCTGAAGTTGATATAATTGCAATACCTATTCCACCAAGTACTTTGGGTAGTTCTTTATGGTTTGCATAAACTCTAAGTCCTGGTTTGCTGACTCTTTTTAATTCAGTAATTACTGGTATTTTATCTTTTCCTTTATATTTTAATGATATTAGAAGATACTTTTTTGGATTTTCTATTATTTCTTCTGAGTGATATATAAATCCTTCTTCTTTTAAAACTTTAACTATATTGCGAGTCATTTTTGTTGATGGTACTTGTACAATTTGATGCTTTGCTAAGTTTGCATTTCTGATTCTTGTAAGCATGTCTGATATAATATCGTTAATCATTAGATTGTAAATATAGAGTATTATTGGTTAGTTTTACATTTTGATTTATGTTATTTTTGAAAGGGCATACCAAATTTTTGTAATAATGCTAAACTTTCTTTGTCGTTTTTTGCTGTTGTTATAATGGAAATGTTCATTCCTCTAATTTTATCAATTTGTTCGTAGTTAATTTCTGGAAATATAATTTGTTCTTTTAGCCCTAAGTTGTAATTTCCTCTTCCATCAAAGTGATTTTTATTAATTCCTCTAAAGTCTCTAATTCTTGGTAAGGATAAGTTAATTAGTTTGTATAAAAAATCATACATCTTTTCTCTTCTTAAAGTTACTTTTAGTCCTATTGGCATATTTTCTCTAATTTTAAATCCAGCTATCGATTTTTTAGCTTTTGTTATAATAGGTTTTTGTCCTGTAATATAAGTCAATTCGTTTATGCTGTTATCTAATGCTTTTGTATTTTGCGCAGCTTCTCCTATCCCTCTATTTATAACGATCTTGATTAACCTGGGTACTTGATGGATGTTTTTATATTTAAACTCTTGCAACATTTCAGCGAAAATTTGCTTGTTATATTTTTCTTTTAATGCACTAGTCATATTTCTTACACTGATTTATTTATTAGTTTTGTTGATTATTTTAATATTTGATCTATGTATAATAGACTCTTGTTCCTTTATACTACCTTTTTCGTTTGTTTGTTTCGGTTTAATATGTTTTATTTTTATGTTAATATTTTCTATTATTACTGCATTTTTGTGGGTGATAATTTGATCTATAATTCCAGTTTTTCCTTTATATTGACCTGATATAATTTGTGCTTTATCTCCTTTTTTTATGTTCATTTTATGTTTTTTCATTTTTTTCATTAAACTACCTCTGGTGCTAGTGATATTATTTTAGTGAAGTTTCTGTCCCTTAACTCTTTTGCAATAGGTCCAAATACTCTTGTACCTCTTGGATTATTTTCTTTATTAATTATGACAGCTGCATTGTCATCGAAACGGATGCTCATACCATCTGATCTGCGTAATGTTTTTTTTGTTCTTACTATTACAGCACGAACAATATCAGATCTTTTAATAGGCATGTTAGGTGATGCATCTTTAACAACACCTATAATTATATCTCCTATTTTAGCATAGTTTGGATTGTTAGTTCCTAGAACTTGAATACACATAATTTTACGTGCGCCGCTGTTATCAGCTATATTTAAGTAAGTTTGTGTTTGTATCATAATTTTTTAATTAATTGAACTACTTGCCACCTTTTCTTTTTGCTTAGAGGTCTTGTTTCTTGTATTTTTACTGTATCTCCAATTTTGCATTCATTCATAGGATCGTTGGCATAATATTTATTGGTTTTCGTTATGATTTTTCCGTATTTTTTATGTGAAATTTGTTTTTTTACTGTTACTGTTACTGTTTTATCCATTCGATTACTAATTACTGTTCCAAAGGTTTCTTTTTTTGCCATATTATTATTTGTAATGTTATGTTGATTTTATTAGCATGAGCATTTGAGATATTTTATGTTTAGTTTCTTTAATTAAATGTGTTTTTATTTTTTGTTTAGTAATTTTTTCTATTCTTAATATTACTAGCTTTTTTTTTAGCTCTACAATTTCATTTTCTAGATTTTTTATTGTTATGTCTTGATTATTTATCATATTTGCTAATGAATTTTGTTTTTATAGGTAATTTATATGATGCTAGTCGCATTGCTTGTTCTGCAGTATTTTGTGATACGCCTGCTATTTCAAATATAATATGACCGGGTCTAATTACACAAACCCAGTACTCAGGTGCTCCTTTTCCTGATCCCATTCTTGTTTCTGCTGGTCTAGCTGTAATTGGCTTATCTGGAAAAACTCTAATCCATAATTTTCCTCCCCTTTTAACTGATCTAGTAATAGTTCTTCTAGTTGCTTCTATTTGTCTTGAAGTTAACCATGTAGGTTCTATTGCTTGTAATCCATATTCGCCAAATATAATCTTATTACCTTTACTTGCGCATCCCTTCATACGCCCGCGATGTTGTTTTCTAAATTTTGTTCTTTTAGGGCTTAGCATATTTTAATTATTTTTTATCAATTTTTTATTTTATACTTCTATTTCTTTACCTTTAAATAGCCATATTTTGATTCCCAATATACCATATATTGTTTGTGCTCTTGTATATGCATAATCAATATTAGCTCTTAAAGTTTGTAGAGGAACTCTACCTTCACGAACCCATTCTGTTCTTGCTATTTCTGCACCATTTAATCTTCCTGAAATTTGTATTTTTATTCCTTTAATATGGGCTTTTTGAGCTTTTTGTATTCCTTGTCTAACTGCTCTTCTGAATGCAACTCTTTTCTCAAGTTGTTGTGATATCCATTGTGCTAGTAATATTGCTTCTCTATCTGGATCTTTGATTTCAATAATATTGACCCTAATTTTACTTTTTGTGTTAATTAATTTTTGTAATGTGTTTCTAATGATATCAATCCCTGTACCCATTTTACCTAAAATTAGTCCTGGTCTGGCTGTGTGTATATTAATTTCTGTTTGATCTAATTTTCTATCAATTTTTACTTTAGATATACCTGCTTTATATAGTGATTCATTAATATATTTTCTGATCTTATAGTCTTCTTCTATAATTTGTGAGTATGATTTCATTTTTGAAAACCATGATGATTGATGGAATTTTGTAATTCCTATGCGAAAGCCTGATGGATGTGTTTTTTGTCCCATTTTTATTCTATAGTTATTTTAGTTATTTGATTTCGAGCTTTATTTTAATATGGCATGTAGGTTTGTGTATTGAAAATGCACGACCTTGTGCCCTTGGCTGAAATCTTTTTAATATTGGTCCTTTGTTTGCAATAGCTTCCTTGATTAAAATATCTTTCTTATTTATTTGTTTGTCTGTTTTTTGCGATATGTTATTTAATGCTGATTCTAAAGTTTTTATTATAATTTTGCATGCTCTATATGGCATAAATTCTAATATTAGTCTAGCTTCTTGGTAATTTTTCCCCTGTATCTGCTTCAGTACTTTACGTGATTTATAACTTGATATTCTAATATATTTTGTTATTGCGTGAGATTCTATTCTATTTTCCTTCATCATTTATTTTCTACTTTTTCTATCATTTTTTATGTGACTTTTAAAACTTCTTGTAGGTACAAATTCACCTAGTTTATGTCCAATCATTTGTTCTGATATGAATACTGGAAAGTGTTGTTTGCCATTATGAACTGCTATTGTATGTCCAATCATATTAGGAAGTATAGTAGATGATCTAGACCAAGTTTTTACAGTATCTTTTTTATTGGTACTATTCAGGTTTTCAATTTTTTTGAGTAATTTTAGGTCAATATAGGGGCCTTTAAATAATGATCGTGACATTTTATTTAATATTCTTTTGTTTTTAATATTTTATTTACGACGTCTTAATATATATTTGTTGCTGTATTTACTTTTCTTTCTCGTTTTTTGGCCTAATGCAGGCTTACCCCATGGTGTTACTGGATGTGTTTTACCAATTGGTGATCTACCCTCTCCACCACCATGTGGGTGGTCTATTGGATTCATGACTACTCCACGTACCTTTGGTCTTTTCCCTAGCCATCGATTTCTCCCTGCTTTTCCTATTGTTATATTACTTGCGTCTATATTACCTACTTGTCCAATAGTTGCATAACATTTTTTATTTATTGTTCTCACTTCGCTTGATGGTAATTTGAGTGTAACCCAATCACCTTCTTTTGCTACTATTTGTGCATACGTTCCAGCTGCTCTTACTATTTGTCCTCCCTTACCAGGTTTTATTTCTATGTTATGCACAGCTGTTCCTAAAGGTATATTATTTAGAGGTAATGAATTACCTACTTCAATAGGTGCATTTTCACTTGATATAATTGTATTACTTATATCTAATGATCTGGGATGTAAAATGTATTTTTTTTCTCCATCATTGTAATGAATTAAAGCAATTCTCGCGTTTCTATTCGGGTCATACTCAATGCTTTTTACTTGACCCGTAATTCCTAACTTATTTCTTTTAAAATCAATTACTCTATAGAGTTTTTTATGACTTCCTCCTCTATGTCTTGAAGTTATTACACCTCGATTGTTACGTCCATTAGAACATTGTTTACTTTTTAATAACTTTTTTTCTGGTTGATTTTTTGTAATTTCACTGAATGTTGAAACCGTCCTATTTCTAGTACCGGGTGTATATGCTTTGTATAAACGTATTGCCATATGCTTCTTTTAACTTAAATTGAGTTGTTATTTACTAAGCTTCTTGATACTTAGTTATCTTCAAATAATTTTATTCTATGTCCATCTTTTAATTTTACGATAGCTTTTTTATATCTAGTCAAATTTCCTTTATTTTTACCTACGGTTTTTGTTTTAGGGGAAGAATTAAGAGTATTTACCGTTTTTACTTCTACATTAAATATATATTCAATAGCTTTTTTAATGTTTTCTTTATTACTCTTTCTTTGCACATTGAAATAATAAACATTATTTTCTATATTTTTTGTTGTTTTATCTGTAATTATTGGATCTTTAATTAAGTCTATAATATTTTCTATATTATTCTTTTTCATATATATTATAAGTATACAGGTTATATTTATATTTGTTTTAATGCTTCTAGAGTTATCAAGATTATATCAGCTTTTAGTAATGATAATACATTTATATTTTGCACCTCAATTAATTCTATATTTCTGATATTTCTAAAAGATAAATATGTTATTTTTGTTTTACTGGATACTATTAATAGAATTCTTTGTTGACTTTTTGTGTTAATGCCTAACCTATTTAATATTAAAATAGCACTTTTTGTATTTGGTTTATTAGCGTTAATTACTATTTCTTTAGTAACTAGTGTTTGTTTGAACTTGTTGTAGAGTATATTTTTAATCGCTAGGTTTTTCTCTTTTTTATTAATTTTTGATATATATATTTTTTTTCTTGGTCCGAAAATTACACCTCCGCCTTTCCATAAGGGTGATCTCGTAGATCCGGCTCTAGCTCTTCCTGTACCTTTTTGCTTCCATGGCTTTTTACCTCCTCCTTGAACTTCACTTCTTGTTTTGCTGTGTGCATTTCTTATACGATAATTTGTCAATTGTTGCTTTAATGCTCTATGAATACAATACATTTGTTTATCTTGAGTTTCACTGATATTCAAGTAAGTTGTATATTTAGCTGTTAAGTTTATCTTGTCTATATCTTGATCTTGTATAATTGAGTATTCTAATTGTTTTTTTACAGTCATATTTGATTTATCATATTGTTATATATATAAATAAGATTACCTGTTTTACCTGGTACTGAACCTTTAATAATAATAGTGTTAGTTGAGCTGTCTATTTTAATAATTTCTAGGTTTTTTATACAAACTTTATTGTGGCCCATTCTGCCTGCCATTCTTTTACCTGGAAATACTCTTCCTGGTGTTGTTCCAGCTCCTATTGATCCTGGCTGCCTATGGTTTTTTGACCCGTGCGACATTGGTCCTCTAGTAAAATTATGTTTTTTCTGATATCCACTAAATCCTTTACCTATACTTAAACCTACGACATTAATATAACTTCCTACTTCAAATGATTTAACGCTAATTATTTTACCAATATTTAGGTTTTCCCAATGGTTAGTTTTATATTCCTTTAAATATTTAAAACAAGGTATATTTTTCTTCTGAAAATAACCTAAAAGAGCCTTATCTAAATTTTTGGGATTAATATATTCGTATCCTATTTGTATATTAGCATATACTTTTTCTGGTTGTTTACTAATTTGTGTAATGGTGCAAGGACCTATATTTAATAATGTAACTGGTATGGCTACTCCTTTATTATTAAATATTTGGGTCATCCCGATTTTCTTTCCTAGCATTCCTATTGGCATTAATAATCTACCTTATGTATATTTTAAATGCAGCTTATTTTATAATTTTCTCTCTATATTATGTTGTAATTGCACTTAATTTTCAAGTTTGTTTATTATTTTTATTTGTTGATTTTAGTTTTACGATTTTTTTGTTCGGTAATTACTATTTTGGTATTCTATTTGTGTATTGCAATATTTAGTTATAATTTTAAGTAGAGTGTTAATTATAGTATATTAATGGAGTTTTTCAATGACTAAAGTTGTAGGAATTGATTTAGGTACAACTAATTCTGTTGTTGCTGTAATGGAAGGCGGCAAACCAACGGTAATATCTAATAAGGAAGGATTACGTACTACACCTTCTGTTGTTGCTTATACGAAAAAGCAAGATAAATTAGTAGGTAATATTGCAAAAAGACAGGCTGTAATGAATCCTGAAAATACGTTTTATTCTGTCAAGCGTTTTATTGGTCGTAAATATGATGAAGTCTTAAATGAAACTAATCAACTGTCTTATCAAGTCAAGACAGACAATAATGTAAATATTAAATTAAATTGTCCTGCACTTGATAAGAGCTTTGCTCCGGAAGAGATTTCTGCTCAAATTTTGAGAAAGTTAGTAGAAGATGCAAGTAGTTATCTTGGTCAGCCAATTACTAAGGCAGTAATCACAGTTCCTGCGTATTTTAATGATTCTCAAAGGCAAGCTACAAAAGATGCTGGTCAAATTGCTGGTCTAGATGTTCTAAGAATTATTAATGAACCAACAGCTGCATCTTTGTCGTATGGCTTGGATAAAAAAAATAATGAAACTATATTAGTATTTGACCTTGGCGGTGGAACATTTGATGTTTCTATTTTAGAAGTTGGAGATGGTGTTTTTGAGGTTTTATCTACTTCGGGGGATACTAATTTAGGTGGTGATGATTTTGACCGTAAAATAGTTGAATGGTTAGTTTCAGAATTTAAAAATGATGAAGGAATTGATTTAAGTCAGGATAGACAAGCATTGCAGCGCTTAACTGAGGCTGCTGAAAAGTCTAAAATGGAGCTATCTAGTCTTTTGCAGACTGATATTAATTTACCTTTTATTACTTCAAGTGATACTGGGCCTAAACATTTAGAGAAAAATATAACTCGTGCAAAGTTTGAAGATTTATGTTCTGAATTAATTTATCGTTGTCAGATACCTGTAAATAATGCATTAAAAGATGCTCAATTAAATTCTAGTGATATAGATGAAGTTGTTTTAGTTGGTGGCTCAACAAGAATACCTGCGATTCAAAAATTAGTTAAGGATTATATTGGTAAAGATCCAAATCAAAGTGTAAATCCAGATGAAGTAGTAGCAATAGGAGCTGCAGTTCAAGCAGGAGTTTTAGCCGGTGAAGTTAAAGATATTCTGTTGTTAGATGTCACTCCTTTATCTCTTGGTGTTGAGACTTTGGGAGGTGTTATGACAAAAATTATATCACGTAATACAACGGTTCCTACTAAAAAATCAGAAATTTTCTCTACTGCTGTGGATAACCAACCAAATGTTGAGATTCATGTTTTGCAGGGGGAACGAGAGTTTACTAAGGATAATAAAAGTTTAGGTACTTTTAGATTAGATGGTATTATGCCAGCTCCGCGTGGTGTCCCTCAAATAGAAGTAACATTTGATATTGATGCTAATGGTATATTATCAGTTACTGCTAAAGATAAAGGTACAGGAAAGGAACAGTCTATTACAATTACTGGGGCTTCTACACTACCTAAGGAAGAAGTTGAGCAATTAGTAAAAGAAGCTGAAGAAAATGCTAATATTGATAAACAAAAACGTGAACAGATTGATCTAAAAAATAGTGCGGACTCTTTGTGTTATCAGTCCCAAAATCAAATTAATGAGTTGGGTGATAAGTTAGATGCAGAGCATAAAGAAAAAATTCAAAACACAATTAATCTTTTAAAGAATGCTATAGTTGGTGATGATTATGAGAATATTAAATCTTTGCAAAATGATTTGCAGCAATTGATGATGGATGTTGGTAAAAAAGCTTATCAAAGTAATGCTTCTAATCAACCCCCTGATAATGAAAATAATGATAGTACAGTAATAGATACTAATTCTAAAGAAGCTTAATAAGTAACTATTATTTTCAGGGTAAATTAAATATATTTACTTTTTGATTTATTGATTCAATTTTATGTGTTAGCTATATTAATATTTAAGCGGGTAACGCGATTCGAACGCGCGACATCAACCTTGGCAAGGTTGCGCTCTACCACTGAGCTATACCCGCTTTAATTACTTTATAGATATGCAATAATAATAAATTATTTATAACATTTAATGCAAGATTAATATGGACTTAATTTCTCGTTTATTTATGTATTTTCTATTAGCTTTAATTTAGTATTATATTCATAATATGTGAAAATTGATAGTAAGTTACTAGATTACCTATTTTTATTATATCAAACTAATTTTATTATTTAGAATTATATACTAGCTTATTTAAGAGGTGAACGATTTTGATTGTCTTCTAAATTAGTAAATTTAATTTTGCTTTTTTGCTTCTTAGGTATTTTTATCTCTTTTTATTTACGACTTATGATAAATTTATTTCATATAGTTTATACTTCAATTTAAATACATAAATACAAGTAATACTAAAGTTTTTATCAAATGTATAAATTGTGGTTTTTTATAATGTAAGACTTATTGAATTACTGTTTAAACTAAAATTTATTATTCTCGCTAATTTTTTAATATGACTATAATTTATTTATTATGTATTCTAGTATTCTATAAAAAATTTACTTAATTCTGATTGTATTACAATAATTATTTATATAGTTAATTAGTGTTTTGTAGAATAGTGTATAACTATTCTACTTTTAAATGTTGTTTATCAATTTATTATTTGTTGCTTAACTATATACTATACAACAAATGAATTTATAATTCCGGTTACAATAATTAAACCTATCCATATGCCAATACTAGTGTATATTAAGTTTTTTGATTTTTCCCACTGTCCCGGAGATGCTAATGTTACTGGTATGCTAATAACTAGAATAGTTGATAAAACGACTAAAGCTAATACAAGTAGTTGAATAATTAGTATCATGATTTTATACCTATTTAATTATATATTTTTGTATATAATTATAATAATTTATATTTGTAATAAAATGCTCTACTTGTTAGTATTATTTATATAAATATTATTTATGGATCTATGGTTCATAATATATTTTGTATCAAAAGAGATTATACTTATTTCCAATTTAGATGTATTATGTATAATATAGACAACTCATTTTTTATTATATTATTAATTGCTTTTGATAAATTATTAATTATTGAACTTAAGAGGTTTTATGTTTACATTAACAATTTTGGCAAAGTTACCAGAAGCTTATATGTTATTTCGTCCTTTGGTTGATATATTGCCTATAATTCCTATATTCTTTCTTTTATTGGCTTTTGTTTGGCAGGCAGCTATTGGTTTTAGATAGTTGTTATTTACTAATTAATTTTATTCATTTAATTTTTATATGGTAGAACCTCTTTTATCTGGCATCGTTTTAGGTTTAATTCCAATAACATTATTGGGTTTGTTAGTTGCAGCTTATTTACAATACCGTAGGGGTAATCAGTTTGGTTTGTAGTTTATTGTTTAGTTGATTCTTTCTAGAAAAGATTTAAAATAAGTATAAAAAGATTTGATTATCAGGCCTCTAAAAATTCTAAATTTTTAGAGGCCCTATTTATGATTACATGTATTAATGTTTTAATTTTACCAGCTGGATTTTTTAATACCTGGTAGTAGGCATTCATGTGACATTTCTCTGAATACATGTCTTGATAATCCAAAGGCTCTATAAAATCCTCTACTTCTGCCTGTTATCCAGCATCTATTTCTATTTCTACATGACATACTATTTCTAGGTAATTTTTGTAGTTTTTGCTGTAATTTGATATTTTTTTCAAAATTATCTGTTAGTTTTATTGAATTTTTGATTTCTTGACGTGTTTTATGATACTTCTCTATTAATTTTATTCTTTTTATTTCTCTTTGTATCATACTTTTTTTTGCCATTATTTATATTGCTACTTTTGTTTAAATTTTAAAATATTATTGATTATTTTATATTGTCTATTTTTTGATTGCAACTTGTGTTTACTTTAAACTATAAAAAAATAATTTATAATGAAAATTAATAAATTATTTTTTTAGTTCTTTTAATTTAGTTTTATCTTATGAACGTATATTTACTTTTATTTAACCAAACTTACCGCTTGTTGATGCAATAACAAAAGCTGCATATGTTAAGATGTAACCTACAGAAAAGTGTGATAATCCTACTAATCTGGCTTGTACGATTGATAAAGCTACAGGTTTATCTTTCCATCTAATCAAGTTTGCTAATGGTGTTCTTTCATGTGCCCATGCAAGTGTCTCAATTAATTCTTGCCAGTAACCACGCCAAGAAATTAAGAACATAAATCCGGTTGCCCATACTAAGTGACCAAATAAGAACATCCATGACCATACTGATAAGTTATTCATTCCGTATGGATTATATCCATTAATTAATGGAGAAGAATTAAGCCATAAATAGTCCCTTAGCCATCCCATTAAATAAGTTGATGACTCATTAAATTGGTTTATATTGCCTTGCCAGATTGTCATGTGTTTCCAGTGCCAATAAAAAGTTACCCATCCTATTGTGTTAAGCATCCAGAAAACTGATAGATAAAATGCGTCCCATGCTGATATGTCACATGTACCCCCTCTTCCTGGTCCATCGCATGGGAAACTATATCCAAAATCTTTTTTATCTGGCATAAGTTTTGAACCTCTAGCATCTAGTGCTCCTTTTACTAGTATTAGTGTAGTAGTATGTAAACCTAGAGCAATTGCATGATGCACTAAAAAGTCTCCTGGCCCTATTGTTAAAAAGAGAGAATTTTTATTATTGTTAATTGCTTCTAGCCATCCTGGTAACCATATGCTTTCTCCTGCTTTGCTTGCTACACTTGTAGATGATGATAATAATATATTGAAACCGTATAGTGCTTTACCTGAACTTGCTTGGATCCATTGTGCAAACACTGGTTCGATTAATATTTGTTTTTCTGGTGTTCCGAATGCTAGCATAGTGTCATTATGTATATATAGTCCTAATGTATGGAAACCTAAAAATAAGCTAGCCCAACTTAGGTGTGAAATTATTGCTTCTTTATGTTCTAGCATTCTATTTAATACATTATTTTTATTTTCTTCTGGATCGTAATCTCTAATAAAGAAAATTGCTCCGTGTGCAAATGCACCAACCATTAGAAATCCTGCTATGTATTGGTGATGTGTATAAAGTGCTGCTTCTGTTGTAAAGCTAGTTGACATGAATGCATAGGGAGGTAATGCATACATGTGTTGTGCTACCAATGATGTTACTGTTCCTAATGCGCCTAGGGCTAATCCAAGTTGTATATGTAATGAATTAGTTATAGTTTCATATAATCCTTTGTGTCCCTCTCCTAGTTTACCGCTAGGTGGTTTATGTGCATTTAAAATATCTTTTAAGCTGTGCCCAATACCCCAATTTGTTTTGTACATATGTCCAGCTATTATGAAAATGACTCCAATTGCTAGATGATGGTGAGCTATATCTGTTAGCCATAAAGATTGAGTTTGCGGGTGAAATCCACCTAAAAATGTCAGTATAGCTGTTCCTGCTCCTTCTTTTGTGCTAAATGTGTGATTTAGATTATCTGGATTATTAGCATATTCAAACCATTGTCCTGTGAAAAATGGAATTAAACCTTTTGGATGAGGCATAATTTGAGTAAAATTATTCCATCTTACGTGTTGGCCTCTAGATTCTGGAATGGCAATATGAATTAAGTGTCCTGTCCAGGCTAATGAGCTAAATCCAAATAATCCAGATAAATGGTGGTTAAGCCTTGATTCATTATTTTTAAACCACGACAATCCTGGTTTAAATTTTGGTTGTAAGTGTAGCCATCCTGCAAATAACATGATAGCTGACAATATTAGTAATAGTATGGAACCATTGTATAGGTCATTATTTGTTCTCATTCCAATAGTATACCACCAATGGTAAAGTCCTGAGAATGCTATATCTACTGGATAAGATGCGCTTTCTTTTGTGAATGCCTCTACTGCTGACTGACCAAAGTGTGGATCCCAAATTGCATGTGCAATTGGCTTAGTTTTTGTTGGGTTTATTACCCATTGTTCAAAATTTCCTTGCCATGCAACATGAAATAGGTTACCTGACGTCCATAAAAAAATTATTGCAATGTGACCAAAGTGTGATGCAAAAATCTTTTGATATAAATTCTCTTCTGTCATTCCATCATGACTTTCAAAATCGTGTGCTGTAGCAATACCGTACCAAATCCTTCTTGTTGTAGGATCCTGTGCTAACGATTGGCTAAATTTTGGAAACTTTGTTGCCATTTTTATTTTTCCTTATCCTACTGATATTATTCTTGCTAAGAAAAATGCCCAAGTTGTGCCTATTCCACCTAATAAATAGTGAGCTAGTCCAACTGCTCTTCCTTGTGTGATGCTTAATGCTCTTGGTTGAATTGAAGGTGCAACTTTAACTTTGTTATGTGCCCATACAATTGATTCAATCAATTCTTGCCAGTATCCACGTCCACTAAATAAGAACATTAGGCTAAATGCCCATATAAAGTGTGCACCTAGGAAAATTAAACCGTATGCAGATAAAGCTGATCCATATGATTGAATTACTTGAGAAGCTTGTGCCCACAAGAAGTCTCTTAACCAACCATTGATCGTAATTGCACTTTGTGAAAAGTTGCCTCCTGTTATATGAGAAATACTGCCTTTGGCTGTTATACTTCCCCATACATCTGACTGCATTTTCCAACTAAAGTGAAAAATTGCGACTGATAGAGAATTATACATCCAGAAAAGTCCTAAAAATACATGATCCCATGCTGATACTTGACATGTGCCTCCTCTTCCTGGTCCATCGCATGGAAATTTAAATCCTAGATTTGATTTATCTGGTATAAGTCTAGAATTTCTTGCAAATAAGAAACCCTTTACTAGAATTAATACGGTAACGTGAATAGTAAAAGCGTGTATATGGTGTACCATAAAGTCTGCTGTTCCAAGTTTGATTGGCATCATAGCTATTTTATTTGCTATAGAGATTGTATCTCCTCCAAACGCATAGCTAGCAGTTGCTAGAGAATTTGGGCTTGTATTGCTTGGAGCTAATGTATGGATATTCTGTATCCACTGTGCAAAAATTGGCTGTAGTTGTATTGCTGTGTCAGAGAACATATCTTGCGATCTTCCTAGTGCTCTCATTGTGTCGTTGTGAATATAAAGTCCAAATGAGTGGAACCCAAGAAAAATGCATAGCCAGTTTAAGTGAGAAATAATTGCATCTCTATGTCTTATAATTCTATCAAGTACGTTATCATAGTTTTGTGCAGGATTATAATCTCTTACCATAAAAATAGATGCATGTGCTCCTGCACCAACTATACAAAATCCGCCTATCCACATGTGGTGTGTAAACAATGATAATTGTGTTGCATAGTCTGTTGCAATGTAAGGATAAGGAGGCATTGCATACATATGATGAGCAACAATAATACTTAATGATCCCATCATAGCTAGATTAATGGCTAATTGTGCATGCCAAGAAGTTGTCAAAATTTCATAAAGGCCTTTATGTCCTTCTCCTGTGAATGGACCTTTATGTGCTTCTAGGATTTCTTTCATGCTATGTCCAATTCCCCAGTTAGTTCTGTACATATGACCAGCTACTAAAAATAGTACTGAAAGTGCCAAATGATGATGCGCTATGTCACTTAGCCATAGTCCACCGTTAATAGGATTCAATCCACCCTTAAATGTTAAGAAGTCTGAGTACTCATTCCAATTTAATGTGAAGAATGGTAGTATTCCTTTACTAAAGCTAGGATATAATTCAGACATTAAATTTCTATTTACCATAAACTCATGTGGTAAAGGTATTTCTTGAGGTGATACTCCTGAATCTAATAATTTATTAATTGGTAGAGCTATATGAATTTGGTGACCTGCCCATCCAAGACATCCTAATCCTAGTAATCCAGCTAGGTGATGGTTCATCATAGACTCTACATTTTGAAACCATTCTAGTTTTGGTGCTGATTTATGATAATGAAACCATCCTGCGAATACCATTAAAAGGGCCATAAATAGACCGCCAATTGCTGTCACATATAATTCGAATTCTGTTACTATTCCTGATGATCTCCATAATTGAAAAAAACCAGAAGTAATTTGTACTCCTTGAAAGCTTCCGCCTACATCAGCATTTAGTATTTCTTGTCCTACTACTGGCCATACTACTTGAGCACTAGGTTTAATTATTGTTGGGTTACTTAGCCATGCAACATAATTAGAGAATCTAGCTCCGTGAAAGTACATGCCACTTAGCCATAGAAAAATAATTGATAATTGGCCAAAATGTGCGCTAAATATTTTTCTTGAAACCTCTTCTAAAGAATTAGTATGACTATCAAAGTCGTGAGCATCTGCATGTAAATTCCATATCCATGTAGTTGTATTAGGTCCTTTAGCTAAGGTTCTAGAAAAGTGTCCAGGTTTGGCCCATTTTTCGAATGATGTTTTTACTGGGTCTTTATCTACAGTTACTTTGACTTGATTTTGATTTGTCTCTTGCTCTGTTGAGCTAGTTTTCATCGAGATTCTCCTCTCTATATTAATTTAATGTTTAATGAGACAATTAATAAAACACTCACATTGAATATAATTATATTATTAATATAATTATATTAATAAATATAAATAGTTCAAAAATTTAGTTTTTACTATAACTATAAATATTTAATATTATACTTTTTTATAACTCATTTATAATGAGATGTGAGTTTTTATAGCTCTACAATACCATTATAATTCTATTTTTCTAACTAAGTTTAATCTGTTAACAATATTTAAAGTGTTATTGTTATTAAGTTTATTTTATCTTTACTTTCATTAAGGCTTGTCCACAGTCTACTATATCTCCATCCTTAACTAGAATCTCAACTATTTCTCCCTGCACTTCTGCTTCTATTTCGTTCATTAGTTTCATTGCCTCTATAATACAGACTATTTGTTTAGGGTTTACTAAATCATTAATTTCTATAAATGGCATTTCATTAGGAGCAGGTGATCTGTAAAAAGTTCCGACCATTGGTGATATAATTGTTGAATATATGATTGACTTTTCTGCAAGATTTTCATCTACTTGTTGATTTAGTTTTAGTGATTCAGATATATTATTATTTTGTTTATCTTTCGAACTTGTATTATTTGCATGCTCAATATATTTATTATTTTGATAATTAGCTATTGTAGAATAATTTTTTTTATTTATTTCAATATTTGGTTTTTCATTTTTTATTTTGTTTATTATTATTTTAGTATGATGTTTTTCTATTTTTATTTTCTTTATATCATTATTATTGATAGAGCGTATAAGTTTTGATATATCTTTAAGAGTTATCATAGTGTATTGAATTCCTAAGATTTAATATTGTATTAATGTTGATGTTATAGATCTAATTAATGATTGGTTAATTTTATCTTATTTTATTTCATATTCTAGTATCCAAATTCTTGTATGATTTGTAAGTTGTATAATTGGCACTTTATATGTATCTAAGATCTTTTTATATCCTACTAAATGCAGTTTTTTATATACAGAAGGTAATATTTTTTTTTTAATTTTAATTGGAATAAGTTTGAGATTTATTGGAATTTCTCGCATAAAAAATGTCTAAGATTATTCATTTAATTTATTGATGACTTATTATATTGTAATGTAATTAGTATTTTTTAGCCATATTTTTTGGTATATAATTATATAGTTTTATTACAATTTTTTACTTTGATTATTGTATATTATATCTAATTATTATTTGATTTTTTTCATGTTAATAGCTGATGATTTAGATAAACTTTTAGATATTTTACCTGACTTTATTAAAAATCCTTTAGAGAAACATCCTAATAAGAAACTTTTAATAGAAATAGTTATGGATTTAGGTAGAAGGCCTGAAGCACGTTTTCCTGATGGTCCAGAGTATTTATCTAAAGTTAATATTTCTTGGTATGATTTAGATTTTTGTATAAAGAAAATACCTCATTTTAGTAGTGATAATAGATCTGGTATAGAGTGTACATTACATCGTATTAGCTCAATTAAGAATAGGAGAGGTAATATAGTTGGTTTAACTTGTAGAGTAGGTAGAGCTATTTTTGGTACAACTGGTGTTATAAGAGATATTCTATATAATGGTAGTTCAATACTTTTATTGGGTAAGCCCGGGGTTGGTAAAACTACTGCTATTAGAGAAATTGCCAGGGTACTCGCAGATGAGATGGAGAAACGTGTTGTGATTATTGATACTTCTAATGAAATAGCTGGTGATGGTGATATTCCTCATCCTGCAATTGGGAGAGCTAGGCGTATGCAAGTCACAACTCCTGAATTACAGCATCAAGTTATGATTGAAGCTGTAGAAAATCATATGCCAGAAGTTATTATTATAGATGAAATTGGAACTGAATTAGAAGCTTTAGCAGCTCGTACTATTGCTGAAAGAGGTGTCCAATTAGTTGGAACAGCGCATGGTAATTACTTAGAAAGTGTTATTAAAAATCCTACTTTATCTGATTTGATTGGTGGTGTTCAATATGTTACTTTAGGAGATGATGAAGCTAAAAGACGCGGTTCTCAAAAGAGTATTTTGGAAAGAAAGGCTGTTCCAGCTTTTCAAGTAGCTATTGAAATTCATCAGCGTGATAGTTGGATAATTCATGAAAGGGTTGATTTAGTAGTAGATCAACTTTTGCAAGGTTCTGTTTTGTATCTTCAGCGTCGTAAGTTTAATTATGATGGATCTATTTCAATCCATTGTGAAAATTCTAATTCTACACAGTTTCTTATGAATAATAAAGCTTCATTAAGTAATAGTTTGCAAATAGTGAAAAATACTAGTGTATTTTCTTTATCTACTGCTTATAACAATACTTTTGGCAATTTTAATAAAATGGATAAAACATTAATTTCTAAGGCTAGAAATAAAGAAAGTATCTTAATTGATAAAGAGGTTGATCATAATATAAATAAAAATTTTTATTCTTGTTACACTAATACAGTTAGGTTATATGTTTATGGTGTTAATATACAACACATAGAAGCTACGATTAACATTTTAGATTTATCTATTATGTTGACAAGAGATATTCTAAAAGCTGACTATATTTTAGCTTTGAGATCATATGTAAAGCATAATAGCAAAATTCGTCAACTAGCTAAATCCAGGCAAATTATTATTTATACTATACATAATAATAGTATTAATAGTATCATTCGTGCTTTAAAACAAATGCTAAACATATATCCTTTTTCTTATCATAAATGGTTTTATTTATGCTTAAATAGAAGTAATACTGATTTGGACGCTCTATTTGAAACTCGTAGTGCTATAGAAAAGATTATTTTACCTTATAAGCAATCTGTGGAATTATTACCTCAAATTAGTAGTATAAGAAAGTTGCAGTTTAAATTAATTCATATGTATCACTTGAAATATTTTATTTTTGGCGATAATAGGTTAGTGATTTATCCTTTTTAATATCTTATCTAATTATTGTTGTTTTCGAATGTAAGATTCCTATTGATGGCTATAGATACAGGTTTTTTATAAATATTCACTTTAATAAAGGAGTCAATATGTCACAAAAAGATTCTTCTGATTCAAATATTTTTGAAAAAGTTAGAAGTATTGTAGCTCAACAGTTAGGGGTTGAGAAGCATTTAGTAACTTTGGAAGCTAATTTTGCTAATGATCTTGGAGCTGATTCTTTAGATACCGTTGAATTAGTTATGGCTATTGAGGAAGAATTTGATATAGAAATACCTGACGAATATGCTGAGAAAATTGCTACTTTAAACCAGGCTGTAAAATTTATTGAAGAAGCAGTTAATTCAAACTGATTTGCATTTATTTTTATTCTTCTTTGAATTTTTACTAGATTTAGTATGTTTTTAGATTTTATTATATTACGGAGAGGGTGGGATTCGAACCCACGGAACTTTTCAGTTCATCTGATTTCAAATCAGACGCAATAAACCAACTCTACCACCTCTCCTTATTAATTCAGTAGTTTCTAAATGAATCTTATCAGAAAAAGACTATAACTACAATACTGTAGATTATAGTTTTTGATTTTTTATTCGTATGTTGCTTGTCCTGTAAATTTTTTATCAACTGGATTTTTATTTTGTCCTATGTTGTGTGCAATATTACCTACACTGATTCTTCCTTCATTTGATTTTTCAGGAAATACTCCATCTTTGGGATGTAGATATTGTACCTCTCCGTTAGGGAAAATTCGATAAATTTTGTAGTTATTAATTTTGAATTTTGTTTTTATCTGACTACCTAGTGCAAGGCATTGTTCTTTTTTAGCTAGGTATAATAAATTATCTCCTTCAGCCATAATTGCTGATCCACCTGTAGGCATTTCAAATATTTCTTTAGCTTTACTATTCCAAGTGATAGCGTACTTCTCTTCAATTTCTGCTGATCTTAGCCAGCCTCCTGTGCTTCCACCAAATGTTGGTGAAGGCATCCTAAAATCTATTGTATAATTCATGTTTATTGTAAAGACTTCTATAATTTTTTGTGCATGACTATATCATATATTTTTTGTGGATTATTTAATAAAAAAGAAATAAAGCTTTACACTTTTATTAATTCTTGTTTAATTTATAAAATTAAATTAATATAACTATGTAAATAACTGTTTATTTCTTATTTAATTAAATTATTCATATATGATGATTCTATTGGCTTAATTAACCATAATCTTATTAGATTAATAATTAGTTTATTATATATTGTTAGTTTATGGATATTTTTAATGATTAAATTTTTTTCTCGCTTTTCCAGCTCAATTAGCATTTTATTTTGTGCAGCACATATATCTAGATACTGAAAAAATTCTGGCTTATCTATGTTTAAAGCTATAGGAAAAATTCTGGATGCACTTTCATTAGTTTTTCTTATAACTTGAATATCATATTGTCTTGCATCTAGTCCAATAGATTTATAAAAATCTGATCTTTGAAAATCGTTTAAATACATTGTTGCGAAAACGCTGATCAAAAAGAAGCGGCACCATAATTTAGATTCTAGATTATTTAAGAATTGTGGTTGAGATTTTAATAGTGCAGCGAAAAAATCTCCGTGTCTATTTTCATCTTGACACCAATTTTCAAAAAATTTGAAAATTGGGTATATTCTGTGCTCTGGATATTTTTCTAAATGCCTATATATTGTGATGTATCTCCAGTAACCGATTTTTTCAGACAAATATGTAGCATAAAAAATAAATTTTGGGGCAAAAAAGGTGTATTTCCTACTTTTAGTAAGGAATCCTAAATCTAATGATAAGTTAAAATCGCCTATAGCTTTGTTTAAAAATCCGGCATGTCTAGCCTCATCTCTTGACATTAGTAAAAAGCATTCGGCTAATATTGGGTTACTTTTTTCTAGTCTTCTTGATAATTCTTTGTATAATAAAAATCCTGAAAATTCTGCTGTACAAGACCTTTCTAAAAACTCTATAAATAACCTTTTAGTTTTATTGTCCAAATTATTCCAAGATTGGTTAAATTCTTCGTCTCTAATGAAATGCTTTTTATTGTAATCTGCACGAAATTCTTTAATTAATGCTTTAAATTCACTTGAATTTAATGAAATATCTAGCTTAGCCATTTCATTAAAATCCGTTGTATAGAATCTTGGTGTTAATAAAGTTTCTTTTAACTGTTTATTCTGCTTTTGTATAATACTCTGCATAAATTTTTATAAGGATTTATGAATATTTATTTTTATGTTGATTGTACGGACTCAGATAATTCGATGAATTTTTCACTGCTTTTATACTAATTCGAACCTTTTATTTATTTATCTATAGTTCTTAAAAATTTACATTATGTTAGTATATTTTAGCAGTGTACTATTTATTTTATAATCTGTTAGTTTATGATTTTAATCTTTTTCTTATAATTGTAAGAAATATTATATTAATATATTATAATAACTATATTCTATTATTTTTGGATTTAATTTATATATGTTAGATATTGTAAGTTTGGGTTGGGGATCTTTATTAGCTATATTTTCCTTTTCTATTGCATTAGTAGTATGGGGAAGAAATGGATTTTAGTTGTATTAAATAGTAGAAATGTAAGGATAATTAGATGATATCAGAGATTTTTAGTGCTGCTGTAATTAGTTCAGTTATAGTCATATTTGGTTTATTTCTAGGCTTTGTTTTATTAAAAATACAAGGAGAATAATTAATATTTTATATTTTATTATTTGGCTTTACACAACTCAAATAAAATTTGAATATTTAATAAGATTTGCAAGAACTTTGATAGGATTTATATTAGTCTGAGTTTAGTAGAATCTTATTAATTATATTAATGCTATTTGTGTTCAACGAGAAGTGTAATTTATATTAAAGTTATATAAGTATTCTATTATGATTAAACTATTGTGGTATTTATTTAGTTTATTAACAATTATTTCTATTTTATTATCTAATCCTAATAATAATAATTCTATTAGCTTAGTTAGAAATAATAGTGTTTTCAGTTTTCAGTCAGGTCAGCTATTTATTCAAAAGTTTATAGTTTTTAATATATTTATGTTTCTTATGTGTACTATATTGCTGTTAATTATTTTGTAGTAAACTAGTGTTTACTATGCAATAGTTGTTATAATTGACTAAATTAATGTATCAATATAGTTACTTATTATGTCAATCTCTAAACTTGATTGTCCTGTTCCATTTGATCAGCAGCCGCTTAATGAGTACTTAGCTTTAAAGCGATCTTGGTTATTTGCTTGGTCTATTTCTAAAACAAAAACATATGTAGTTGGTGTAATTTTAATCTTTACATGTATACTAACCTTTATTGGCTTTTTTGTGTCTGCGTTTATAACGATTAGAAACTTTGTAAAAGTATTTTTATTGGACTTTACTATATCTGATACATTATTACTTTTTATTTTTATGAGGCTTTACTTGGGTTGGTCATATATTATGAAAAGGCTTCTAAGTGCAACAATTTTTTATGAGGAATCTGGCTGGTACGATGGTCAAATTTGGATTAAAACTTCTAAATACTTGATGCAAGATAGATTAGTTGGATTTTATGAAATAATGCCTTTTATATTGCGTATTAAGTATACATGTATCATAATTATTGTGACTTTTTTATTTAGCTTTATCTTATATATATTATATTAGGTTAAACTATTTCTATAGCTTGCATATATTTTTGTTATGTATTATTTTAAGTTTATAAACGCGGGGTAGAGCAGTCTGGTAGCTCGTCGGGCTCATAACCCGAAGGTCAGTGGTTCAAATCCATTCCCCGCTATTTTACATTAATTATTTTTAGTCAAATGTTATTATTAGACCTTTCATATAATTATGTAATATAATATCATTGTTATTATTCATATCATACTGTTTTTAGCATTATAAACTCCTATTAATTGTAATAAATTTTAGCTATGTTAACAAATAATTCTATTCAAGTTGGAGATAAAGCTCCTAATTTCTCTGCTGTTGCTGTTTATGAGCAAGAATTCGAAGAGGTTAAATTATCTGATTATTTAGGTAAGTACTTAATATTATTATTTTATCCTCTCGATTTTACGTTTGTTTGTCCTACGGAAATTACAGCTTTTAGTGATGCTTATGATCAAATTTGCTCTTTAGATACAGAAATTCTTGGAATTTCTGTGGATAGCGAGTATTGTCATTTAGCATGGATGCAGCTGGATCGCCAATCAGGTGGCGTTGGAAATCTTAGATATCCTTTAGTATCTGATTTAACTAAAGCAATTAGTATGTCTTATAATGTTTTGAATAATGAGGGTAAATCTTTAAGAGGTTTATTTATTATTGATAAACAAGGAATAGTTCAACATATGCTAGTTAATAATCTTGATTTTGGTAGAAGTATTGATGAAACTTTAAGAACATTAAAAGCAATTCAATATGTTCAAAATAACCCTGATGAAGTATGCCCTGCAAATTGGCAGCCAGGTCAATCTACTATTAAGAATAATCCTACTAAAGCTAAAGAATATTTTCAATCTATATAGATTTGAGTATTGATTTTTTAACTTCTTAGAATTTTTATATATAATAGTGATATTAAAATATAGTAAGAATTTATTATACTAATTTCTTGTATTCTATAATTCAATTCTATATTAGATTTTTTTTTGATTTTTTATATTTGTTAAAATGAAGTATATAACTATAAGGTAGTATTTATGTCGACTAATTTAGCTCAACAGTTGCGTGAAGGTACAACTAAATCTCATAGTATGGCTGAAAATGTAAGTTTTGTTAAGTCTTTTCTTGGCGGTGTAGTAGATAAAAAATCTTATCGAAGGTTAGTTAGTAATTTATTTTTTGTTTATGATGCTATAGAAAAGCAAATAGAAGCTAATAAAAGTCATGTAGCTGTACAGGCAATATATTTTCCACAACTAAATCGTAAATTAAGCTTAATACAAGATTTAGAATATTATTATGGTCAGGATTGGGCTTCTCTAATCCAGCCTTCTGCTGCAACTCAAGTCTATGTTGATAGAATTAATCAAATTGGTTATAGCAATCCTGAATTACTGATAGCTCACGCTTATACTCGTTATATGGGTGATTTATCTGGTGGTCAAATACTGAAAAAAATTGCAAAAAATGCTATGCAGTTACCAGATAATTTTGGTACTGCTTTTTATGATTTTTCTCTTATTGAAAATGAGCAGTTATTTAAAACAAATTACAGAAATTCTTTGAATAATGTACCATTGACTAAACAACAAGTTGAACAAATTATTGCGGAGGCTAATGTTGCATTTAATTTAAATATGAAAATATTTCAAGAGCTTAATTCTAATTTGATTAAAATTATGTTGATGTTGTTATTAAGTTCTATTAATAATTTCCGCAAAAAATTTGCCTAGCTTATTTTAAGTATTATTTTATTTTTAATAGTTACATAAATAAATATTACTTACTTATTGTAAGTGACTATTTGTTTATTTAATATTTATGGTGTATATAGTAAACTAATATAAATATATGTATAAGCTAAAAACATCGCGATCTATAAGTAAGCGTTTTAAAGTTACATATGCTGGTAAATTATTAAGACGTAGATCTTGTAAAAGTCATCTACTGCAAAAAAAAACTAGTAAACGTAAGCGTAATTTGCGCAAAACTAGTATTCTGAATAATAGAGACCGAAATAATTTAATTAATAGTTTGCCATATTTGAAATTAGACCAAAATTAAACTACAGCTGTGAGTATAATATATGACACGTATAAAAAGGGGGAATGTTGCTCGTAAACGGAGAAAAAAAATATTAAAACTAGCTAAAGGTTTTAGAGGGTCTCATTCTAAATTATTTCGTACGGCAAAGCAACAAGTATCTAAGGCGCTTAAGTATTCTTATATTGGTAGAAAAAAGAGAAAACGTGATTATCGCCGTTTATGGATTATTCGTCTTAATGCTGCTGTGCGTTACTATAATTTGAGTTATAGCCAGTTTATTTATCTTGTTAAAAAAAATAATATAGGACTAAATCGTAAGATTTTAGCTCAATTAGCTATAATTGATCAATCAGCTTTCCACTTTTTTATTGGTTCAATTAGTTAATTGATTCTATTTGTTATGTAATAACTGACTAGTAATAAATCATAAATATTTTCATTAAGATATTTATTTACTAATATATTTATTGCTAGTTGAAGATGCTCTTCTGCTAAATCCTTTGCTTTTTGTATACCATTTGTACTTTTGATTATCCTTATTGCTGTGTTAATATCATTTGTACTTTTGAATTCTTCATTAACTATCTTATTTAGGTCAGGTCTTTCCTCTAATGCAAATATTAAAGGGGCTGTTAAGTTGCCATTCTTTAGGTCTGATCCTGCTGGTTTACCTAATTTCATTGACGATCCAGTTATATCTAAGATGTCATCTACTATTTGAAATGCTAAACCTAAATGTTTTCCATATGTATAAAAATCATTTTGTGTTTTTGTACAGCAATTCTTAAGCATTATTGCTGCCTTTGAGCTGCAAGCTATTAGTGAAGCAGTTTTATAAAATGATTTTTCAATATAGTCTTGAATTGTAATTTGAGTATCGAAAGAACTAATTCCTTGTTTTACCTCGCCTTCTGCAAAGTCTGTTATCACTTTTGATATAGTTTTAACTACCTCTAAATTGTTCAAATTGGCTAAATACCATGATGATTGAGCAAATAAAAAATCTCCTGCTAGTACAGCAATTTTATTGCTGAAAATGTTATGTACAGTATTAATTCCTCGTCTTGTTTCGCAATTATCTATAACATCATCATGAACTAAACTCGCAGTATGTATTATTTCAGTAATTTCTGCTAATCTTTTATGTTCTGTTGATACTTCTTGATTTTTTGAGAATATTTTAGCAATAATTATTACTATTGCTGGACGAATTCTTTTACCTCCTGCATTAAATAATTGTTTTGCTGCAGCATATAAAACAGGATGTTTTGCTTCTACCATTGTGTGTAAGTTACTATTTATCTGTTTTAATTCATTGCTTATAGATTTGAATAATTTATTTGAAAATGTTGTCATTATAAAATGAAGTAATCTCTTGTATGAATCTGAAAAAAATAATATTATATTAGTTAATTAATATAGTATAGATTGTATAACATTTGATCGTTGATAAGTCTATTATTCTTTATCATATGATGGACTCATAGGTATCTTTATTTTTTATCACAATGGTTAGGGAGATATTGATATAACAATGTGTGAAACAAAAAAACAAATCACTTTACCTGTAACTTCTTTATCTAATTGTGCATTAGACGAACATGTTCTTTTATTATTATATGAAGATATGCTCTTGGGCAGGAGTTTTGAAGATATGTGTGCACAAATGTATTATCGCGGCAAAATGTTTGGTTTTGTACATCTTTATAATGGCCAAGAAGCTGTCTCCACTGGTGTTATTAAATTATTAAAGCATCAAGATTATGTTTGCAGTACATATCGTGATCATGTACATGCTCTTAGTAAAGGCATATCTCCTAAGTATGTAATGGCAGAATTATTTGGTAAGGAGACTGGTTGTAGTAAAGGGCGTGGTGGTTCAATGCATATTTTTTCTGCAAAGCATAACTTTTTGGGTGGCTTTGCATTTATTGGTGAGGGTATTCCTGTAGCTGTTGGATCAGCTTTTCAGAGTATGTATAAACAACAGGTATTAAATGATAATAATTTATTAAGTGTTACAGTATGTTTTTTTGGTGATGGTACTACTAATAATGGTCAATTTTTTGAGTGTTTGAATATGTCAGTTTTATGGAAATTACCTATTATTTTTGTTGTTGAAAATAATCAATGGGCTATAGGTATGGCTCATAATCGTTCTACTTCTTTTCCTGAAATACATAGAAAAGCTCAAGCTTTTGGTTTACCCGGTATTGAGGTTGATGGCATGGATGTTTTAGCTGTCAGAGAAGTTGCTAAAACAGCAATTGCTAGAGCTAGATCGGGTGAAGGCCCAACTTTAATAGAGGCATTAACTTATCGTTTTCGCGGACACTCTTTGGCTGATCCAGATGAGCTAAGGTCTCGTCAAGAAAAAAGTGCTTGGCTTGTGCGTGATCCTATTAAACGTTTTAAAAAGTATATTTTAGACAATAATATAAGTAGCATAGATGAACTAAAAGGTATTGAATTCAAAGTTAAACAAAGTATAGATGATTCTGTTAATTTTGCTTTATCTAGTCCTGAACCTAAAGTACATGATTTAAAACGTTATTTATTTGTAGAAGATTAGTTGTTCTTGTTGATTATTATTTTAATAAATCTATTATATATTAGTAAATTAAACTTATGTGTAAAACTTTTTTATTTGATGCTTTGCGTGAAGCTACTGATGAAGAGATGCAAAGAGATTCATCTGTTTTTGTCTTAGGTGAAGATGTTGGTCATTATGGTGGTTCTTATAAAGTCACTAAAGATTTGCATGTTAAGTATGGTGATTTGAGGATTTTGGATACACCAATTGCTGAAAATAGCTTTATGGGTATGGCTATTGGAGCTGCAATCACTGGTTTACGGCCTATTGTTGAAGGAATGAACATGAGTTTTCTTTTACTTGCATTTAACCAGATTTCTAATAATGCCGGTATGTTACGTTATACTTCAGGTGGTAACTTTAAAATTCCATTAGTTATTCGTGGACCTGGCGGTGTTGGTCGTCAGTTGGGAGCTGAGCATTCCCAACGTCTTGAAGCTTACTTTCAGTCTATACCTGGTTTAAAAATAGTTGCCTGTTCTACTCCTTATAATGCTAAAGGTCTACTAAAATCTGCTATACGTGATGATAATCCAGTTATATTTTTTGAGCATGTTCTTTTATATAACTTAAAAGATGATATTCCCGATCAAGAATATTTTCTTTGTTTAGATAAAGCTGAATTGGTCAGACTAGGTAGTGATATTACTATTGTAACTTATTCTCGTATGCGTCATCATGTTATGCAAGCTGTAGATATTTTAGTTAGTGATAATTATAATCCAGAAGTAATTGACTTAATTTCTCTAAAGCCTATAGATATTCAAACTATTGTTGCTTCTTTAAAAAAGACTAACCGTCTTATAATAGTTGAAGAGTGTATGAAAACAGGTGGAATAGGTGCCGAGATTATAGCCCAAGTTAATGATAATTATTTTGATCTTTTGGATGCTCCAATAGTTAGATTATCTTCTGAGGATATTCCTACTCCTTATAATGGTAATTTGGAAAAGGCTACTATTATATATCCTGAGCAAATAGTTAATTCTGTAAAAATGTTATTATCTTAATTTATAAATAAAATAGTTGTATAGTTTTTTAATAATTGAAATATACTTATTTGTATATTTCATTATTGCATATAGAATAATTCTACTTTTTAATATTTGTAATTTTAAAAATTCATATTAGCTGCTTGTACTTTTTCCCACTGCTTTTTCTTTAATACAAAGAAAATTTGTGCAAGTGTTACACCAATAAAAAATATAATCATGCTTTTGATTCTAGTTGGATTTTGTAGAACTATTTCTGTTTCGTTTTGCCCAAAACCACCTATATTTGGATCTTCTGTTATATTTTGATTTATTAAAATATTATTACCTTCCTGAATTGAAAGTTTTAGTCCTCTAGGTATTATTTCACTTATAATTTCACCATTATTATTTTGAATATCTATATTAAATCCTCCTGTGTCGTTAGAATTAATTTTAATTACTTTTCCACTTGTATTTGAAGTTATAGGATTATTGTTAGATTTATCTCCTGTAGGATAAATTTGACCACGTCCTCTATTTCCTCCTACGTATATTGGATACTTAAGGAAATGAACATTTTTATCCTTATTAGGATCTGGTGACAGTATTGGAAATATAATTTCTTGATTATTATTGCCAGGTATTGGTCCTATTAATAATATGTTTTCTTTTGAAGCATTGTATGGTTGTACATATAAATTTTTGGTTTTAATTTTTAATTCTTCACTTAGTAAATCCTTAGGTGCTAGTTTAAAACCTTCTGGTAATATTAGAATTGCTCCTGTATTTATTGAGCCTTCCATTCCATTTCCCAGTAACTGTTTTTTATTTTTTTCGTAAGGTATTAAAACTTTAGCTTCGAAAACACTGTTGGGTAATACAGATTTTGGTGCTTCTATAGAAATAGGTTTTTGTGCTAAATGACAGTTAGCACATACAATTCTTCCAGTAGCTTCTCGGGGATTTTCATATCCTTGTTGTGCATAAACTGGAAATCCATTTGCTCTGTCAGTCTTTATTATAAAAATACTTATAGTAATAAGCAAAATTATTTTGATGTAATTTTTTAGGTTTGTCTTTTTCATTTTTACTCTTACCGTATCTTACTAATTGGATTTATGCTTTACTACTTATAATAACATTCTCTATTTACTGTTTATCATTAAATCTATTATATTTAGTTAAATTTATTATTTATTTAAAATTTTAAGAATTAAGATACCGCTAAAATATAGAAGCATAATTGTTGTAGTCATAAAAATTTGTGTAATAGGGTCCGTTGAAGGAGTTATAATAGCTCCTATAATTGTAGATATAAATACAATATATTTCCAGTATTTTAGCATATTTTCCCGATTTATTATATTTGTTATTCCTAATAAAATCTGTAAAATTGGTATTTGAAATGATATGCTTGTGTTTAATAGAAGAAGTATTATAAAGTTGATATATTCTTCAAATGACCAAATTGGTTCTATTATATCTGAACCATATTGAATTAAAAAGTTTAAAGCTGCAGGAATTAGTACTTTATAAGAAAAACTTAGTCCTACAAAAAATAAAATAATTGATCCTATTATTATAGGTAGTATATAATTGCTTTCTTTCTTAGTTAAACCTGGTAAAATAAATAGCATTATTTGATAAATACTGAAAGGGCTACTTAATACAATTCCTGAGTATATAGCAATTTTTATGGAAACAAATAGGTACTCTCCTGGCGCTAGTTGCAGAAATTTTATTCCTATTGCTGGTTTTTGTAAGATGAATGTTAGTTGTTTTGAATATGCTAAACATATTATTGTAGTTATACAAAATCCTAAAAAGGCAGTTAATATTCTTTCTCTTAATTCTCCTAAATGTTCTGTTACTGACATATAATTTGTGGATGTTTGATTATATACTTCTTTCATTTTTTTCATTAATAATTAGTAATATTAGTGTTAATATGAGAATTTAAATTTGATATTAAGTATTACAAAATTTGTCATTATTCAAGGTAGTTCTGAGATTTAAGTATATTATATTGATAATTTTTTTGATTCTTTTCTTTCAATTGTAATAGCAATATTGAAAACAAAATAGTATCACAAGTTTGAAAAATTAGGAATTTATAATTTATGATTGTTAAAGCTAATGGTTCAAGTCCGCTAGTGCAACCCAAACTTTACAGTACAGTTTCTATATCTAGTATTTTACAGGCAGAGCAGCAAGATAGATTTTTACAGTTAGGTGAACTAAATCAGTTAGTATCCTTTTTTAGTTCCGGTAGTAAGCGTATAGAGATAGCAAGTTTACTAACACAAAATGCAAATTTTTTGGTTTCTAGAGCTGCCGACAAAATCTTTATTGGTGGTTCTCCTATTTCTTACTTAGAAAGGCCACAAGCAGCATTTATGGATATTAATTCCAGTATTAGTAATAGTATGCGTCAGGATTTATTAGGTAATGCTTCAACTAATTTATTTGATAATATTTCATCTAATTTATTTAATAGCAATGATCCATTACCTCCTGGCTTTAAGCCAATAAATGTTGTACGCTATGGACCTATACGTATGAAAAAATCTTTGCGTGATTTGGATTGGTTTTTAAGATATTTAACTTATGCTATTATTGCGGGCGATTTTAATATCCTTTCTGTAAATATAAGAGGTCTTAGAGAGTTAATAGATAATGCTTGTTCGAGTGCAGCAGCTATTGTTGCTTTGCGTGAGATGCGTTTTTTATCTATTGGTCTTTTTGGTAATGATTTTGAATCTAAGCAATTAGTTCAGCAATACTTTAATGTTTTAATCTCCGAGTTTGAATCTTCTAGTTTGACAGATCAAGTTCGTTGTAGTTTATCAGCTAATATTCAGGGTCTACGTTTACCTCAAATTTATAAACAAGCTGGTTTTTCTACACAAAAGTTTGTGATGAAAAGTAGCTTATCTATAGATGAAAAGAATAGTATTATTAGAGCTTGTTATAGACAAATCTTTGAAAGAGATATATTCAAAGCATATAATTTAGTATTTACTGATTTAGAATCTCAAGTTAAGACTGGTCAATTATCTGTCAAAGAGTTTGTGCGCTGTTTAGGTAAATCTTCTACTTATAAGCAACAGTTTAATCAGCCATTTGTAAATAGTCGTGTTGTAGAATTATCTTTTAAACATTTCTTAGGTAGAGGCTTAAGTTCGCTTGAAGAGTTTCAGAAGTATTTTTCTATTTTATCAACTAGAGGTTTCAATGGATTAGTTGATTCTTTGATTAATTGTGAGGAATATGCTGATTATTTTGGCGAAGAAACAGTTCCTTACTTACGTGATTTAGGTGAAGAAGCTCAAGAATCCCGTAATTGGGGTCCTCAACGTCGGTTATTTAATTATAGTACAGTGTTTCGTAAAATACCTGAATTTGTTACTTTATTTGCGGACTATAAGACAAATTTGCCTAATCAGCATCCTTATGGTTTAGGTAATGATCCTCTCTCTATACAATTTGGTGCAATTTTTCCTAATAATTTAGTTGCTTTGAAGACTAAATCTTCATTTTTTACTAAAGATACTCGCAGAATCTTAGTAAGGTATGGTCCAGGTATTTATAATCAAATAAGTAACCCTAGTTCTAGGAGTAGTCAGATTAATTCTAGTAGTTTAGTGATATTTAGTACTAAGAACTCTCAACAAAGTATTGAGCAGATTATTTCTGCAATATATTTGAGAGTTTTTGGAAGATTTGTTTACTTAGAGGAATTATCTTCATTAATTAAATATGAAAATCAATTTAGGAATGGTCTAATTTGTGTTCGCGAATTTATTCGACTTTTAATTAAGTCATCTTTATTTAGATCATTATATTGGAACAATTTTTATATTTGTAAAGCAATTGAATATATTCATATTAAATTGATTGGAAGGCCTACTTATAGTAGACAAGAAATAGACCAGTATTTTGACATAGTCTATAAGCAGGGTTATTATTCTATGATTGATTCGATTTTAGACAGTTTGGAGTATAATGAAGCTTTTGGTGATTATATTGTTCCTTATGAACGTTATATCACTTCTTCATCAATCTTATCTAGAAGGCGTTTATCAAGTCAGGCTTATATATTGCGTACTGCTACTAACCAAAGAGATAAGAAAGATTTTGTAGATCTATCTAACTTAAATGAAAATAGAACTAAAAGTAATGTAGTTTCTAGAATTAAGCAAGGGGTTAGTGATAGACGTTTTCAATCTAAGATTTTTGATTCTAATTCTGATGATCGAACTCAGGTTATGCGTGCTGTCTACCGTCAGTTATTTGAAAGGGATTTAAATACATTTAGTGTTGGTAGTGAATTTTATAACTTAGAGAAGTCTTTTCTAGCAGGTGAATTAACAGTTCAAAATTTTGCTGAGAATTTAGGTTATTCCTCTTTATATCGTAAAGAGTTTTATGACTCTTATCCAAATACAAAAGTTATTGAATTAGGAACAAAGCATTTTCTGGGTAGGGCACCTAATAATCAGGCTGAGATTAGGTATTATAATCAAATATTAGCTTCTCAGGGCATAGTACGCTTTATTTATACTATAGTTAATAGTATAGAATATAATACAGTTTTTGGTGCTAATATTGTTCCATATAGACGTTTTCCTACTTTACCTGCAGCTAATTTTCCTAATACAGAGAAATTATATAATTCTCTTACTAAGCAAAGTAGTCAAATAATTGTTTCAAGTTTTAAATCTATAGCAAGTTATTAATAATTTATGATACTTTTGTTAACTTTCTTGTTTTAGTACTTTTTCTTACAATATATTGAGGTAATCTATAAAATTCGGGCTTTTACATGATTTTTTTTTATTATTTGTATCTAAGGTAGATTATAGTTATAGAATGATTATAGAATGATGTTTTTATATATAATTTTCCATTTCATTCACCATCTATCAAAATAGTATATTGTAATTAGCAATGTATTTTAATGTGTATTATTAATATTAATCTTGATGTCTAAGGAGTTTTATGAGCATTGTTACTAAGTCAATTGTGAATGCAGATGCAGAAGCAAGATATTTGAGTCCAGGTGAGCTAGATAGAATTAAAAGTTTTGTTCTTTCTGGCCAAAGGCGTTTAAGAATTGCTCAAATATTAACTGATAATCGTGAACTAATTGTTAAGCAAGGTGGTCAGCAATTATTTCAAAAGCGTACAGATGTTGTTTCTCCTGGTGGTAATGCATATGGCGAGGAAATGACAGCAACTTGCTTAAGAGATTTAGACTACTACCTTAGATTGGTTACTTATGGAATTGTTGCTGGTGATGTTACGCCTATAGAAGAAATTGGTTTAGTTGGTGTAAAAGAGATGTATAATTCACTTGGTACCCCTATCACTGGTGTAGCGGAAGGTATTCGCTGTATGAAAAGTATTGCTTGTTCTTTGTTATCAGGTGAAGATTCTGCAGAGGCAGGTTTTTATTTTGATTACACTTTAGGTGCTATGCAATAATTTTCTTATTTTTTGTTGTAATCTTTATAATATAATTTATTTATTATTTGTTGTTAATGTTTTGATATTAAAAAAAGGAAAAGTTATTTTATGCAAGATGCTATTACGTCTGTAATTAATACAGCTGATGTTCAAGGGAAGTATTTAGATGATAGTTCTTTAGATAAACTTAGAGGTTACTTTCAAACTGGTGAGTTAAGAGTTAGAGCTGCTGCTACAATTGCTGCAAATGCTGCAACTATTATTAAAGAATCTGTAGCTAAAGCATTATTGTATTCAGATATAACACGTCCTGGCGGTAATATGTATACTACAAGGAGATATGCTGCTTGTATTAGAGACTTAGATTACTACTTAAGATATTCTACTTACGGTATGTTAGCCGGGGATCCTTCTATCTTAGATGAAAGAGTTTTAAATGGTTTAAAGGAAACATATAATTCTCTAGGTGTACCTATTGGTGCAACTATACAAGCAATTCAAGCAATGAAAGAAGTTACTTCTTCTTTAGTTGGTTCAGATGCTGGTAATGAAATGGGATTATATTTTGATTATATTTGCTCTGGTTTAAGCTAGAAAGTAGACTTTTTGTTTTAACTTAAGATCATATTAAATAAATTTAATGACTGAAAAATCAAAGAATCTTTTTTACTGGTTCAGTCATTAAATTTACTAAGATTTAAAATATTAATTCATTTGAATTGATTAATTTACCTAATTATTTATAATGTTAGCAGCTTGTAGTTTAGCTTTTGCTTTTCTTAAAGTTTGTGTTGCATCTATTTTTTCTTTATTTGTTTGAGCTGATTTAACTAAATCTGTTGCTTTTTCTAAATCTTTTTTGGCTTCATCGAGATTGATTTCTAAGGCTTCTTCTGCACCATTAACTAAAATAGTAATTATATTCTCATTAATTTCTGCAAATCCTCCTAGAAGTATAATAGGTTTCCATTCTTTATTAAGTCTAACACGCATGACACCAATATCCAAAGCAGTTAGTAAAGGTATATGCCCTTTTAGAATACCTAATTGTCCTGTACTACTAGGTAAAATTACTTCCTCAGCATTTGCATCCCATACTATCTTATCTGGTGCAATTACACGTATTTTTAATGTCATAGTTTTATTTTATATACTATTTTAATTCGTTTGCTTTATTTACTGCTTCTTCTATATTTCCAACTAAATAAAATGCTTGTTCAGGTAAATCATCTAGTTCTCCCTTTAGAATCATTTGAAAGCCTTTTATTGCTTCTTCTAATGATACATACTTACCTGGTGAACCTGTAAATACTTCTGCAACAAAAAAAGGTTGTGATAAAAATCTTTCTATTTTACGAGCTCTAGCAACTATTAGTCTATCATCTTCAGATAATTCGTCTAATCCTAAAATAGCTATTATGTCTTGTAATTCTTTATATCTTTGTAATGTTGATTTTATTTGTTGAGCTGTTGTGTAATGTTCTAGGCCTACGATATCTGGTTGTAACATTGTTGATGTAGACCCTAAAGGATCTACAGCAGGATATATCCCTTTAGCTGCTAAACCTCTTGATAAAACGGTTGTTGCATCAAGGTGTGCGAATGTTGTTGCAGGAGCGGGATCTGTTAAATCATCTGCTGGTACATATACTGCTTGGATAGATGTAATAGATCCATCAGTAGTTGATGTAATTCTTTCCTGTAATGCTCCCATTTCTGTAGCTAATGTTGGTTGATATCCTACAGCAGAAGGCATTCTTCCTAAGAGTGCTGATACTTCGGAGCCTGCTTGTACAAAACGAAATATATTATCTATAAATAGTAGTACATCTTGCTTATTAATATCACGGAAATACTCTGCCATTGTAAGTGCAGTTAATCCAACTCTCATTCTTGCCCCTGGAGGTTCATTCATTTGTCCATACACTAAAGCAACCTTAGATTCTATTAGTTTCTCTGCATTAATTACTTTAGACTCTTTCATTTCTTCGTATAAGTCGTTACCTTCTCTTGTTCTTTCGCCAACACCTCCAAAAACAGATACTCCACCATGAGCCTTAGCAATGTTATTAATTAATTCCATAATTAAAACAGTTTTACCTACTCCTGCTCCACCAAATAATCCTATTTTTCCACCTCTTCTATAGGGTGCTAGTAAGTCTACTACTTTAATTCCTGTTTCAAAAATGGAAGGTTTTGTTTCTAACTTTGTAAAAGATGGTGCTGCTCTATGTATTGGTAAGTAATCTTCTGATTGAATGTTACCTAAATTATCTACTGGTTCTCCTAATACATTGAAAATTCGTCCTAGTGTTGGAATACCTACTGGTACTGTTATTGGTTTTCCTGTATCTATAACTTCTGTTCCTCTTTTTAGACCTTCTGTGGAACTCATGGCTACTGCTCTTACTTTATTATCTCCTAATAATTGTTGTACTTCGCAAGTGATTGTATTATCATGTCCTTGTAACTTTAATGCGTTGAAAACTTTAGGTAATTTCCCACTTGGGAATTCTATATCTAGTACTGGCCCAATTATTTGTATAACTGATCCTTGTTCTACTGACTTGACCATTTGATATTTTTTATATATTGATTATTAGTAATAAGTTAATTGACAATTTTTTCTGAGAATAAATATGAAATATTATAACTCCTTTAATTTATTTATACTGAATATTATATAATAATATGTTTAATTAATTTCATGATATTAATGAATTTTTTATTTAAAGTTATATTGTCGACCAGTTGTTTTAAGCCAATTTTGTGCTTCTATATAATTATTAGGCGCTAATTGAATAGCTTGTCCCCAATATTTTGCAGCTTTGTTAAACATCTCTTTTGACATATTTAATTTTTGCTGCTGAGCTGCTTTAATTCCTTGGTAGTGATATATGACTGCAATATTATTGAAAGCCTGAGGTAAATTAGCATTAAGTTCTAATGCTTGATGATAATATTCTAAAGCATTAATATGTTCACCGTTACTTCCATAGATTAAACCAATATTGTATAAAATATATGATCTATCATATGGATCTTCTTCTAGTTGTAATGCCTCATAATAATTCTCTAATGCTTCTGCATATTCTCCTTCTGATTGTGCTGACATACCATCTCTATAATAATAAAATGCTTGTTTTTCTTCTTTGCTGGTTGGCAATATCTTTAGTATGATATCAGCTAATACTGTAAAGGTCTTGTCTATGAAGTTATCATTCTTTTGCGATCTTGGCATATAGTATAATTAATTTATTCTTAGTTTTGATATTTGTATTTATTAATAATATAATTATATCATTCTATATATTGATTAATTATTTTCCATAAATTAAAGAATATATAATTAAGTACTTATGATAATATATGATATATACCAGTTTGAATAGTTTGATGTTATTAAGTCCTAATTTGTATGATATATTTAAGTTTAGTTCACTTAATTCTTTTACATACTCAGATAATATGTTAGAACTTACTTTTCCTAAATTGATTAATTTTAGGCCTGTTATTACTTCTTCTACAATTGATGTTAATCATATTAATTTTGTTGATGTATCAATGAATACTAATAGCAATTTTGATAGAAAGTATAAAAATAACTCTAATATTGTAGATTCTTTTGGGAGCAAGAAAACTAAGAGTAGGTTAGTTAAAAAGAAACGTAATAATGTAGAATCCATAGATAATGAAGATGTTTTCAATAAAAATCAAGATGATTTTTTAACTCAAGATAATTTAAATTTATCTTTACTGAAATCTCGTAAATTGCATAGGATAAAGAAAAAGAATAAAACTCATTCAGATCCTAATGATCTAGATGCTTTTGTAGGTAATCATAACCAGTTGAATGTTACTATTGATCATGCTATGACAGTAAAAGAATTAGCTAATAAACTAAATATGCATGAAGCTGAAATTATTACACATTTATTTCTTCAAAAAGGTATTTCTGTCACAATAAATCAATTATTGGATTCCTCAATTGCAAAAGATGTTGTTCTAAGCTATGGATTTAATTTATCGCAATCACAATCAGATAATAATCAGCTAGAGTCAACTAATTTACAGCAACCTTTGGTTTCATCTAATAATATTAAAAGATCTCCAATTATTACCATATTAGGTCATGTCGATCATGGTAAAACAACCTTACTGAATTCTATATTAAAAACTGATCTTACTGAAAAGGAGATTGGCGGAATTACTCAAGCCATTTCAGCATATGAAGTAGAATATTTGCATAATTCAAAGGTATATAACTTAATTTTCTTGGATACTCCTGGTCATGAATCTTTCAAGACAATGAGATTAAGAGGTGCTCAGGTAACTGATATTGTTTTACTCGTAATTGCTGGTGATGATGGTTTAAGACCGCAGACTATCGAGTCTATTAAGTATATTAAAGAAATGAGTTTAGAATGTATAGTTGTTATTACTAAGAGTGATAAAATATCAATTAATGTAGATCATATTCAAAAAGACTTAGCTAACCATGGTTTATTGACTGAGTCTTGGGGCGGTAACTTATCTCTTATTCAAGTTAGCGCTCTTACTAGCGTTAATATTGATGCTTTACTTTCTAGAATTTGTATTATATCTGACTCAAAAGAATTAGTTGCTGACCCTAGCTTATTAGCTAGTGGAACCATTTTAGAAGCTTATTTGGATAAAAGACAAGGACCAATAGCCAACTTGGTGGTACAAAATGGTACTTTAAGATTAGGTAGTGTAGTAGTTTCAGGAAGTGTTTATGGCAAAGTTAAAAGTATTAAGAATACTTCTGGTATAAAAATTATATCTTCTAAGCCCTCTTCGATAGTTCAAATTTTAGGTTTTTCTGCTGTTCCCAAAGCTGGTGCTTTTTTTCAAGTAGTAATTAATGAAAAGGAAGCAAAACAGTCTATTTCGAATTCCTTTAGTAATGAGACACAGATTACTGATAATATACTGAAATCTTTGAATAGTAGAGTTACTTTAGATCACAAAAATTCGTTGAAGCAATTTAAATTAATTATTAAAGCAGATACTCAAGGTTCTTTGGAAGCTATTATTGATTTGTTATCTCAAATTTCTCAATTAAAAGTACAAATTCATATTATATCCGCTAATTTTGGCAATGTTTCTACTAATGATATTGAGCTTGCATTGTCTACTGATTCTTCGATATTAACCTTTAATATTAATGTAACATCACAAATAATTGCTCTGATCAAGAAGACTAATATTACCTTTAAAAACTTTAATATTATTTATGATTTACTTGAATATGTTCAAAATTTTATGTTGAGTTTAATTGATCCAGAATATAAAAAAGTTTTTATTGGTCGTGCATTTGTACAAGCAGTTTTTAAGATGAATAAAGGTTGTGTTGCTGGCTGTTTAGTTAATGAAGGTAAAATTAAAAGATTTTGTTATATTCATGTTCTTCGTAATGATCAATTAGTATATGAAGGTTTTTTGACTTCTTTAAAACGCATGAAGAATGATGCTCATGAAGTTGTTGCGGTTAATGAGTGTGGTTTAATGGCTGATTATGACTTGTGGGAAATTTCTGATACTATAGATGCGTATGAATTAATCTCACAAGAAAAAAATTTGTAATGTTTTATTATACTTTTGCGTTATTGCTATTTAAAGATGAAATACATGGTTTTCATCTTTATTTTATTTCTCTTTCTTGTTTTCTATTCTTTTTTTAAAAATGGTAACAAGGCTAATATTCTCGCCCGCTTTATAGATTTTGTTATTCTTTTCTGTTGTTTTGAATTTAAACCAGTAGATCTTCTAGATAATATCTTTCCTTGATCATTAGTAAATTTTTTTAGTATATCTATATCTTTATAGTCTATAATTTGCTTATTTAATTCTTTTAATTTATCTTTCTTATGTAACATTTTTACCTTAAATCAAAATAGTATAGAATTATTTAATTTCTTTAAATATTTCATGACAGTTGCAATGCGGGCAAAACTTTTTGATTTCTATTCTACTTGGAGTATTTTTTTTATTTTTAGAGCTTGCATAACGAAAAACACCATTACTTCTTTTATTAGTATTTTTGTTATTTTTACATTCACATTCTAATGTAATTGTAATTCGTGATCCTTTATTTTTACCCATATTTTTAACTCATACTTAATAGCTTTCTATAGAATTATCTCATAATTATATTTTTTTTATCAAGTCGTGTAGATTTATAGTTAACTTAACTTCACATAATCAGTATCGTTTTTTAATTTAAAATTAAGTTAATACATAATAATTATCGATTTGCAAGTAACTTAATATTACTTCGTAGGATTATTAATTATTTTTATTCTAATAGTCAAGTATTATAAATTTAGATGATAAGTAAATGTAATATAGTCAAGTTTTTACTTACTATTTGATTATTTAAATTAATACATATACATATTATTGATTATTAATTATTAATCATTTTGAAATTGTAATGACTTAGTTAGCGTTTATGAATTTGAGAAATTTTTAAATAAATGATTTGATTATATAATCAATATGGGTGTTAATAGTAAAATATAGTATTTATTCAAGTGAAATTAACTAAATGTAGTAAAGTTTTTTATTTCATTTTATAGTTAAATCATATTTATTGTCTATATTGTTTATATATTTATTATCATGTATACTATCAGAAGATAAATATTAATGAATTAATTATATTTTTTATAATTATAATCAATAAGATATTAATTTGATATGCCTCAAATTTTGTCTGGCACAAAGAATACTCGAATTATTTTAAGGAATCGTTATCGTAATAGAAAATATAAGTTATCTATTAAAGCAGCTACTAAAAAGTACTTAATTAGCTTATATAATATTAATAATGTTACATTTGATGATGTTAATTTAGTAGTATGTCAAAATAACTTATCAGCTGTATATCAGAAAATAGATAAAGCTGTTAAGAAAAAAGTATTGCATAAGAATACTGCATCACGTAAAAAAGCCAGGCTTTCTCAAATGTTGAAAGCAAGCAATATGAATGTTGAGGTAAATTAATAAAATAAAGTAAAATTTTAACTCTATCTCTTGATTGATTTCTAATTTTTAGCTAGGTTTTTATACCTAGCAATAATTTTACAGTTTTTTACAGCAATTATTTATATATTATATTTATTTGCTGATTTATTCATTGAAATTAAATATAGCTAAAGCTTTTAAGTAAACATATAATAAATTATTACTTCTTTTTTTATGATTCTAATATCGACGAATGTTATATTAATATAATAGCTTGTTGTATATTGATTATTTGCAATATATAGCATTTTATTAGTATGTGTTTAATACATTTATTGGATCAGTTTTATGGAGTTTTTATGCTGCAAAAAAAAATTTCTGTATCTGTGGTACCAGATTTAGCTGAGGTGCAAATAAAAAGTTTTAGACTTTTTTTAGAAAAAGGCCTAGTAGAAGTTCTAGATTTATTTCCAGTAATTACTGATCCTACAGGGAAGTTAGAATTAAAGTTGTTTGGTAAAGATTACAAACTGAAATTTCCTCGTTATAGTGTACGTAAAGCTAAGAGTCGTGATAAGACTTATAGTGCACAAATTTATGTTCCATCTAAGTTAACAAGAAAAGATACAGAATTTATCAAAAAGCAGAAAAATATTAAGTATGTTAATTCAGTATATAATTTAGATCAGCATAAGAAGTATAAAAAGAGACAAGTTTTTATAGGTGATTTACCTTTAATGACAAATAGAGGGACATTTGTTATTTCTGGAATAGAAAGGGTTATTATTAATCAAATTGTTAGAAGTCCTGGTATATATTATAAGAAAGAGTTAGATAAAAATAATAAATCTATATATAGCGCGAATTTAATTTCAAATAGGGGCTCATGGTTAAAGTTTGAAATTGATTCTAAAAATCAAATTTGGGTAAAAATTGATAAGACTCATAAAGTTAATGCATATATTTTTCTAAGAGCAATTGGTTTACAACATGAAGAAATTAAATTACGTCTAAGTAAGTATGCATTTTTAATGAGTGCATCTTATATATATGAACAAAAAGAGCTTTATAAGGAAATTGGAAAGTATTCTATAGAGCAGTTGACCGATGAAGAAGCTTTATTAATAGTTTATAATAAATTGAGACCAAATGAACCGTCTACTGTTTTAATTGCTAGACAAATGTTATATTCTCGTTTTTTTGATTCAAGAAGATATGATCTTGGTGAAGTAGGTAGGCATAAGATAAACCAAAAGCTAAATCTTAAGATACCAAAGCATTTTCGAGTTTTATCACCACAAGATATTATTACTGCAGTAGACTATTTAATTAATATTAAAGAACAAAATATTGGTACTTTTGATGACATAGACCATCTTGGCAATAGACGAGTTCGTTCTGTTGGTGAACTTTTACAAAATCAGATTCGTATTGGAATTAACCGTTTAGAAAGAATTATTCGTGAGCGTGTGGTTGTTTGTGATTTAGAATCATTAAGTTTATCAAACTTAGTGAATCCTAAACCTTTAATTGCATCAATTAGAGAATTTTTTGGATCAAGTCAATTATCTCAATTTATGGATCAAACGAATCCTTTATCTGAACTAACTCATAAGCGAAGGATAAGTGCTTTAGGCCCTGGTGGATTGCATAAAGACCGTGCCGGTTTTGCTGTCAGAGATTTACATCCTAGTCATTATGGTCGTATTTGTCCTATAGAAACCCCCGAGGGCCCTAATGCTGGTTTAATAGGTTCTCTAAGTATATATGCTAAGGTCAATCCTTACGGTTTTATTGAAACTCCATGTTATAAGGTAAAGAATACTAAAGTTCTTAGATTAAACGCTTTATCTTATATTACTGCTGATCAAGAAGATGAACTAAGGATTGCTCCCGCAGATACTGTACTAGATAGACATTTAAACATTAAGTACACTAACATTCCGATTAGATATCGTCAAGAATTTGTGACTTCTTCAAATAAAGATGTTGATTATATTGCTATTTCGCCAATACAAGTAATATCAGCCGCCACTTCTCTAATACCTTTCCTGGAGCATAATGATGCAAATAGAGCATTAATGGGTTCTAATATGCAAAGACAAGCTGTTCCTTTATTATATCCTGAAAAACCAATAGTTGGTACAGGGCTAGAATCTAAAATAGCACGTGATTCGGGAATGGTTATTATTAGTAGAACTGCTGGCTTAGTAAATTATGTATCTGGTACTAAAATTGGTATTCAAGATGCAGAAAATCGTACTATACATTATAGACTAAAAAAGTATTATAGGTCTAACCAAGATACTTGTATAAATCAAAGACCAATTGTATGGCCTGGAGAAAGGGTAGTAAGAGGTCAAGTAATAGCTGATGGTGCATCGACAGATTTTGGTGAAATTGCATTAGGTCAAAATATTTTAGTAGCTTATATGCCTTGGGAAGGTTATAATTATGAAGATGCATTTTTGATTAGTGAGAGGCTTGTATATGATGATTTATATACCTCTATTCATATTGAAAGATATGAAGTTGAATGTCGTCAGACTAAATTGGGCTCTGAAGAAATTACACGTAATATTCCCAATACAAGTGATATATCTACAAGCCTATTGGATAAAAATGGTATTATCTCTGTTGGTTCATGGGTTGACTCAGGCGATATATTGGTAGGTAAAATAACTCCTAAGGGTGAATCAGATCAACTACCTGAAGGAAAGCTTTTAAGAGCTATATTTGGTGAAAAAGTAAGGGATGTTAAAGATACATCATTAAGGCTTCCAAATGCTGCAAGAGGTAGGGTTGTTAATATTAAAGTTTTTAAAAGAAATCATGGTGATGAATTGCCTCCTGGGACTAACATGATTGTAAGAGTATATGTCGCACAAAAAAGAAAAATTCAGGTTGGTGATAAAATGGCTGGTAGACATGGTAATAAAGGAATTATTTCAAAGATTTTACCAAGGCAAGATATGCCTTTTTTGCCAGATGGTCAACCAGTAGATATTATCTTGAATCCATTAGGTGTGCCATCAAGAATGAATGTGGGTCAGCTATTTGAATGTTTGCTTGGTCTAGCTGGCGAATATTTATCAAGAAGATTTAAAGTTGTTCCCTTTGATGAAATGTATGGGCAAGAAGCATCTAGAGCACTAATTAATAACAAATTAAAACAAGCTAGTTCAGCTAGTTCTAAGTCTTGGATTTTTAATTCAATGCATCCTGGTAAAGTACCATTATTTGATGGAAGAACAGGAGAATTATTTGATAATCCTATAACAGTTGGGAAAGCTTATATGCTTAAATTGGTTCATTTAGTAGATGATAAAATTCATGCTAGATCTACTGGTCCTTATTCATTGGTTACACAGCAGCCGTTAGGAGGTCGTGCCCAACATGGAGGACAAAGACTAGGAGAAATGGAAGTTTGGGCTCTAGAAGCTTTTGGCGCAGCCTACACTTTGCAAGAATTATTAACTGTAAAGTCTGATGATATGCAAGGTCGTAATGAAGCTCTTAATGCTATTGTTAAGGGTAGGCCAATTCCAAAGCCAGGAACTCCTGAATCTTTTAAAGTTTTAATGCGTGAATTACAGTCATTAGGCTTAGATATATCTATTCATAAAATAGAGTTTCGTGATGATGATCATAGTGTTATATCAAATGCTAAAGTTTATCAAGATATACCAATTGTAAAAGATGTTTTTTTACATTAAGGATTTTATATTTATGAGTCAGTTTGAAACTTACTTTGATTATGTAAAAATCAGTCTTGCTTCTCCAAGTAAGATACGTTCTTGGGGTGAAAGGTCTTTACCTAATGGCCAAATAGTTGGCGAAGTTACTAAGCCTGAGACAATTAATTATAGGACTTTAAAGCCTGAGATGGATGGTTTATTTTGTGAACGTATTTTTGGGCCTGTAAAAGATTGGGAATGTCATTGTGGTAAATATAAGAGATTTCGATATAAAGGTATTGTTTGCGAAAGGTGTGGAGTTGAAGTAACAGAGTCTAAAGTAAGAAGACACAGAATGGCTTATATTGAGTTAGCTGCACCTGTTACTCATGTTTGGTATCTTAAAGGTAGTAATAGTTACATATCATTAGCTTTAGATTTAACAATTAAAGAAGTAGAAAAGATAGTTTATTTTCATTCTTATGTTGTGTTAAATCCAGGTAATTATGATAAATTATATTATAAGCAATTATTAGAAGGGTATGAATGGAGATCTCTAGAAGATAAATTGCATGATAGATCATCTAGCTTTTCGGATATTGAGGTTGGCATTGGGGCTGAAGCAATCTATCGTTTACTAAAAGATATAAACTTAAAGGATACTGTGAAATTTTTACGCGAAGAGGCTTTGAAACCTCCTAAAACACTCAAAAACTCTTCGACTAAATTTAATAAAAAAATGAAAAGATTACGTTTGTTGGAAAACTTTATTTCTACTGGTGCTGAGCTTACATGGATGATTTTTTCTGTAATACCTGTTATACCACCTGACCTTAGGCCAATGGTTCAGTTAGATGGTGGAAGATTTGCTACAGCAGATCTAAATGAGTTTTACCGAAGAATTATTAATCGTAATAATCGGTTAGCCCGTCTGAAAGCCATTTTAGCTCCTGAGATTATTATACGTAATGAAAAGAGAATGTTGCAGGAAGCAGTGGATGCATTAATGGATAATGGCAGACGTGGTAAAACAGTTGTTGGTTCTAATAATAGGCCATTAAAATCTCTTTCTGATATTATTGAGGGTAAGCAAGGAAGATTTCGCCAAAATTTATTAGGTAAAAGAGTTGATTATTCTGGTAGATCTGTAATAGTTGTAGGCCCTACTCTAAAATTATATCAATGTGGTTTACCTAAGGAAATGGCTTTAGAACTTTTTCAGCCTTTTGTAATACATCGTTTGATTATTCAAGGTTTAGTCAATAATATCAAGGCTGCTAAAAAGCTTATTCAGAAAAATGACGCACTTGTTTGGGATGTTTTGGAAGAAGTTATTCATGGCCATCCTGTTTTACTAAATAGAGCGCCTACTTTGCATCGTTTAGGTATTCAAGCATTTGAGCCAGTTTTAGTTAATGGTAGAGCAATTCAGTTGCATCCTTTAGTTTGTCCTGCATTTAATGCTGATTTTGATGGTGACCAGATGGCTGTTCATGTTCCGCTGTCATTAGAAGCACAGGCTGAAGCTAGATTGCTTATGTTAGCTCCGCATAATTTCTTATCTCCTGCTACCGGTTCTCCAATTATTATGCCTAGTCAAGATATGGTTTTAGGTTGTTATTATTTAACAACTAGTAATCCTTCTTCAAATAGAGGTTATGATCATTTTTTTTCAGATTTGCAAGATGCTATTATGTCTTATGACAATCATCAAATTTCACTACATTCTTTTATTTGGGTGCGGTTTAATGGTTATGTTGATGAAGTAAATAATGATTGTACTATACCTATAAGGAGAGAGATTGATTCTGAGTACAATGAAATAATTTATTATGCAAATAAAATAGTTAAGTTAAATAAAGATGGTAATTTAATAGTTCAGTATATTCGTACTACTGTTGGCCGTATTCTTTTTAATAAAGCAATGCAAAATTCTTTAATTACTTTGTAATATATATTGATATTAATAAATTGGGAATAATTTTATGAAAAATTATTTGTCAAAAATTTATTTTTTTAATAAAGTATTTGATAAATCTGAACTTAGAAAGTTAATAACTTGGGCTTTTAGAAGTTATGGAATAGCTCGTGCTTCTAATATGGCCGATATGTTAAAAGATTTAGGTTTTTATTATGCAACTAAAGGTGGTATTTCCTTAAGTCTAGAAGATTTGCGTATTCCTCCTAGTAAACGGGGTTTATTAGATTCAACTATGCAATCTATACAAGATACTGATAAGCGCTATGATAGAGGAGAAATAACTGCTGTAGAAAGATTTCAAAAAGTAATTGATACTTGGAATTCGGCTAGTGAAACTTTAAAGCATGAGGTAATACAATATTTTCGGACTACAGATCCTTTAAATTCTATTTATATGATGGCTTTTTCTGGGGCTAGAGCTAATATTTCACAGGTCAAGCAGCTTATTGGGATGAGAGGCTTAATGGCAGATCCCCAAGGTCAGATTATTGACTTACCTATTTTTCATAACTTTAGAGAAGGCTTAACGGTTACAGATTATTTTATTTCTTCTTATGGTGCAAGGAAAGGTTTAGTGGATACTGCACTACGTACAGCTGATTCTGGTTATTTAACTCGTAGGTTAGTTGATGTTGCTCAAGATATAATTGTACGTGAATATGATTGTAAAACATCTAAGGGAATTCTTCTGGAAGAAATGGTTGATAACCAAAAAACTGTAATTTCTTTAATGCAGGCTTTATTGGGTCGTATTTTGGCTGAAGATTTAATAGATTTTAGTCAAAATCAAGTAATCGCTAGAGCTAATCAAGATATTGATAGTATGCTAGTAGATAAGATTATTAAATTAGGTATTCGTAATGTATTAGTTCGCTCTCCTTTAACTTGTTCTTCATTTCGTTCTGTTTGCCAACTATGTTACGGTTGGAATTTAGCTCATGGTAAATTAGTTGATCTTGGTGAGGCAATTGGTATTATTGCAGCACAGTCCATTGGTGAACCAGGTACTCAATTAACAATGCGTACTTTTCATACTGGTGGTGTTTTTACTGGAGAACTATCTAAAAATGTTACTTCTAGTATTAATGGTCAAGTTATATACTCTGATAATATTATTTTAACTTCTACTAGAAATAGATATGGTGATGAAGCTATGTTAGTTAATAGTGATTGTATAATTAAGGTTATTGATTATGCTAACTTTAAAGAAAATAATGTTTTTATTACAAAAAACTCGTTATTACTTGTAAAGAATAATACTTTCGTTAAAAAAGGCCAGATTTTAGCTGAATATCCTCTAAATAATAAGCTTTCTACTGAAAAAGCTCAGAAAACAATTATAGCTGATTTTTCAGGAAGTGTTCATTTTGATATGAGCCGAGTAAGTTATAATAATAGAGATAAAAGTCTTGTTAATAGTATGACAGTTTGGGTTCTTTCTGGAGAAGTTTATAGTTTACCTAAACTTACATCTTTGATGGTGTCAGACAATCAATTCATTGAGAAGGATAGTTTATTAGCTCGTACACAAGTATTTAATCAGTATGATGGCAAAATTTATTTTATTTCTGATAAAATCGCATCTTCAAAATTATTATTAGTTACTTCATCTAAACTATATACTAACCTCAAAGTTGTTTCAGACTCAAATCATGATTATAAAAAGTATTTTTTAGAAACTGATAATGGTGATAAATTTTTATTGAGGTGCCAGGTTAATAAAAAATTGAATCATCAACAAATTATAGCAGATTTAGTTTCAACTGCTTATAAGACAAAAACAGGAGGTATTATTAAATATCTGGATCTTTCTGTTTCGAAAAATCATGATGATGAATCTTATAATATTCATGATTCTGGTTATTTATTGTGGATTCCAGAAGAAACGCATATTCTTAATAAAGATGCTTCTTTATTATTAGTTAACGGCAAGCATTTTGTTGAGTCTGGAACAGAAATTATGCAGAATGTTTTTGCTAATAATGCAGGTCTTTTAAATATTGTTGAAAAAGATGGTATTGTTCGAGAGATTATTATTAAGCCTGGCTATTTGCATGAGGTTAATTTTAGTAGTCAATTTTTAAGTAAGCGTAGAGGTTTTTTACGCCCTGGAGAAATATTAACTAACCAGATTACTACAGATAATTTAGTTCATTGGGAATATTTTAATATATTAGATAAGCATTTTATTTTATTAAGGCCTGTAATTGTTTACTTTATTCCTCAAAAGAGTTTATTGTTAAGATTTTCTGATAGCTCTTTTTCTTCTGATACAGTCAATCTAAAATTAGTTCGTAGAAGTTATTTTAAAGATGGAGAAAGAGTCAAATCTATTTTAGGTGTTAATCTAATTTCAACTCATTTAATAGTTGAGTTAAAAGATAAGACATCTGCACTTAAGTGTTATATGCAATTTCAAATGTATAATAGTTCTCACTTATTAATAAAGTTTATAACGGCAGATTTCATCTCCACTAAAGATTCTCATTTAAGCAAGAATAATAATATATATACAAAAACTTCTATTTTAGTACGTGATGGTCAATACATAAAATCGGGTTCTATTATATTTCAAACTGATATTTTCACATCTATTTCTGGTAAAATTGCTCATATTGAGGAGACTAAAACAGCTAATCGACGTATATTAATAGTTAGCAGTTTAAATACATCTGTAATTAATATTAGAAATGATCAGCAACTAAAGGTACGAGTTAATGATTGGGTTTATTCAGGTGATGAAGTTGTTACTAATGTTTTTTCTAGTTGTTCTGGTAAAGTAATTAGTATTCAAGACAATAAGTTAATTATTCGTATAGGTCAACCTTATTTAATTTCATCCAACTCTTTTTTGCACATAAATAATGATAATCTAATTCAGCGAGGAGAAAATATTGCTACATTAATATTTGAGAAACTTAAAACAGGTGATATAGTTCAAGGTTTACCTCGAATAGAGGAAATTTTAGAAGCTAGAAAAAAAGTTGGAATATCTTTTAATCCTCATTTAATTCTTGAGTCTAAATTCAGGCTTTATTCTAATCAAGGTCTTAATGTCTATAATGCTACAAGGTTAAGTTTTATTGAAATACAGTTAATGTTAGTAAAAGAAATACAGTTTGTATATCAATCTCAAGGTGTCTATATTGCTGATAAACATATTGAAGTTGTTGTAAGACAAATGACTTCAAAAGTAAAAATAATTAGTGGTGCAGATACAGAATATCTTCCTGGTGAGATAGTTAGTTTGCAAAAGATAGAATCTATTAATAAGGCTTTAGCACTAATCAACAAAAAACAAGCCTCTTATTATCCGATTTTGCTAGGCATTACTAAAGCTTCGTTAAATACTGATAGTTTTATATCTGCAGCAAGTTTTCAAGAAACAACCAAGGTACTTACGGAAGCAGCAATTTCTGGTAAATTAGATTGGCTTAGAGGTTTAAAAGAAAATGTTATTATAGGAAGGCTTATACCTGCTGGAACAGGTTTTAATACTTATAATTCTAAAAAAATACATCAAGATATTTATTCTAAAATTAATAGTATGAATATTCACCATACTGAAAGTCGTAATTTTATTACAAATAATAACTTTGATGATATAATAGTTGATGATAGATTAAAGCGTATTGATTGACAATAATTTGGAATTTATTAATAAGCACTTATATTGATATATAATATTATTCAATAAACTTTATTTATATTTTGGTTTTATATATTAAATGGTATGCTATTTAATAAATGGGGTAGACTATCTGAATGGAATTAAATAGTAAAATAAGTCATTTTAGTGACTTAGCCATATAGAAAACCTCTATTTTATGTTATTATTTGTGTAATAGTTGCTTTTATTTTTTATGAGGTAAATAATTAATCGTTATATAATTATATTAATTTTTATGTCTATAGTTTCTTTAGAAGAGTTATTAGAAGCAGGAGTTCACTTTGGGCATCAATCAAGACGATGGAATCCCAAAATGTTTCCTTATATTTATACTGAACGTAATGGTATCCATATTATTGATCTTGTACAAACATCTCAATTATTAAATGATGCTTATCAGTTCATAAAACAATCTTCCCAATCAGGTAAAACATTTTTATTTCTTGGGACAAAACGTCAAGCTGCTGGCATAGTTGCAAGAGAGGCAGTAAGATCAGATTCTTTTTATGTAAATCAAAGGTGGCTTGGTGGGATGTTAACAAATTGGGTTACTATTAAATCTAGGGTGAACAGATTGAATGAATTAGAAGAGAAGGATAAAGAAGGTTTAATAGACAAATTGCCTAAAAAAGAATCGTCTGTTGTGCGTAAAGAACTAGATAGATTGCGTAAGCATCTAAATGGTATTAAAAATATGCAAAAGCTGCCTGATCTTGTAATTATTGTTGATCAGAAAAAAGAGATGACTGCTATTCAAGAGTGTATTAAATTAGGTCTACCTACTATTTGTATGTTAGATACTAATTGTAATCCAGAAATAGTCGATATTCCTATACCTGCTAATGATGATGCAATTAGATCAATTAAGTTAGTAATTAGTAAAATAGCTGATGCTATTTTAGAAGGAAGAAATTTATAATTATTCTTATTTTATTAAATACTTTTATTTCGTATGTTAAAGAAAATTTCTGCAGAAAATATTCGGGATTTGCGTAGTAAAACTGGTGCTGGAATGACAGATTGTAAGAAAGCTTTGGAAGCTTCAGGTGGTCAAATTGATATAGCCATAGAAACTTTACGTAAGAAAGGTTTAGCATCTGCTGATAAAAAGCTATCTAGGGTTGCAACTGAAGGTTTGGTTGAAAGCTATGTGCATGCTGGTTCAAGAATAGGTGTTTTAGTTGAACTTAATTGTGAAACTGATTTTGTTGCTAGACGGCAGGAATTTCATCAATTAGCAAAAGATATAGCGATGCAAATTGCTGCTTGTCATTCTGTTCTTTATGTTTCACGAGATAATATGCCTTGTGAAGTAATTTCGTATGAAAAAAATCTAGAGCTACAAAAAGAAGATCTAATAAATAAGTCAACACAAATGAGAGAGAAAATTGCTTTGGGTAGATTAGAAAAGCGATTTAAAGAATTGTGTTTATTAGATCAAGTTTTTATAAAAAATACTGAAATAACTATTGAAGAGTTAGTTAAGCAACATATTGCATTATTGGGAGAAAATATTAAAATTAGACGTTTCCAAAGATTTATATTAGGTGAAGGACTAGACATTAAAAATAGTGATTTTGTTGGGGAAGTATCAAATATGATTCAAGTTAATTAAAAATATATTTAAGCTAATGTTAATAATATATAATGTTATTTATTATTAACTATCGTAATATTATATTAATCTTATTATTTATGAATAAAATACTTATATTTAGTACTATAATTTAATATTATATTAATATTAGTTTATTTAAAATTCAATTGAGAAGATAAATGCATCAACAATATTATCAAAGTTTTTTATCATCTATTATGCTTACTGAGGTTGAGGTTGGTAAACATTTGTATTGGAAAATAGGTAATTATAATGTGCATGGTCAAGTTTTTATTGTGGCTTGGTTAGTTATAATCACACTACTAACTTTATCTGTACTAGGGACAAGGAATTTAAATAGGATTCCAGGTAAGTTTCAAAATTTTATGGAATTTATTTTAGAATTTTTGCAAGATATAGCAAAAAATCAGATTGGCGAACAGGAATATCGGGTATGGGTTCCATACATTGCTACCATCTTTTTATTTATCTTGGGAAGCAATTGGGCTGGTGCTTTAATACCATGGAAATTGATTCATTTGCCTGAGGGTGAATTAGCCGCACCTACAAATGATATTAATACTACTGTTGCTTTATCTTTATTAACATCAATAGCTTACTTTTATGCAGGTTTGACTAAAAATGGTTTAGGCTATTTTTTGAGGTATATTGAGCCTACGCCTGTTCTACTGCCAATTAATATACTTGAAGACTTTACTAAACCTTTGTCTTTGAGTTTTAGGTTATTTGGAAATATATTGGCAGATGAATTAGTCGTTTCTGTTTTTACTCTTTTAGTTCCTATATTAATTCCCTTACCTGTTATGATATTAGGTTTATTTGCTAGTTCTATACAAGCTTTAATTTTTTCTACATTATCAGCTGCATATATTGGAGAAGCTTTAGAAGGACATGGAGAACATTAATATAATACTCTAATACTCATGACTTAGTTAAAATTTTTTTTAGGTTTAAGTATGATAATGATAATATATAGATAGTTATTATCTAAAATTATATATTTAGTCAACTTATTGTAGATGGTATTCAATTAATAATGAATATAATGAAATATGTTAATTTTCTATTTTTAATAAAAAATATTACTTTATTATGGATTCTATTATTTCGGCTGCTTCTGTTGTGGCTGCTGGTTTAGCTGTTGGTTTAGCTGCTATTGGCCCTGGTATTGGTCAAGGAAGTGCTGCAGCTAATGCAGTTGAAGGTATTGCTCGTCAACCTGAAGTTGAAGGTAAGATTAGGGGCACATTACTTCTTAGTTTAGCATTCATGGAATCATTAACTATATATGGTCTAGTAGTTGCTCTTTCTTTATTGTTTGCTAATCCTTATACTGGTTAGTTTCATAAGATTATCTTGGTGTGACTGGAATACAATTTAGATGAATATGTTCTAAATTCTTTAAATGTATTTATATTAGATATTTATATCTAATATTTTTATTTTATTACAATATATAAATGTGAATAATGTATATATTATTATCATTATTAAACCAAATCTCTAATGATATAGAAAATAAAGGGGGTTTGTTTGATTTTAATGCGACTCTTCCTTTAATGGCTTTGCAGTTTCTTGCATTAACTTTAACTTTGAACATTCTTTTTTATAAGCCAATTGGTAATATTTTAGATGACAGAGAGGAATATATTCGAAATAGTCTTACTAGTGCTTCTGCTTCCTTAGTTAAGGCAAATGAATTAACTAAAAAGTATGAATTGGAACTAGCTGAGTCTCGTAAGGAAGCTCAAAATATTATAAAAGATGCTCAACAGGAAGCTCAACTAATTGTATCTGATAAAATTAAAGGTGCTCAAAAAGATGCAGAAAAGTTACTAATAGATGCATATAATGAATTAAATATTCAAAAAGAACAAGCATTAAAGAGTTTAGAAGTACAAGTAGATATATTAAGTGATCAAATCACTAAAAAGCTATTAGATAGTTAAAGCTACAAATAGTTAGTATTTGAAAGAATTATTATTAAATTAATGGGATGATCTGTAATTAATAAAATTAGACGAACAAAGTAGGAAAGTGTAAACATGGAAGTGTTTGATATAATTGGACAAAAAGAGGTATATAGTGGGGTTAGTCTGAATACAAATTTTTTGGAAGCTAATGTATTAAATATTATTTTGTTGTTAGCTGGTTTGATATATGTATTAAGAAAGTTTTTGGGTTCTATTTTATCTGTAAGGCAAAGTAAAGTTTTATTTGCTATTCGTGAGTCTGAAGAGCGTTTAGAACAGGCTAATATACGTTTAAATGAAGCCCAAAAACAGTTAGCTCAGACACAAATTATCATTAATCAAATTATTGAAGAGGCAGAAGTAACTGCACAAAGAGTTAGGCAATCTATTTTAGAGCAAGGTAAATCTGATATAGATAAGCTAACAGCTTCTAGTAAAGCTAGTATTAAAGCGGCTGAAACTCAGGTTAGGCTACAAATACAACAGCAAGTAACTTCTTTAGCTATTAAGAAAGTGAGTATACAGTTGCAAAATCAAATGACATCTGCGATGCAGACACAAATAATTGATCAAAACATTATGCAATTGCAAGGTAAAATTAAACTATGAGTATTCAAAATGTTAGAGATAAGATAGCTGTACCATATGCAGAAGCTTTAATTGAAATAGCTCAAAACTCAGGTTTATTAAGTGAAACTAGTCAACATCTATCATCTATATCAATTATTCTTTCTGAATCAAAAGATTTACAAGTTTTTTTGTCGAATCCATTGATTAGCATTGAAGTTAAGAAGCAATTATTAAAAAAATTATTTGATAATCAGTTTAGTGATTTTATAATAAACTTTTTATTAGTTTTGGCTGATAGGCGTCGTATTAGTTTTATTGAAATTATTATACAGAAATATTTAGAGCTTGCTTACAAATTAGAATCTACTACAATTGCTGAGCTATCTTGTGCTGTTGAACTAACTGAGCTGCAGCAAGAAAATATTATAGACAAAATTAGACTACTTACTAAAAGTAGTAATGTCAAATTGATAATAAATAAGAATCCTCATTTAATAGGTGGATTTGTTATTAAAATTGGTTCTAAAGTGATAGATGCTAGTTTGGCAGGTAAGTTAAAAAAAATTTCATTGTATTTAAATACGAATTGATTAACGTGATATATTCTAGATTAATATTTATAAACTACAAAATTATATGGTAAACATTCGACCAGATGAAATTAGTAACATTATACGTCAGCAAATTGACAAATATAGTCAAGAATTACAAGTTGCTAACGTAGGTACTGTTTTACAAGTTAGTGATGGTATTGCACGTGTTTATGGATTAGATGAAGTAATGGCTGGTGAATTATTACAATTTGAAGATCAAGATCAGACAATAGGTATTGCTTTAAACTTAGAGAGTGATAATGTTGGTGTTGTATTAATGGGTGATGGCCGTAATATTTTAGAGGGAAGTTCTGTAAAATCAACAGGGCAAATCGCACAGATTCCTGTTGGCGATGATTTTCTCGGGAGAGTTGTAAATCCGCTTGCTAAGCCAATTGATGCAAAAGGAATACCTAACTCGGCTGAAACTAGACTAATAGAATCATACGCTCCAGGTATTATTGGTCGTCAGTCAGTATGTGAACCTTTACAAACAGGAATAACAGCTATTGATGCTATGATTCCTATTGGTCGAGGACAAAGGGAATTAATTATTGGTGACAGACAAACTGGCAAAACAGCAGTTGCTTTAGATACAATTATTAATCAAAAAGGACAAGATGTTATTTGTGTTTATGTGGCTATAGGTCAGAAAGCTTCATCAGTAGCTCAAGTTGTATCTACTTTAGAAGAAAGAGGTGCTTTAGAGTATACTATTATTGTAGCAGCTAATGCTGATGATCCTGCTACTTTACAGTATATAGCTCCTTATACTGGTGCTTCCTTAGCTGAATATTTTATGTATAAAGGAAAAGCAACGCTTGTAATATATGATGATTTAACTAAACAAGCTCAAGCTTATCGCCAGATGTCTCTACTTCTACGTAGACCTCCTGGTCGAGAAGCTTATCCAGGTGATGTTTTTTATTTACACTCTAGGCTTTTGGAAAGAGCAGCTAAGTTAAATAATGAATTAGGTGGTGGTAGTATGACTGCGCTGCCAATTATTGAAACGCAAGCTGGTGATGTATCAGCTTATATACCAACAAATGTTATTTCTATTACAGATGGTCAAATTTTTCTCTCAGGTGATTTATTTAATTCTGGAATTAGGCCTGCTATTAATGTTGGTATTTCTGTATCTAGAGTTGGTTCTTCAGCTCAAATAAAAGCTATGAAGCAAGTTGCAGGTAAACTAAAATTAGAGCTAGCACAGTTTGCTGAATTAGAAGCATTTTCTCAATTTGCATCAGATTTAGATAAAGCTACTCAAAATCAATTAGCACGTGGTCAAAGACTTAGAGAAATATTGAAGCAATCGCAAAATTCACCTTTAATTGTTCAAGATCAAATAGCTATGATATATGCTGGAGTTAATGGATACTTAGATGATCTTGAATTATCTAAGGTCAAAGACTTTGTTGCAGCTTTAAGAGAAGATTTACGTAATTCTAAGCCAGAATTTGGTGAAAATATTCGTAATAGTAAAAAATTAAGTCCAGAATCTGAAGAGTTATTAAAACAAGCTATACAAGATGTTCAACAGGCATTTTCTGTGTAGTTTTTATAAAACGTATTACTATACTTATTCAAATATATGTTAATTAAATAAAAATAAATATTAAATTAAACTTAGGATCAATATGTTCTGTAATCCTAGGTTTACTAATTAATACTTTAATAAAACCATTTATCTTTTATAATTGAAATTATATTTATTAGTTTTGCTTAATATAATTATAGCCATATTTTTCAATATAGGCTGCTGTAGATTGATCACCTGTGTAAATAATTTTACCTTGATCCATTACGTGTACATAGTTTGGCATAACATAATCTATTAATCTTTGATAGTGTGTAATTAGTAAAACAGCATTTTCATTATTCGAGAAGCTTTTAATGTTATTAGCAATGCTTTTCAAGGCGTCCATATCTAATCCAGAATCAATTTCATCTAATATTGATAATTTCTTGTTTAATACAAACATTTGTAATATTTCATTTTTCTTTTTTTCGCCGCCTGAAAAGCCTTCATTAACATAACGATCTAGAAATAAATTATTCATATTAATTTGATCTAATTTTTTGTTGATTAGGTCAAAGAAAGATAGTGGATCTAATTCTTTTTCTTGAATTACTTTTTGTTTGGAATTATAAGCTAATCTCAAAAAGTCTATATTGCTTACTCCTGGTATTTCTATTGGATATTGAAAGCCTAAGAATATGCCTTTATGTGATCGAATATCTGGTTCTTCATTAGTTATATCCTCTTCGTTCATAATAATTTGGCCTTTTTTAATTTCATAATATGGATGTCCTGCTATAACTTTTGCTAGAGTGCTTTTACCTGAACCATTTTTACCCATCAGTGCGTGTATTTCTCCTTGCTTTATTGATAAATTTAAACCGTTAAGAATATTTTTACCTTGTACACTTGCATATAAATCTTTAATTTCTAATATTTTCTTATTTATAGTCATAAATTGGCTTATCCTATAGTTCCTTCTAGTTTTAAGTTTAGTAAACGATCTGCTTCCATTGCGAATTCCATTGGTAGGTCTTGTAAGATTTCTTTGCAAAATCCAATAATCATAAGGCTTATTGCCTCTTCACTCTTAATACCTCTTTGTAATAAATAAAATATTTGCTCTTCACCAATTTTTGACGTTGAAGCTTCGTGTTCTACTTGTGAATAAGGGTTTTTTACTTGTATGTAAGGAAATGTATTAGCTTTAGACTGGCTACTTAAAATTAGGGAATCACACTGAGAGTAATTTCTTGAATAGTGTGCTTTCGGTCCCATTTTTACTAATCCACGATAACTATTTATCGAATTTCCAGCAGATATACCTTTAGATATAATTTTGCTCTTTGTATATTTACCTATATGTATCATTTTGCTTCCTGTATCAGCCTGCTGGTAATTATTAGTTAAAGCAATAGAAGAAAATTCGCCAACAGAATAATTGCCAACTAAAATACAGCTTGGATATTTCCATGTTATTGCTGAACCTGTTTCTACCTGTGTCCACATTATATTAGAATTTTTACCTACACACATACCTCTTTTTGTGACAAAATTAAAAATTCCACCATCACCTAATGAATTCCCAGAGTACCAATTTTGAACTGTGGAGTATTTAATAGTAGCATTTTCTAGTGCAACAAGTTCTACAATTGCTGCATGTAATTGATTAGTATCAAATTGAGGTGCTGTACAACCTTCTAAATAACTTACATAACTATTACGATCTGCTATAATTAGAGTGCGTTCAAATTGTCCTGATTCTTTGTTATTTATTCTGAAATAAGTAGACAATTCTAAAGGGCATCGTGTGTTTGGCGGTATATAGCAAAATGATCCATCACTGAATGCTGCAGAATTAAGTGCTGCATAAAAATTATCGCCGGCAGGCACAACTGATCCTAAATACTTTTTTACTATATTGGGATAAAGCTGAACAGCTTCACTGATAGAGCAAAAAATTACTCCAGCGGCAGCTAATTCTTTTTTGAATGTAGTTACTATAGAAACACTATCAAATACAGCATCTACAGCGACATTACTTAATCTTTTTTGTTCATCTAAAGATATCCCTAGTTTTTCAAATGTTTTAAGTATTTCTGGATCTATATCATTTAAACTATTAATTTGTTTTTTGTTTTTAGGTGCAGCATAATATACTATATCGTTATAGTCTATTTTATTGTATATTAAACTGCTCCATTTAGGCTCGTTCATTTTTTTCCATATTTTATATGCTTTTATTCTAAATTCACTTAAATATGATGGCTCTTCTTTTATGTTCGTAATTGACTTAATTATGTTTAAACTTAAACCCTTTGGAAAAGATTCTGAATCAATATCAGTATGAAAGCCGTATTTATATGGTTTATTTATTAAATTATCTAAGTAATTTTTTGAATTATTTGCTTTAGTTGTTGTATTTTTGCACATATTGATTTATTTTGTATATGATAATAAATTAATTATGAATATTAGCTTTTATTTTATATATACTATTAAATATAATAATACAATATTATTAGTGTTAGTAGCTATTCTATATATTTATATTGCAGATCTATCCATAATTCGTCAAAACAAGTTTCTTTTAAGTTACGATTCCATATTATTAAACTATTATAATTTAAGCTTTCTACTACGTTTATTAAATATCTACAGAAAATTTGAATTAATATTGGATAAGAATAAATATAATTAATTTGCTTCCAATTGGCGTACTTAATCTGAATACTAAATTTTAACTTTGTTATATCTGCAATAGTTTTGTCTAGCATTTGAAAGCTGATGTAAACCATCATGTTATACTTAATAGATTGAAAGTACTTAAATTTACTCAGTCTGAATATTTTTTTTGTTAAAATACTTAGAATTAACTCTTGTCTTGTAAATTTATATAGAATATTCAAAATTATAAATTGAGATATATTTAATAACATTATTTTTTTTACATAGTATGGCAAGTAATATATGTAATAGTTCAAAGAAATTTTAAGACTTAAGTGAATAGGATTTTGTTTAGTAATAAATAAAATATTGATATAATGGGGCAAGTATATCTTTGATAATTTTAAAGTTGATGGAATTTTATTATAATCTGTTGTATAGTATACATAATAAATATACGCTAAATATATAAGAATATATTCGTAATTCTTTAGGCTAAGAAATAAAACTACTGTTAGTATCAATAATGTTATAGTATCAAGTATGAAATAATTAAAGTATGGCACCACTATAATTGTAAAAAAGGTAATTATTAATTTTATTTGAATATTGATTTTATGCATTAATACTACAGGAGAATTAATATAATAATAAGAACATATATTTTGTAGTGGATTCATAAAATAAGTAATTAAAAGTATATAATATTAAAATATAAATAGTTATTTTTATTTAATTTAATAATAAGTAATATTCAATATCAATTGTAACTATTGCAGATTCTAGATTATAAATTTTTGGGTGGATGGCGAAATTGGTATACGCATCATATTCAAAATATGACAACATAGTTATGAGGGTTCGATTCCCTCTCTACCCAATATATTTTCATAACAAGTAATTTTCAGTATATTATGCTAATATATTATATTGTATAAATAAAGTCTATATAATTTAACTATGACGTTTATCAATTAATCAGATGAGTTTATTAGTTATTGGTAGTACAGGTACATTGGGTAGGCAAGTAGTAAGAAAAGCTCTGAATGAAGGTTTCCAGGTTAAATGTATAGTTAGAAATTTCCGTAGAGCAGCATTTCTAAAAGAATGGGGAGCTCAATTAATATACGGAGATCTAACCGTTACAGAAACAATACCTCTAGCATTATATAATATTACAGCAATTATTGATTGTTCTGCAACAAGACCTAATGACTTATATAATGTAAAGCTAATTGATTTAAAGTCAAAATATATATTAATTGATTCAGCTAGAAAGGCAAAAATTAAAAGATATATTTTTTTTTCCATTCTAAATGGCTATAATTATAAAAATATTCCTATAATCAATTTAAAGCTTTTGGTTGAAAAGCGTTTAAAAGAGTCCAAAATTAATTATACTATCTTTAATTTAGCAGGTTTTTTTCAGGGTTTAATTCCACAATATGCTGTTCCTATTTTAGACCAAAGTTCTATATGGATCACTAAAGAATCATCTTCTCTTTCATATATTAATACTCAAGATCTTGCAAAAATTACTATTAAGACATTGTCTATTGTTCAATTTAACAATAAAACCTTGCCTGCAGTTGGTAATAAGTCATGGACATCTTTACAAGTTATTCAGCTTTGTGAGAAAATTTCTGGAAGACGTTCTAAAATAAAGCGAGTGCCTATTTATTTTTTAAAACTCATAACGAGCCTAACTAAATTTTTTCAGTGGAGTTGGAATATTTCTGAAAGACTATCTTTCATCTATATGCTTTCTGAAGGTTATAATATTAATGTTTCTATGTCTATGCAAGAGATATTGTATATTTTAAAAATGAATGTTGATGATTTAGAATCTTTAGAGATTTATTTACAGGAATACTTTGAGCGTATAATGAAAAAGCTTAAAGAACTTAATTATGAATCATTAAAGGGTAATTTAAGTATAGATAATACCGATTTTTAAGCTTTTATGATAATAGTTAATGAGCTCTAAATCAATGGTATAATAATTATTAATTTAGTTTGCAGGTTGATATTTTTAATATACTATGTATATTAGTTTCAAGTATTTTATTTTTTAATCTGAGGCTTTATAAAATGATAACTTTAAAGATTTTTGTTTATACAACCGTTATTTTCTTCATTTCATTATTTTTCTTTGGTTTTCTATCTAATGATCCTTCTAGAAATCCAAATCGTAAAGATCTAGAATAATTAATCATTAGTTGTATAGGTATTATGCATCATATTATATTAAAAGATGGCATTATGTTATCTTAAATCTAAAAAAGTACTAATAGATTTTCATAATAAGTTTATAATTCTGTTATCATGATTGTCTTATATTTTTATATAAGACGTTATGGTAACTCCTATATACTTAAATTTACTTAGACTTTTTAAGAATCCTATTGAGATTATAAAACGATGACTAATTTGGTATAAGTATTCTTCATAAATTATATCATTTAGGAAAAACTGACTTTCCATTTTCATTGAGTTCTTGTTAATTAACTTAAAATTTAACTTTTGTTTTGTAATATTTGTTAGGTTACCTGAGAAAACCGTTTGATTATTTGTAATATTAATATTTTTATATAATAATTGATTTGATAATCTTACATTGTTGCTGTATAATTTTAATAACGATTGACTATATATATTTATATATTTATTTTTTATTAATACTATAATTTTTTTCCTATATTTTTTATGTTTTTTACTATTTAATAAATATGTGTTTGTTTGTGAAAACCATTTTCCTTGAAAGGAATTTAGCAATGTATTGAATTTTGTATCCATTATTATATTCATCTTGGATATAATATTATATTTTATATTTTAAGTTATTTAATCTGTAACACATAACTTTTTATATAACATTTTTAAGCTTTTGAAATTACATTGTTATCAATACCTTATGATTCACGGAGTTTATAATTTACATTATTCAGAGTTCAGAGTATATATGCAAAAATAGTTATATATAACAACATTTTTTTATCAAATATTTAATTTTTGGATAGTAAGATACATGAAATATTGGAATTTAAAAAAGATTAATCAATTGGCTTTTGAAAAAACTGGAATAATTCCGCGTTCAATGAGTAAATTGTTTGATCGTTTTAAACAAGAACTAAATCCTAATGCTGAAGTTGAGGCATTAGAAGAATTTAAAGTAGCTAAGTACCAAACATCAACCTCAGTTAAGTATTTAATTATTTTACTGATTGTGCCTATTTTAATGAATCAGATGTCTAAAACCTTTATATTAAATCCTGTTGTAAATTATTTTTGGAATAAAAATAGCTCTTATATCTTTATGAATCACTCACAAGAGGAAAGAGCTTTTGCTGATTTACAAAGATATGAAGAAAAACTTCATTTTGAAATTCTTATAGGTAAAATTAATGAAATGTCTGTAAAAACAGTAGAAAAAAAAATGTCCGAAAAGGCACTAGAAATTGCTTTAGAGTATTCAAAAGAGAGTGCAGACGCAATAAAAAATATAATAGCTGATCTTCTATCAGTAATTATATTTATTTCAATATTAGTTATAAATAAAAGGCAATTCTCTATACTTAAATCATTTATTAATGAATCTATTTATGGTTTAAGTGATACTGCAAAAGCTTTTTTAATTATATTGTTCACAGATATATTTGTTGGTTTTCATTCACCACATGGATGGGAAATTGTAATAGAAGCTATTTTAAGACATTTAGGATTGCCTGAAAGCAGAGATTTTATTTTTATTTTTATTTCAACTTTTCCTGTTATTTTAGACACGATTTTTAAATATTGGATTTTTAGGTATTTAAATAAAATATCTCCTTCAGCTGTAGCTACATATCATAATATGAATGAGTAGACACCAATTTACTTTTTTGATGCTTTTTATTATTATATTCTTATAAATTTTATTAATAAAGCATCTGTGGCCGAGAGGCCGAAGGCAGCGGACTCATGTGTGACCCGTTTTTAGGTGTTAATCGTTCATATAAAAGAATTAATATAACTTTTAGCTAACTAAAGACTAAATAATTGATAAACAAGGCGGTGTTTAGTCAACTATATTTTTTGTTAATTAAAATCTAACTATTTTAAATCATGAATATAATTATTTAGTTAATTTAAATATATATTAGCCTTAAACATATTTAAATCAAGCAAACTAAATAAAAAGTTGATATGGCTAGCATAGCGAACCTTTGTAAAAAGTATTAATATAATATATTTATTATTATTATTGTATGACAGTAGATTTATTTGATTAGTTAAATGATTAACCTGTTAATAATTAATAATAAACATGAAACCCTTAAACTAAATTATTGTGAGTTAATTTAAGTATGATTTTTGGTAGCGGTTATTAATATATAAAATGGAGCCTAAGTCAACATAAATGCAGAAAATATGGAACGGAGTAACTAAATAGTTATTTTTCATGTTTCTATTATATTATAAAAAAAACATGAATCATCAGGCAAAAATACTATTTAGAGAGAAGCAATAAAAAGCGATGTAAAATAAGTAAAATAATTGTATTTCATCAATCTTAATTAAATTTGCTTGTAAGCTGACATATTGTACTTAGTATCATTGTAATAATTGCAGTAATGATAAATGGTAGTAAAGTAAACTTTATATAATATGAAAAAGTAAATTATGAGAATATTTTGAAAATAATAGAAGATAATGATAATACTATGCTAGACAGAAATATATGTTGGACAAAGTTACCATGGACAAGAATGAATCTTCGTATCTTAATGATACAAAGACAAATATATATAGCAACTAAAAAATGTGATTTTAGTTATCTACAAAAGCTTCAAGAATATTTAATTAACTCAAATGATGCAAAACTTATATCAATCAATCGAATTTTAGATGAAATATACATTTATAATATTAATTCTGTAATATATAAATATTTTCTTAAAAGTGATCAAAAGTTCAACATTTTTAAGTATCTTCTTAATCCATCTTTTTATCAGAACACAACTTTAGCGCTGATGACACAAAAAATTAAGCAATACTTAGTTTATTTATCTATTCAACCAACATGGCAAGCAAAACTCAATAAGCATATTTATAGGTATTATTATTATAATTTTTCTAAAACTCAAAAAGTTATTTCAAATGTTATATCTCATTATGCTATCAATAATAATCATTATTTTATTAAATTAGTTATTACTAAATTTAAGCAAAGTAAATATATTAATCAATCAATAAATTACTGGCTTAATCAAAGTGATTATTATAATTCAAATATTGTGCAAAACATATTTCAATTGAGATATGGTGATGTATATAATTATAATAAGTGTTTAAAACATAATTTGTTGAATTTAGGTAAAAACTACTTGTATTTATTAATATCAGAAATTATGATGCTTGATGTTCAGTGGTTTTTTTTTTCTTTGATACAACAAATATCTAATAATATAAAAAGTGTGTATTTAAATTTTAAAATAATAAGTATTTACTCTAAATACTTTAAATATTACTTGTTAAAAGAAAAAAATTGTAATATAGGATTATTATATTTAACTCGTTTACTTTTTTATAGGAAAAATTATTTGAAATATTTAAAATTTAATGTATATCTGCATATATATCAGATAATATATCGATTAAGAATTCTTTATAATATTTACTTTATGAAAGGACATTTTTTCTTTTCACGAAGTATTATAAGAAACTCGCATAAAATCATTAATGCAATGATATATTTTTGGCTAAAAAAGAAAAATCTAATAGAAGTAAATGGAATATTTAATAGAAATATCTTGGTCTATATAAATCATTTTGTTTACTATCATATATATAGATGTAATATACATAATTACTATATACATTATTTTTAAATTTATTCACATACTTATTTCATAATGTTTTATATACTTTGCTAATGATTACTAAGTGGTAGCCGTATGAAGTGAAAGTTTCATGTACGGTTTTGAATGAGAGATTTAAAAAAAATCTACTTTAATAATCCGCCATCCTTAGGGGACATCGCTGGTTCGAATCCAGCCAGATGCATTGCTTACTTATATTGTATTGTGCTTAATAGTTAATTTAAATTTATCTTATAATTTATAATCATATGGTATTATGGCATAATTATAGATCATCATGATGATCTATAAAATTAAGCGGGTAGCGGGAATCGAACCCGCATCATTAGCTTGGAAGGCTAAGGTTTTACCACTAAACTATACCCGCAAAAGACATCTATAGATAATTATATCATACAATTATATAACTGCAAATTTAGTAATTATATATGAAAGCTTAAAGTTAAAGTATTAATTTAATCCTTCAATACTAACATTTAAGAATTTAGCTATTTCTTTTGCTTGTTGCTCAATATCTGATAATGAAATAGGTTCACCTACTTTAGTTAGAGGAATTTCTCTATAATCTTTAGTTTTCAAATATATTTCACGCTTAGGTGATAAACCTTCTTGAATATAAATCTTTATTGAGTAGACTTCTTTAGTATAGTATTTAAGCTTCAAAAACCTATTTTTGCCAGGGAAACCTAATCTAAAAATAGTAATTATACCGGTTTCATTATTAAATTCATTATATCCGCTTCCAACATCAAATATAATTGTATACCATAGAAATAAACTTATTAAAATACCGGTCATGCCGTAAAAAGTCATTATGGCGCCTTGAGGCAAAAATATGAGGTTATTATTATTTAATTCTGATTGTGGATAAAGAGAAGAATTAAAGTAACTTGATATACCAACACTAAAAAAGCCAGTTCCACCACATAAGATCAATGTTGCCCAACAGTAATTGCTAAATCTTCGTGATCCTAAGATTTTGTCCATTTTTACTTTTATTTTATTCATAGCTTTATATAAATTCCAATTTCTACTAAAAATTTCTTGAGTAATCATTATCATAACCTAAATATCAACTATGAACAATAATTTATGAAAACTCTTTATTGTTCACAGATCTATGTATTACTTTATAATTTAACTAAATTAATTTGATAAACTGTAAGCCAAAGTAAAGAGTTAGTGATAGTCCCATAAATAATGTAATAAATAGTAAATAACTTATCAAGATGGACATTAAAATTTTCCTCCAAATAAAATATGATTTGATATTGAATATCGTGACTTAAATAATTTTATTACAATTCTGTTAATATTTTAACTTAAAAATATAATTATTTGTTAATATGAACTCTTATAATACTAAAATTAATATTTTATTCTTCTGGGCAAACAGACACATGTCAAACTTTATTCAACCATATAGTAATGATCCATTTGTGGGTAATTTATCTACTCCAATAAGTACGTCAAGTTTTACTAAAAACTTGCTAAGTAATTTACCTGCATATAGAAGAGGATTATCGCCTCTTTTGAGAGGCCTAGAAATAGGAATGGCGCATGGATATTTTTTGGTCGGTCCTTTTGACAAACTAGGTCCATTAAGAAAAACAGATGTTGCTTTATTATCAGGTTTTTTGTCAGCAGTTGGTTTAATTATAATATTAACAGCATGTTTATCAATGTATGGTAGTGTATCTTTTAATGATAGCAATGAAGAATCAAAAGACTTGCTTCAAACTTCTAGTGGTTGGAGTCAATTTACAGCTGGTTTTTTAGTTGGTTCAGTCGGAGGAGCTGGTTTTGCATATTTATTATTAGCAAATCTTCCTAACATACAAAATCTAACTTTTTGAAAATTTTATCTTAGTTTCTAATATATTAATATTAAATAAATTATGACTTAATCATTCAAATCTTATTTAATGTTTAATGATTAAGTCATCATCTTTAAAGAGTTTAGAAGAAATATAAGGCTAGTGAAGGGACTTGAACCCATAACCTGCTGATTACAAATCAGCTGCTCTACCAATTGAGCTACACTAGCACTATAACTTATTATTTTATATTGTATTGTATTAATTGTAATATTTGTTAAATCCATGGCTTGAATCATATAATAAATCAATAGAATTATAGCCATGGCTTTATATTTACTTTTTTAGTTCTATGTATTATAGAACATAAAAATTGAAATTATATAAATTAATAATAAAAATATGGAATCCATTACTAAAATATAAATACAATAATTCATTGATATTAAACTTGAAATATAATTAAATTTAAATTATAAATTTTTCATATATTTCAATTAAGTTAGAAATATAGTAATTTATTAATTAATCATGAGATTCTGCAACTTTATTATTACAATCTGTATAGTAGTTAATTGCTTCATCTAAACAAATGAAAGACCAACCAACAGGCATTGTTGAGTTTACATAATTTTCATCTTCTTCGTAATTATAAATAGATGTATTATCTTTATAATCGTTATACTGATTTTCGTAAATATTTTTTAAATTTGATTGCACTATATATTCCTTATAGCTTAAGCCATTACTCTTTTTTTATACAATGAAGTCACAAGAGATAAAAATAAAATAATTCTCTTGGGATTAATATTTTTTCTATCTTGCTCGTCATATTTAATGAACGTTTGATGATTAGCATATAAAGATACTAATAATTCTAGCAGTTATTGTAACATATTTAAAAAAAATTGTCACTATCTATGTAGAATCGAAACAGATTTTTTTTATTTTTAGAAATGTATTTTATTCAAACATTTTATAACTCTAGTGGAAATTCGCATTTTTATCCAGCAGTTTTTACGAACTGACCAAATTTTTTTGCTTTGTAGGTTAATATTTTGCTTTTTTTTGGTTCTTATATGAGAATGTGATAATTTATAACCATTATTAGCTTTCTTACCAGAAATTTGACATACTTTGGACATAGAGCAACTAAAATATATTCTAATTATAATTGTAATATTTATAATTATAATATAATCATACTATATACTTGTCTAGTGTATTAATTAACGTAGATTTAGGTACTGCACCTATAACAGTATCAACTTTAACCCCATTTTGGAATATCATAATTGTAGGAATACTTCTTATACCATATTCTGTCGCTATAGTTGGATTCTCATCAGTATTTACTTTAACAACTTTAATCTTATCTTGATACTCTTTGGCTATTTCATTAATTACTGGTGCTATCATTCTACATGGACCGCACCAAGGAGCCCAAAAATCAACTAATACAGTAATTTCAACTTGTAAAACTTCTGAGTCAAAAGAAGAATCTAATACTTGCAATATAGACAAAATGATTTCTCCTATGCATTTCCCTTGCTGACTTAATCCTAACATAAAATCATCTTACTCAGCTATTTATATTGATGATTTTAAGATAGTTTATGTGATAGTCGAATGTAATATTAAAAAAAGTTATCACTTCAATAAATAATCCTGCCATTATGTGATGACAATATAATGATAAATTTATATTTAAGGATAGCTTTATGATATAGTGTATTGCACTTGTGTGTTAAGCACTTAAGATATTATATGGTTAGCTTTAAATTAAATATAATGATACTGCCTTAAATTCAAGGAGGAATAAATGTCTAACTCTGTAGAAGAACGGACAAGAATTAAAAATGAACGTTACGAATCTGGTGTAATTCCATATGCAAAAATGGGATACTGGGACCCTGATTATGTTACTAAAGATACAGATATACTAGCTTTATTTAGAGTTTCTCCTCAACCGGGTGTTGATCCAGTAGAAGCCTCAGCAGCTGTAGCTGGCGAATCATCTACTGCAACATGGACTGTTGTATGGACTGATCTATTAACTGCTTGCGATTTATATCGTGCTAAAGCTTACAAAGTTGATGCTGTTCCAAATACATCTGATCAGTATTTTGCATATATTGCATATGATATTGATCTATTTGAAGAAGGTTCTATCGCAAATTTAACAGCTTCTATTATTGGTAACGTTTTTGGATTTAAAGCAGTTAAAGCTTTAAGACTAGAAGATATGCGAATACCAGTAGCATATTTAAAAACTTTCCAAGGTCCTGCTACTGGTATAGTAGTAGAGCGTGAGCGCATGGATAAATTTGGTAGACCATTCTTAGGTGCAACTGTTAAACCTAAATTAGGTTTATCAGGTAAAAATTATGGAAGGGTAGTTTATGAAGGTCTGAAAGGTGGTTTAGACTTTCTAAAGGATGATGAAAATATTAATTCCCAACCATTTATGCGCTGGAAAGAAAGATTTCTATATTCAATGGAAGCTGTTAACCGTTCTATAGCTGCAACAGGAGAAGTAAAAGGGCATTATATGAATGTCACAGCAGCTACAATGGAAGATATGTATGAAAGAGCTGAATTTGCTAAACAACTAGGTACAGTTATTATTATGATTGACTTAGTAATAGGTTATACAGCAATCCAAACTATGGCAATATGGGCGCGCAAAAATGATATGATTTTACACTTGCACCGTGCTGGTAACTCAACTTACTCACGTCAAAAAATTCATGGCATGAATTTCCGTGTTATTTGTAAATGGATGCGCATGGCAGGTGTAGATCATATACATGCTGGTACTGTGGTAGGAAAATTAGAAGGTGATCCTTTAATGATTAGAGGTTTTTATAATACATTACTTTTACCTTATCTAGATATTAATTTACCGCAAGGTATTTTCTTCCAGCAAGATTGGGCATCACTTCGTAAAGTTACTCCAGTTGCTTCAGGTGGTATTCATTGTGGACAAATGCACCAATTATTAGATTACTTAGGTGAAGATGTTGTACTTCAATTTGGTGGTGGTACAATTGGGCATCCAGATGGTATACAAGCAGGAGCTACGGCAAATCGCGTAGCTTTAGAAGCAATGGTAATAGCTCGCAATGAAGGTCGTGACTATGTAGCAGAAGGCCCCCAAATTTTACGTGATGCTGCTAAAACATGTGGGCCTTTACAAACAGCATTAGATTTATGGAAAGATATTACATTTAACTATACTTCTACCGATACGGCTGACTTTGTGGAAACTCCAACAGCTAATGTTTAAATCAAATACGTCATCAAGATTTATTATCTTTTCATAAAGATGTTTTATTGGTATAAATGAATAAATGAAAATACACCAGTATCTATTGGAATAAATTGATCATTATAAGGAGTATAGAATAGTGAGATTAACACAAGGAACTTTTTCCTTTTTACCTGACCTAACTGACGAACAAATTAAAAGTCAACTTAGCTACGCAATTTCTAAAAACTGGGCAATTAATATAGAATATACTGACGATCCACATCCGAGAAATAATTATTGGGAATTATGGGGCTTACCATTATTTGGTATAAAAGATCCTGCAACAATCATGTACGAAATTACAAGTTGCCGTAATCAGAATTCAAGTTCATATGTAAAAGTCAACGCATTCGATAATACTAGGGGTGTAGAAAGTTGTGTTTTATCTTTTATTGTTAATAGACCTTCATTTGAGCCTGGTTTTGAGTTAGTAAGAACAGAAGATATAAGCAGAAATCAAAAGTATTGTTTCCGTAGTTATGCTACAAGTAGCAAACCAGAAGGTTCTAGATACTAATTAAAGTTGTATTGTTTTAATAAAACAGAAAATGATATATAAGTTTTTATCTTAAACTTATATATTATATTTCTAGCTTTTAGTCTTAAACTTAAATAAATTTAATTTCAACAATATTCAACAATAACAATATAGTCATAAATCATAAAAAATGAAAATAATACTTATATTAATATAATGGATAATATAATGAGCACAAAATATACTGATGATACTCTAGTAAATTTACAAGAAGAATATGATAAAACAAAAATACAGGAAATTATAGATGAGTTAGAAAGAGAGCTAATTGGATTGCAGCCAGTTAAAACTAGAATACAAGAGATAGCAGCTTTATTGTTAATTGATAGATTAAGAAGTAAATTAAATCTTGTTTCAGGAAGCCCTGGATTACATATGTCATTTACTGGTAGTCCTGGAACAGGAAAAACTACTGTAGCTATGAAGATGGCAGATATTCTATATAGATTAGGTTATATTAGAAAAGGTCATCTACTTACAGTCACACGAGATGATTTAGTAGGTCAATACATTGGACATACTGCACCAAAAACAAAAGAGGTACTTAAGCAAGCTATGGGAGGAGTTCTTTTTATTGACGAAGCATACTATTTATATAAACCAGATAACGAAAGAGATTATGGAGCAGAGGCAATAGAAATTTTATTACAAGTTATGGAAAATCAAAGAGATGATTTGGTTGTTATTTTTGCGGGATATAAAGATAAAATGGATAAATTTTACGAATCTAATCCAGGTTTATCTTCAAGGGTCACAAATCATGTTGATTTTCCAGACTATACTGCGGAAGAACTTTTACAAATAGCTAAGTTAATGTTAGAAGAGCAGCAATATAAGTTTGCTTCAGATGCAGATCCAGTATTATTAGATTATGCAGAAAGACGTATGCAACAACCACACTTTGCTAATGCAAGAAGCATCAGAAATGCCATTGATAGGGCAAGAATGAGGCAAGCCAATCGGATTTTTGCCAGTGGAGATAAAGTTTTAACTAAGATTGATTTAACAACCATACAAGCAGAAGATATATTGAAAAGTAGGCTATTTACACAGGATAATTAAAATAGGTATTAATTATTATTGACAAAAAGTAGTTAATTTAGATACATTATTTTTATGTAACTAATATCAAGCATAGTTTTGCAACATTTTAAGGCGGTATAGCTAAGTGGTAAGGCAGAGGATTGCAAATTCTTTATCCCCAGTTCGAATCTGGGTACCGCCTAATAATTAATAATTAGTGTTAATAATAATCATCATAATTATTCAATTAAATTATATTAATTCTTAATTATGATATAGATTTGATATACATTGCATTAGTAGAATCATTTTTGGGGATGTGGTGGAATGGTAGACACAACAGACTTAAAATCTGTTGATCTTATAGTGATCGTGAGGGTTCAAGTCCCTCCATCCCCAATTAATATCAATTATTAATATATTAAGATATTATTCTCATTTAATATAAGTACTAAACACAAAATAAAATAAATTATTAAAAAATCAATTATAGTAATTAGATACTTCTCTATATTTTCTTATTTTCTGGCAGTTTTTTTAATGTATTATATGAAATTCAATGTGATTACATATATTTGCAATTAGTAATGAATTAATCAATGTCAAAACTTTTTTCTTAGTAAAAACTAATGATACAATCTTTGATAAAATATTTCTATAATTGCTTTATGAATAACAAGTTTTTATTTATTAACTTAATTTTAGATACTGATGAATGCCATTTATTTAATAATTATCTAATCAGTTAGCGTTAGCACTACAAAACATATTTGTAATGTAAGCTTATTGATTTTTTATATAATTAATTCATGACGGCAATATCATATATATCTTTTTTAGTATGTAATTTAATTAAATGTAACTATTTTATGAGTTATTAATATGTAATAATTGCTATCTATTATCTATATTTCTTATTCTTATTTTTGTGTTTTATTTAAAGTTATTTACATATACTGAAAAAAATTAAGATAATATAATAAGTGTAAAAGTAAAGAAAAATTAACTTAAAGTCATTTAAAATATAATTTCTTATTATACAACTATGATTGATAAACTAAATTTTTTACATTTAACCAAAACTATACCTGTGTTTGACCAACAATGCTTATTTTCCTAGAAACATTATATTATAATTATCAAAGCTATATATTAGTTATATCTTATTCTTATACTCTCTTTTCTTTGCTATAGTAGATTTTCTTTTATCATTGATCTTATAGAATTTTAAAATACATATTACTCACCTTATAAAAGTTGATCTACTGTTATTTTGTTTTATATTTTAGATTCCCTGTTAAAATATAGGTTTCTAATGATGTTAAGTTTTTCAAAGAGTATTTTGTCTTTACTAATAATACTATATAGATGTCTGCTTAATCAGGCATATCTAATTTATTATTATTGTGGACATAGAAGAATTTTTGCAGCTAAAAGATATGCAAGATAAAATAAATAAAAAAAAAGAAGAGGAACTCAATCTAATACCAATGTTTTTCTAATACAATATAAACAATGACAGATCTTACTATAAATAACATAAATAAAGCTGAACTATATAATATTCCCAAAACTATTAAATATATATAAAGATAAAAGAAATACTGCTAGAAAAGAATTTACAATACAATTTAATCAATAGAATATTTAATGATATACAAAATAGTTTAAAAAACCTGTTGCATAAGATGCTACAGTAAATTATAGCTTATAAACAGATCAAAATATATAAAAAAATAATAAAAAAAAATTAGATATTATATTTAACATTTGGTATGTGCAAAGACTTTTTACATAATAATAACGAGAATTAAGATATATCTGACACTATAAGTAATATTAATAAAAGTAAAGATTATAATAAAATGTGACAATGATGGAATAAGTGAATAAGATACAATTAGTTACATAAAATAAGGCCAATTTCACAATTTAAGTTTTCGCTCTTTTAGTAAAATAGAAAGAACTGAGAAAAATAGATGGTACATTCTGTTTTAAAGGAGTATTAAAGCCAGAACAAGCAATAAAAAATATATGGAGAGAGAATTAAACTACTTAAGTATAACAGTAGCACTTTCAAGTTTGGCTGAACAATATTTCTCAATTAGAGTAAAAATTTTGTATTACAGATTTCAGCTTTATAAACAAGTTTATTAGCTACCCTTATATGATTTTTTGTTATTTTTGTTATATAATATATAAAAATATCAATTAATTAATCAAAAAGCATAATACCTACAATTAATTCTATATAATTATCCAAGAAAAGTTAATTCTCTTTTATCTACTATCTACTAAAATTATTTCTGAGTACATTATTTAACTAATAAAGAGCTTACTAAATAATGTATTATGCACCTTATTTTATATATGTAAATAGAATTACAATACTTTTATTAGAATCTTGTAATAAGTTTACTCTCATATAACTCTAAAATTACCCAGTAAAAAGTTGTTATTATTTATAGCAATATATTTAACTTTAAACTACTAATATCTTCTAATTAATTATTAAATGTCATTTAATTTATTTATGCTGATAGTACTATAGATAACAAATATATTATTCTTTATTAATTTTATCATACAAGGATTAAGAATATAATAGATTATTATTAAACTATTAGATATTATTAACATAAATTATGTTCATACTTTGTATAGTAAAAGTTAAAAGTAAAATATAAAACATACTTATTACCAAAATATAACATAAATTATAATGAAAGAATAAATTTATATATTAGCTGAATAAATATTATGTGTATATGTATTAATTGTCGTCATATGTATAATTGCCATACTTACCAATTTATAGCTGTACAACATGGTCACCATTATCATTATAAAAAGAAAATAATTATAAATACTTTTACTCCAATTTACACTATTATTAAAATTAATATAATTAGAAAATCTAATAAAATATCCCTAGACTGGGACTTAATAGAATGCTTATCATTCATTGAAACACCTGGCAATTGGTTGGTTAGAATCGAGACTTAGTTAAAAAAGTAACTAATTATATAAATAATTTTCATGGTAATCAACACTTTTTTTCAACAACTCAGTATTAACTTTGGAGTCTCTAATAAGAGTAATTTTTCCTGTACGAGCAATTTCAAGAATTTCATAATTACCGAGTAATTGCTGAAACGCAAATATTTTCCCAGCGTCACCTGTAACTTCTAGAATTAATGATATAGAAGATATATCGACAACTCTTGCTCGAAAAATATTTGCTATTTCTAGAATTTCAGATTTATTCTTCTGAACAGTGCTAATTTTAATTAACATTAATTCCCGTTCAACACATGGTATGTTTGTTACATTTTGTACATGCAAAATGTTTATTAATTTGTGTAACTGTTTAATTAATTGCTCTATCGTACGATTATCACCTCTAACACTCATAGTAATTCTAGATATTCCAATTTTTTCTGCAGGACCAACTGCTAAACTATCAATATTAAAACCTCTTCTAGCAAATAAACCAGAAATTCTTGATAAAACGCCAAATTCGTCTTGAACAAGGACAGATAATGTATGTTGCATAATTTAATTTAATATTACTAGACATCAATAACCATTGATAATAAAATGAATATACATTTAATGTTATAATAATTTATATGTATTTACCATTATTTTTAGAAAAAATTAAAATAACAGGTAATATTTAGCATATAATTAAATCAATAAATAATTGAAAAATAAATATAGCGAACAATCTATCATAAATGAGAAAATAATGTATCCTAAAGTGCGACTGATAGATGTTTCAGGCAAACAGATAGGCATATATAGTTCAAATGAGGCATTAAATATTGCTTTAGAAAAAGGGTTAGACTTAGTTGTTATAAGTGACAAATCAGATCCACCTGTATGCAAAATTATAGATTATGGCAAGTATAAATTTACACAAGAAAAAAAAGCAAAAGAAGCCAAAAAAAAACAAAGTCATGCTACACTCAAAGAAGTAAAAATGCGATATAAAATTGAAGATCATGATTATAGAGTAAGATTAAATCAAGCTTTGCGTTTTTTGCAGACAGGCGATAAAGTTAAAATCACAGTAGTATTTAGAGGGAGGGAAATTCAGCATATAAATTTAGCTATCGAGTTATTAAAGAAAATAGGTGAAGATTTAAGCCATATCTCACAGGTACAACAAACACCTACTAAAGATGGTAAAAATATGGTAATGATTTTATCTCCACAAAAGAAATAAATGAACAATTAATATAATAATAGACGCTTAACTTCAATATATTATTTCACTAAATAAAATAAAGCAATACATATTATGATCAATTATTAAAAAACTAATGTAATTATACAAGGACTAAAAATATGTCTCGTTATAGAGGACCAAGATTAAGGATTTCTAGAAGATTAGGAGATTTACCTGGATTGACAAGAAAAAAATCTAATAAAGTTTCATACGCTGGAGAGCATGGTCAGCAATCACGTAAATCTTCAGAATATGCTTTAAGGCTAGAAGAGAAACAAAAGCTAAGATTTAACTATGGGTTAGGTGAAAAACAATTATTAAAAAATATCAAGACTGCTAAAAAAGTTCAGGGATCAACAGGAATTATATTACTGCAAATTTTAGAAATGAGACTAGATAATACGATTTTTCGATTAGGATTAGCGCCTACTATACCTGCATCTAGACAATTAGTTAATCATGGACATATTTTAGTAAATAATCAAAGAGTCTCTATATGTAGCTATCAATGTAAACCAGGAGATATTATAACTATTCAAAATAAAGAATCTTCTATAAAATTAATAAATAAGTATTTAGCATCTCCAGGTTTAGCTAATATACCTAATCACTTAGAATTACAAAAAGATACATTAACTGCTAAGGTTAATGGTATTGTAGAAAGAAATTGGGTAGCACTACAATTAAATGAATTACTAGTTGTTGAATATTATTCTAGAAAGTAAAGCTACAAAAACCATTATTAAAATAATAAAGTTTCAACTAATAATTTACCAATTAATAGGCTGTCTACTTGTTAAAGACCAAAATATCCTAAAAAACAGAGTCTTAATGTAGAAGCCTTTATTAACAGCAAATTGCCTTAAGTTCGTAAATTCTTTTGCATTGAATAATGAGTTTTTTCTAATAAATTTATATGTTTCCATAGAAGGTAAGAAAATAATACTTTCCTTATTCTGTTGATAATCGGGTGTTTGTAGAAATGTTTCTAAATTTGAAATATATACTTTAGGTTGAACTGGTAATTTGTAATCATTATGTTCTTGTCTAAATTTTCTCCATGCAGTTAACATTGTATTATAATTCAAAAAAATTGGACGATAGTTTACAGAAACTTTGTTACGAATGAACCAATAATTATAATTTAGTTCAACGACTTTATTAGATATTTTATTTTTTGTAATTATAGGTTTTATTACATATATTGGTTGACCCTGAAAATAATTACGACCATACTTTTGATGGATATCAAAAGATACATTTCTATATCTACGATATTTACAAATTAAATCACTAATTTCTTTCAAGTCAGGCACAAGACGAAATTCAATACTTTTAGAAGATGAATCTAGTAATTTATAGTATAAATTTATATTAGAAGCTACAAATTTTAATTGTTCAATTCGTGTAGAGTTAGTTAATTGATTATGCCTAATATATTCCTGATATTCTAAAGCATCTTCTGGATTAACAAATAATAAACCAGTATATATTACCTTATCACTTCTAATGTACTGCATAATTATGTGATTAAGACTTGATACAATATTATGCCTAGAAAGTTGCTCTGATGATTCTGAAAGAATTATTTGACCTTTATTATTAATTAAAAAAAATATTGGCAATATATTATTAGTTATATTTTTGTATATAAAGTTAGTATTACTAGACAAGCGCATAAAATAAGACTTAAAATTTAATAATGTAAAGTCAAATAACTTAAACCATGTATATTTTAGATATACATGATTATTATTACTATTAGTTAATAGTAATGATTGTTTATCATTTAAATCATGCATTGACACACTTATTTTTCCGTTTAATAAATCTTTACCAAATTTCAACAAAAAACTCTTATAATCATTACCTTGATAAATTGATAATCCGCTAGACTTTAACTTGCTAAAATAATTATCGAATGAAGACTCAGTTTTTGAGATGAAAATAGTCTCCTGCCAATAATGATTAATTAACTTTTGCCAAAAGTTACGCTTAATTAATAAATTATTTTGTTTAACAGAAGCTAAATGCTCCTTTAAACTTCTAGAATCTGAAATTAAAATAGATGGTGACTTCTCATACTTTAGGCTAATTATACTTCGATCAACAAAAGGGTGGTTAGTTAAATTAACACTCAAAGTATTATCGTTCTTAAAATATTCCTGTCTCATTGCAGGAAATAGAATCAAATTGGATAAAATCATCAAATTTAATTATACAATAAAAATAATATATACAAGCATATATAATAATTAAAGATATTACAAGAATCAAATAAATTATACAAATATTGCAATGATTACTATTTCATTGATCAGTTGTTGATTATATGCATATACTTACCAATAAATTAATTGGAACTGGCGGGATTTGAACCCACGTCCACGTCTAATATTATACCATAGCTGTTCATAAACAGGGATAGTTTGGTTTATTAAAATGAAATTAATATAACTTATCTCATTATATATCTAATATTAATAGATAAAAATAAATATAAATAATAAGAGCATTCCCTTAAATATGTCAAAGAATATAGAAAAAATATAATTTTAACATTCACAAAATCTATGCTAAAGCTTTATTTCGAGAAAAAACTATAATATTGTGTTTTGCAATTAAATAAAAAATGCTATAAAACAATTTCACAAAAATTGTATTAAATTACCAACTAACCCATACTAAAGTAAGTTAATAGACATGTAGAAACCAGATCAGTCCCTTAGTTTAAAATTTACAAGATTATATTAAATCTTGATTATAGCATCATTAAATGTATAAATCAAATGTTAATGTTAATCATTATAGGCAAGGAAGGAATTGAACCTTCGACCACCAAATTCGGAATTTGGTACTCTATCCACTGAGTTACATGCCTAAAAACAGCAATCATTAATTATGACTCTGATTTGAATATACCATAGAAATGTTGAGAAGAATTATAAACATTAAAAAAATTTTACTGATATTAATTTATTAATTATTCTTGAACATATTGTTGAGATAACTTAATTGAAATATAGGCTCTGAAAATTTCCTTACCAAGATATAATTTATGTTTCGTAGATAAGACATTAAGATCATTATATACAGATAAAATATCAAATAAGATATTTATTTTTTCGACATCAACCACAAAACAAATAGGATATTGTATATTCAATAAGCTATTTTTTTTAAAATAATGAAGCTCGATTACTCTATCTTCAAAAATACGAATAACAACATAACTATTATACATGGGGAATGCAAAAAAAAATAAAATTTTATTATATTATATGTTAAATATATATTGGAGGATATGTAAATGCAAGACGCTATAACAAAAATCGTAAATAAGTACGATACTACAGGAAAATACTTGGATAATCAAGCATTAAACGAAATAAATACATATTTTATGACTGCAATTCAAAGATTAAAAGTTCTCGAAATTATTTCAAGTAAAGCATCAAAGATTGTTAAAGAAACAGCAACTATATTGTATGACGAACAACCCGAATTACTAAGACCAGGCGGTGATTCTTATACTACTAGAAGATACGCAACTTGTTTAAGAGACATTGATTACTATTTAAGATATGCTAGTTATTCTTTAATGGCAGGCAGTATAGATATTTTAAACGAAAGATTATTAGATGGCTTAAAAGAAACATATATTTCATTAAATGTATCTATTGGTCCAACTATTAGAAGTATACAAATACTTAAAGAAATTATAATTAATGAAATTAGTAAAGAAAATTTTACGAAACAACAGTTACAAATAATTACGCAACCTTTTGACTATATTAGTATAAGTTTAAGTGAACAAAATTTATAAAATAAGTTTAGTGTAAATGTTGAAACAGGAAAAGAATATGAATTATTATTATTTATAAATTTATAATAATATAACAAAAGATTTATAAAAACATTGAATAATTCCTTAAATTTAATTAAAATCATCAAAAAAATGAATTATAGGTTTATGTTTTTCAACATAAACATACTAAGCTTAATGCTTGGTTTTTTTTTTGCTAATATTTTGTCAACAATGCCAGCACAAACAGGTGACTGGAATATAATAAGTGGAGCAATTATTATAACTATAAATGAGATGGCTAGTAAATGCATTTATAAAGCTCAAAGTAAAACAAGGCAAAGCCATTTTATAATAAATTTTATCAATAATATAAAAATTGGTATTATATATGGATTATTTGTGGATGCTTTTAAACTAGGTAGTTAAACTAAAAAACTAGTTATTAAACTATAAAATTATCTACAAGGAAAATATCAGAAAATTTAAATTCAAACTAAAAATTTAAATATATAAATATAAATGTAGTCAAATTGAAACAATCTGATATAATTATTATAAATTTCCTAATTAAAATCTAATAACTAAACAAAAGAAATATCATTTAACATACCAAAAAATAAGGCAGGGTCACCAGCTTTTGGCTTTTGTTCTTGCGGTCTAAAACGACGAACAGGTCCTGACCAGGATAATTGGGGCATAGATTGCTTAGATAGAAAATTATAGTCTAAGCGAGGAGTTTTTAAATTAAAAGGTATTTCACCTTTGCTCCTTTGACAAATTATACGTCTTCTTTGATAAGGTACTATAGTATCACCAAAGTTTTCTATATATTCATCACTATTAAGCAAAATATTGATAAAACACTCCAACCCTTTTGAGCCAAGTATTACTGAAAAAGCTAACTTTTCTCTTTCATTATAAATATCTCTTCCTAAAACACGCTGTAAACACATTTCTACAAAACGATAATTATTATTCATATCATAGTTCAAATAACGAAATTGAGAAGACATTAGTAAACCTTTAATAAAGTCTTTTACCTTAATTTGATTAAATCTTAATTGAGATTCAAGAAAAGGTTGACGAGTACTGGAAAGAATTTGATGCTCACTAAAAATTTGACGGTAAGCAGCCCAAATAATTTCATCCATCTCGAAAGATGAAGGCAAACTATCTGTTGTATATATTTTAGGCTGTTCTTCTCCTGGTAAATACTCAAAACTATTAACTCGGTGATTATGAGTAGATAATGAATAATTTAAAATGGGAATAGACATAACTTATCTCCTAGACTAATTGTAAACTTACATAAGATGTTACTATATTATAGTAATATATCAAATAATTAAACAAAAATATTTAATTGACAAATAAAAAAGTAATCTAATTTCAACTAAAACATATTAACTTAAGTATATTTACACAAGACATTTTAAATAAAATATAAATCAAATACATCAAAAATTAAATTGGCATACGATAAGTAAAAATTGCACTATTAAAATCATTTAAAAAAATAAAAAAATGAAAAACTCAAATAAACTAACTCTTGAGCAAGAATTTAAGCTAGCAGCATACGAAAATAAGATAAATGATCTTCAACGCAAGAATATAAATAAATATTTAATGATAATACTGAAGAAAATGATGATAAAAGATAATATTATTAAATACTGCATTAAAAACTCAATAAATTAATCAATTAATATTAATTAATATTAATTTGTTATATATTCTATAAGTAAATATTTTATATTATATTACGACACCAATACATCAGCTTACAAAATAAACAGCTGAAACATACTTATTCTTATTATTAAAAAACAGAAATAAATAGAATAAAGTGTAGTGTATAATAAAAAAATATTAAGGAGAGCTCAATGCTTGACGCGTTTTCTAGAGTTGTAGTTAATTCAGATTCAAAAGCTGCTTATGTAAGCGGCAGTGACTTACAAGCACTTAAAAAATTCATAGACGATGGTAACAAACGCCTAGATGCTGTAAACTATATTGTTTCTAACTCTAGTTGTATCGTTTCTGACGCTATATCTGGTATGATTTGTGAAAATCCAGGTCTAATCACTCCAGGTGGAAACTGCTATACTAATCGACGCATGGCAGCTTGTCTAAGAGATGGAGAAATTATTTTAAGATACGTATCATATGCACTTCTTGCTGGTGACTCTTCTGTTTTAGAAGATCGTTGTTTAAATGGTTTAAAAGAAACTTACATTGCTCTTGGAGTACCAACTAACTCTACAGTTAGAGCTGTAAGTATCATGAAAGCTGCTGCCGTTGCTTTTATCAGTAATACAGCATCTAAAAGAAAAGTATCAGTTACTGAAGGAGATTGCTCTGCACTATCATCAGAAGTTGCTTCTTACTGTGATAGAGTTAGTGCTGCAATTAGCTAAGCTAAATTTCTAAATCACAAAAACATTTTTTTTGCAATATACATAAACTCAGGAGATTAATAAATGAAATCAGTTATCACTACTACAATCAGCGCTGCTGACGCTGCAGGCCGCTTCCCTTCTAGTTCTGACCTTCAGTCAGTACAAGGAAATATTCAAAGAGCTGCGGCAAGATTAGACGCTGCTGAAAAATTAGGCGGTAATCATGAAGCAGTTGTAAAAGAAGCTGGAGATGCTTGCTTTGCAAAATATGGCTACTTAAAAAACCCTGGAGAAGCTGGTGATAGTCAAGAAAAGATTAATAAGTGCTATAGAGATCTTGACCACTATATGCGTTTAATCAACTACTCTCTTGTAGTTGGAGGTACAGGTCCTCTTGATGAATGGGGTATTGCTGGAGCTCGTGAAGTATATAGAATTTTAAATTTACCTGCAGCAGCTTATGTAGCAGCTATTGCATTTACAAGAGATAGATTATGCACGCCTAGAGATATGAGTCCACAAGCAGGCGTTGAATTCTCAGCTGCACTAGATTACTTAATTAATTCTCTATGCTAAATTAGTGAGATTAACTAAAAATAAATATAACTAGCAAAAGAACAAAAAATGTAATTTTGTTCTTTTGCTTATAATTTATAAGACCTAATTAAAAATTACTCACATTCTATTTTCACTTTTTTCTTTAAAAAAACTTAACTAAAATTCTAATTCTAAATAATAAATATTAATTAAAAATAAAGTGAACTATGGCTAGATTCATCATTTTATCAACAATTATTTATTAAATTAAACAATATATAGCACAAACATATTTTTTAATTTTTATAAAGCTCTTAATATAAACATTAAAATTATCTATATCTATAATAATTTGTAATCTGAAACCTGAATATATTTTTGCTAGTAGCACTTGCAATTCCGAATATTTTTAATTAATTATTAAATCAACTTAAAAATAATTTATGAATATTGGCCTATAATACATAAAATTGAGTTTTCTTCAAAATTTATTGTAGAATACTTAATAAAAGTATAAAAGTATAACAAAAATCAATCAAAATAACTTAACCTTGTTGGAAAAATAATATTAAAATTAAAATAAAAGAATAACAAAAGTTAATTGAAAATTAAAAAAATAAAAAATACTCATATAATTATAATTATAAAATGATAGATAAATAATACTATCAATAGAATTAAGATGATAGTAAAGAAAGTAGAATTACTTAATCTTTTTATTTTTATTCTATATCAAAGGAAAAATATTGAAAAAAGAAAAAAACTAGTAAACTTATTAATTTATCATACAATTTAGTTTATACTATGACAATATGTATTCATATATAATATACTTCATGAACATAAATAAAAACTCCATTCAACAAATTACTATAGAAATTATATGAACCATAGTTTATTTGAAAATTATTTAGTCAACACTACATTTATGCTATTACTAGTGCAATTAATTACATGCTGGTCTAATCTACTAATTAATAATTCTGCTAATCTATACAAAGTATCTCATATTTTTACTATCATTATTAACTTAATAATATTTACAATATTAAGTACCAGATGGGCATTTAATCAATACTTTCCACTAAGCAATTTATATGAATCTTTAATATTTCTAACATGGTCACTAACATTCATACAAATATTACTTCAAAGTAAAAAATACTATCCCCAGAAACTTATTGGCGCAATAGTAACGCCTATGTCTTTATTTACGATAGCGTTTGCTAGCTTATGTTTACCACATGACATGAAAAGTGCATCACCACTAGTCCCAGCTCTTAGATCTAATTGGCTTGTAATGCATGTAACTGTAATGATGGTTAGTTATGCTACTTTAATAATAGGATCTCTACTATCAATTTTATTTTTAATTATTTCATATGGTAAACATATTGATATACAAGGTAATTCTTATAACCATAAGAACAAGATTTTAATGAAATATGTAAATAATGAACTAAATCATAGCCAAATAAAAGATCAGCCTAATAAATATAAGTACCAAATAAGCTTATTACAAGGAATAGATAACTTAAGTTATCGAGTTATTGGAACAGGTTTTCCTTTACTGACTATAGGAATTATTTCCGGAGCAGTTTGGGCAAATGAAGCTTGGGGAACGTATTGGAGCTGGGACCCTAAAGAAACATGGGCATTAATAACATGGATAATCTTTGCAATATATTTACATTCACGATTAAATCATAAAACACAACAAGGAAAAAAACCAGCAATAATAGCATCAGCAGGCTTTATTATTATTTGGATCTGCTATCTAGGAGTAAACTTTTTAGGTAAGGGATTACACAATTATGGATGGATAATATCCTAAAAACTATAAAAGTTTTAATACATAAAATAACAGCTTAATATATCTTATATAAAATATGAAGTTAGATAGATTAGGCTATAATTAATCATATATTAACTTAATGTAAGCTCAGTATAGGAACAAAAATGAAAGTAAACAGCTATGGTATTTTCGAGATTATATCAGATAATGTATTATGGTCAGCGAAAATTAGCCTAATTATGATTATATGTAATTTAATATGTATAGGAATTGGTAGATATGCAATCAAAATAAGAGGCCTAGGACCATCTATTCCTTTATTAGGATTAGAAGGACTAGGTTTACCAGAATTACTTGCAACTACAAGCCTAGGACATGTTATGGGAGCAGGCACAATTCTAGGCCTAAGAAGTATTGGGTTAATTTAATAGATTATAATAATCTTAAATTTTATATGCAATGAAAAGTTAAAAGTTTGACAACTCATAAAATGCACCAATTTTACGAAATTTATTATACCTTAATTTTTTCCTTTGTTGACCAGATAAAGCTGACAACTCTTTTAAATCTATAACTAATTGACTCCTCAATATAGAAGCAGCTTTATCGGGATCTGCTTGGGAGCCCCCTAAAGGTTCTGGCACAATATTATCTATTATGCCGAGAACTTTTAAATCAGAGGATGTTATACGTAAAGATTCTGCAGCAATCAATGACTTAGTACTGTCTTTCCAAAGAATTGCAGCACATGCTTCAGGAGTAGCTACAGTATAAACAGAATACTCAAGCATTAAAATTTTATCACCTATACCTATTCCTAAAGCTCCACCAGAACCGCCTTCGCCAATAATAGTACATATAATAGGCACTTCGAAAGAAAACATTTCTTTTAAATTTACAGCAATTGCTTCACCTTGGCCCAACTTTTCTGCTTCTATACCAGCCCAAGCACCTGGAGTATCAATAAACGTTAGTATAGGAAACTGAAACCTATCAGCATGTTTCATGAGTCTTAAAGCTTTACGATAACCACCTGGAGAAGCCATGCCAAAATTACGTAAAACATTATCTTTAGTATCTTTACCCCTTTGATGACCAATAAAGATAACTGTTGTACTATTTAAACGACCTATACCACCAACTATTGCTGGATCATCTGTACCACCTCTATCGCCATGTAATTCAATCCAATTATCCATTATAGATGAAATATAATCTAATGTTGTAGGTCTATCTGCTTGCCTAACTAAATGCAATCTTTGCAAAGGAGTTAAAGATCTAAAAATATCCTTTTTCAATTGTAGTATATAAGCTTTCAAATTCTCAATTTCTTGTTGTATAATACTAGAAGAGTAGCTAGAAGAAATAAAAATCTTATCCAATTGTCTTAACTGATACTCAAATTCAAGAACTGGTTTTAAAAAATTTAGTGATAAAGATTTTCTGGAAACCATAATATATAATATAATAAACTAATAATTGTAAGTATAAATGTAGCTGTAAATTTTAATAAATATACTTAAGTAAAGCTAATGGAATTGATTCATTCAATATATAAAATAAATTTGATGACTGATATACTAAAAATAGAATCTCATCCGAAATATCAATAGTATTTTGTAAAAATAAATAAAATAAATTAAAAAAGCGAGGATCATCAAATCGCTGAGAAATTCGTGTTGTTGCTCTAATTAAATCATCATAATTTAAACCTTTATAACCTTTCAAGTAAAAGTTAGAACAAATGAATGCAGAATTTAAACAGTCTTTAGAGAATACATCAATTGGCCGAATAAATCTAGACACATTTTCATTGAAAGGATTAATATCAATTATAATATCATTAAATAGACCAACTTGATTAGCTTCTATTAAAGAATACTTTGGAATTAAAACTTGTGTAGAATTAATATGAATTAGCAAGACAACTTTGCTAAGCTGAATGTCAAGACTACTGACATAACCAATTTTAACCCCTTTTAAATTCACATTAGAGCCTTGCTTAAGACCATAAGAATGATTAAATTCAATAAATAAGTTGTATCCTTGATTTTTTTTCCAACTGAATATAGAAAAGATAAAGATAATAGCAAATAAAAATAAAAGCATTAAACTAATAAATTTATTTACATTTCTACTAATATTACTATAAAGTAATTTATAAGTATTAAACATATAAAAATAAATTAATATATTAAAGACAAGCTAAGAATTTATTAACTAATTCATATTCATTTATTTACAGATATACAAGAAGACATATAATTACTAAATTTTTTATAACTCTCCATATCGTTAATTAAATAGCGTTGACAATTAATTAATTTTAATGATTGACGTACTTCATCAATATAAGAAGACATTTCCTGAATGCAACTCTTTTGACTAATTTTTGAGCCAATACCTATACCAGAAGAGCCATAAAAATTTGCCATAGAACTAGATAAACAATTCATTTTAGAAGAAGTAATAATAGGTATATTCACATAATTAGATAAAATATATGCAGATGATAAAGGTAAACAAGATAAGTTCAAGGAACTAAAAATATAATCATTTAAATTTAAATTGCTATCAGGTACAAATGTACTATAATTTTTGTTAAAAGTAGGAATACCTTCAGTTTGTATTATATTGACACCAACAGCTTCTAATTCCCGTGCCAATTTTATTTGGTCTTGCAAATGTAAATAATACGGTATAGTTACACAAATATCAATATTACCAATTAAGGAAATTGTTTCCTTAGCCAATTCTAAAACATTTGATAAACTTAAATAAATTTTTTGCTTATAAAAACTATCAAAGTTACCTAATTCAACTAAATCTGCGCCTACAACAACACAATTATATAAATCAATTGGACTAATAGATGATGCGCAAATAGGCAAAGATGAAATTGACTTCAATTTCTTTATAATATATGTATTAGCTATAGTATCTATATAAGTTGCATTTGACAATTCTGCAGCTTTCACAATTTTCAAAATGTTATGCATATTAGAATTATCTAAACCAGCAATAACTTTAATTACTTGTCTTGAATTAAAAAGTGTATTTAATTTACTATTAAACAAACGCATAATTCATAATTAAGAATAAATTACAATATTGTATAATTAAAGAATAACATATAAACATAAAAAGGTAAATGAACTGTATATTAAATTAGAAAAACGCCCATAACTTCAACTAATTAAAAGTCCAGACTAGTAATTAAATTAATATTGCTCATTTATTAAAACAAAAAGTCACACCATATTTATTTATATGTTATATTTATAGTACAAAAAGATAATAAGAACCAACGTAATAATTATTATTTATAATATAATTATAACAATATTTAATAAGTTAGACCCATACTACGAGTAGTTTCAGAACCCAGATATACACGAATACTTAAAAAATCAGTAGGACATGCTGTTTCACATCTTTTACAACCAATACAATCTTCGGTTCTAGGAGCAGAAGCTATTTGTCCTGCTTTACAACCGTCCCAAGGGACCATTTCTAAAACATCGCATGGACAAGCACGTACACATTGAGTACAACCGATACAAGTATCATAAACTTTCACATTGTGTGCCATATGGTTATAACTATTCCTTAATAATAAAAATTAAAAGTAGGTATGATAAAAAGTGATTATAATACAAAATATAAAATTATAATAATATATTAAGAAAATGTTGCGAAAATCAATCTAGATTAAATAATAAAACAAAAAATTTAATTCTAATTAACAATACTAGAATAAGACGAATATTCAATATTTGTTAAGGATGTATTCTGCTCTGAAGGTGGAACAATTTGCCAGAAATTTGATAAATATTGTTTCCAGTTATCCAGTATTTTTTTAGCCTTAATACTGCTAGTTTTAATTTGATAAAGCTCAATTATCTCTAATAACTGCTCTTCAGCTTCTCTAGTAATAATACGTTGCACTTTAACTATTTCAAGGTTAACTTTAGACATAAAATTATGACTTTCATCGAAGAAATAAGCTAAACCACCTGTCATGCCAGCACCAATATTTCTACCAGCTAAACCCAATACAATAACTAAACCACCTGTCATGTACTCACAAGCGTGATCCCCAACACCTTCTATAACAGCTTTAGCAGATGAATTTCGTACGGCAAATCTTTCACCTGCTTGACCATGAACAAATAAATAACCTCCAGTAGCACCATATAAACAAGTATTACCAATAATAACATGCTCAGAGGCTGTCTGAATATTTTGAGGTGGAGGAGAAATTATTATTTCTCCTCCATTCATGCCTTTACCAACATAGTCATTAGCTTCACCCACCAAATTTAAGTGCATACCATCACAAATAAAAGAACCAAAGCTTTGTCCTGCAATACCTGAAAAATTAATTTGCAAATTACCATTAAAATTACTTTGACCATATTTTTTTGCAATTATACCAGAAATCCTAGCTCCTACACAACGATCTGTATTAGAAATAATCACTTGTTGAGTTAAATTTAACTGAAGTTCAATAGCATCCATAAATAAAGTATCCCTTAACAATTTATCATCTAAAACTTGACCATTATCATGAACATAGTTATGAAACTCACTAACATGACCATTGATACGTGAATTTAATAATATATTTAGATCTAAATTATCTGTTTTAGTTAAACCACTAGAATCAAAAGATAATAAATCATTTCTACCTACTATATCTTTTAAGCTCTTATAACCCAGTTCAGCAAGAATTTCTCTTACTTCTTGAGCAATGAATATGAAAAAATTCACAAGATCAGCAGGAATTCCTGGATAACGATTACGTAAATCCTGTCTTTGAGTAGCAACGCCAACTGGACAGTTATTAGTATGACAAATACGTGCCATAACACAACCAGTCGCAATCATAGCGATAGTACCAAAACCATACTCTTCTGCTCCCATTAACGCAGCAAGAACAACATCTTTACCAGTTCTTAAGCCACCATCAACTCTTAAAATAACCCTATCTCTTAATTTGTTTTCAGATAGTGTTTGGTGAACTTCTGTGAGACCTAATTCCCAAGGAACACCCGCATGTTTGATAGAGCTTAAAGGAGAAGCACCAGTTCCACCATCATGACCAGAAATCTGTATAATATCTGCATTACCTTTTGCTACGCCAGCAGCTATAGTACCAATTCCAACTGATGCAACTAATTTTACAGATACTTTTGCATTTGGATTAATTTGATGTAAATCGAATATTAACTGAGCAAGATCTTCAATAGAATAAATATCATGATGAGGAGGTGGAGAAATTAAAGTAACACCAGGTTTACAATTACGTAAAGTTGCAATATAAGGACTTACTTTCTTACCAGGAAGCTGTCCTCCTTCACCAGGTTTCGCACCTTGTGCTATTTTAATCTCTAACTGCTGAGCATTAATAAGATATTCTGGTGTAACACCAAAACGACCAGAAGCTATTTGCTTAATAGCAGAACTAGCAATATCATTAGATTTTAAGCCTTTTAAGTGAGAAAAATTTCTAGATATACCTGTAGAAGAAACATCACTAATTGATTTAAATCTAATAGGATCCTCACCACCTTCACCAGAATTAGATTTACCACCTATCCGATTCATTGCTATAGCTAAAGTTTCGTGAGTTTCACGAGATAAAGCACCTAATGACATGCCGCCTGTACAAAAACGTTCTAAAATTGACTCAATTGGTTCTACATCATCAATATTAATAGAATTTTTAGCAACACTGGAAGAGAAAATAAGTAAATCTCTCAAATTAGTTGGAGCCCTACGTTCTAATGAAAATTTATATTTATTATAAAGTAAGCGATCAGTATTACGAACAGCCTTATGTAAAGTTTTAGACATTTCCGGATTATTTACATGGTATTCTGCGCCAGGTCTATACTGAACATAACCTAAATTTATAAGCTTTTTAGGTAAATCTGATATAAATGCTAAGCTATACATATCCAAAGAATGTTTAAATAACTCTTGCGCATTCATGCCACCAAGCCTAGATGTTGTGTTAATAAAAGAAGTATCTACTATATCACTAGCTAAGCCTAAAATTTCAAAAATTTGAGCACCATGGTAACTAGAAATTAAACAAATTCCCATTTTAGACAAAATTTTAAGTAAGCCCTTTTCTATAGCACTACGATAATTATTTTGAGATTCCTGAATACTTATTTTGGGTAACTTACCATTTAACATTAACTTCTGAGTCTTAGAATTTTGCCACCATTGCCTAACAGTTAAAAGAGCTAAATAAGGACAAATAGCACTAGCACCATAACCAATAAGACAGGCGAAATGGTGAGTATTCCAACATTGAGCCGTTTCAACAATTAATGAAACTTTATGTCTAAGCTTCATTTTAATTAAGTAATGATGTACAGCACCAACTACTAATAAAGGTGGTATAAAAGTATAAGTCTTATCTAGCGATTCAACACGATCCGTTAAAATAATTATCTGGCTACCAATATTAATATTGAATACACACTCCTCACAAATTTTACTTATCTGACTATTAAAGTCTAACAAAGAATTATCTAGTTTAAAAAAAGTACTTATATAAGAGGACTTAAATACACTTTTAGAAATCAAAAACAGTTCATTTTCATTAATAATAGGTGAAATAAGTTGTATGGACTTTGCCATATTCTCATCAGGCTGCAAAAAATTTCCTTTGGGCCCTAAGTGTGTTACTAGAGACATTACTAAGCTTTCACGTAAAGGATCTATAGCAGGATTAGTAACCTGAGCAAAACGTTGTTTAAAATAATCATATAGAAGATGAGGTTTATTAGATAAAATTGCTAAAGGTATATCATCACCCATACAAAAAGTAGGTTCTTTTGCAGAACTAGCCATATGCTCTATTACTAGCTCAACATCTTCATTAGAATATCCAAAAGCAGTATGTAAGCGAGATATAGCTATTAGGTCTATAAATGTAGTCTCTAGGTAAGGTTGTGGTTGAACTTTTACTCGATATTTTTCCAACCACAATCTGTAAGGTAACTGCTTAGATACTTTTTGCTTAATTGTTAAGTTATCTAAAATCTTTTTATTAGATAAATCAACAGACAACATTTGACCAGGACCTAAGCGTCCTTTTTGCTGAATAGCCGATGACTCTATATCTAATATACCTGTTTCAGAAGAAAGCACAACAAGATTATTATCAGTAATAATATACCTAGCTGGACGTAGACCATTCCTATCTAAAGTTGCTCCAACCTTCTCACCATCAGTAAAAACAACTAAAGCTGGACCATCCCAAGGCTCTTGTAAATTACTATAATACTCATAGAAATCAATTATTTCAGGGAAAGTATCCAATGAAGGTTGATTATTATAAGCTTCTGGAACCAAAATCATCAGAGCTTCTTCAGGACTTTTACCAGACTGAACTAAAAGTTCAAGAATAGCATCTAAGTTAGCTGAATCACTATTATTTAAGTCATTAATAGGTATTAAAAGATTAGAACTATCTTTCAAATATGATTGCTGAAATAAAGGCTCTCTAGATTTAGTCCAATTAAGATTTCCTAGCAGAGTATTAATCTCACCATTGTGTGCTATAAAACGCATAGGTTGTGCTAGAGGCCATTTAGGCATAGTGTTTGTACTAAATCTTCTATGATAGACCGCAAAACTACTCTGATACAAATTACTCTGAAGATCTAGATAATATTGTGATAAAGATTCAGAGCGTAACATTCCTTTATAAACTATAACTCTAGAGGAGAAAGAGCAAATATAAAAATCTTTATAAATTTCAGGATTCGTATTACTAAGAGTTTTCTCTATTTTTTTTCTAATAATATATAAAATCTTTTCTATTTTATTCTCTTCATATTTACTTGATTTAACAAAACATTGAATAACACTAGGTTCATTTGCTAGAGAATTAATACCTAAAGCACTAGAATTCACTGGAACCTTACGCCACTTAATAATATCAAAATCATATTGATGTAAAACCCATTCGAAAATACTTTTGATATAACTAACATGCTGTGGCAAGATGAATACCATAGCTACAGCATTGATTAAATTATTATCCACAATATCAATCTGCTCAAACTCAGATGCATTAAATAATTTCCAAGGAATCTGAGTAGTAATACCTGCACCATCACCAGACTCACGATCAGAACTACAACCACCTCTATGTTCCATACAATTTAAAGCTTGTAGTGCCTGTGCAATTACACTATAAGATGGTATATTATCAACTTGAGCAATAAAACCAACTCCACATGCGTCTCTCTCATCCACTACAGAAGAAAAACCTAAAAACTGCCTTATTCTATAAGTAAAATTTTTTGATGCTTGCATATATTATTTATAAATAATATTAATGTATATAATAAAAAAATAAAATATTAAATGATATATATTCTCCAGATTAACTAAGATGAAAATATCTATAATATAAACATAAAATTTAATAAAGAATTAAATTTTAATATTACTACTATAGTATTACACAAATTAGAAGAAAACATACATGATCTAATCATATATCTAATAGCTTTTAAAAACCAACTTAATAAAAAATTGAATAAAAGTAAAAGATTAAAGTAGATAATGAATATAAATAAATATAATGAGTATACAAAAATAGAACTACAGTACATTACATACAAAACTGAAGAACTGCTTGAATTAGCTAAAAACAGATATAAGATTACAATACAGGTAGCAAATAGAGCTAAGAGAAGAAAGTATGAAGATATAGACATAATTGACGATCCAATTAATAAACCAATTATAAAAGCAATTATCGAAATGGTAGATGAAATAACTGAACCAGAGATTTTAAAAGATTAGTAAGCTTAAAGCTAACAGAAGTAATTAAACGTAATATTTATTAACACAAAAAAAATTACCTAAATATAGTATTATAGATAAAGTAAAATTCGAATATAATATAAAAATCCAAACTTCGATTAAAAGGAGATAAAAATATGTTAGATGCATTTGCAAAAATTGTAGCACAAGCTGATGCAAGAGGAGAGTTTTTAAGTAATAAACAAATAGAAGCGCTAGAAAACATGGTAAAAGAGGGAAATAAAAGATTAGACGCAGTAAACAAAATTAATTCTAACTCTTCTGCAATTGTAACAAATTCTGCAAGAGCATTATTTGCAGAACAACCACAATTAGTTCAACCCGGAGGAAATGCATATACAAGTAGAAGAATGGCTGCATGCTTAAGAGATATGGAAATAGTTCTAAGATATGTAAGCTATGCTATGACAGCTGGAGATTCTAGCGTATTAGACGATAGATGCCTAAATGGATTAAGAGAGACATATCAAGCTTTAGGAACTCCAGGTGCGTCAGTGGCCGTAGCAATTCAAAAAATGAAAGAAGCATCAATTGCTGTGGTAAATGATGCAAATGGTGTGACTATAGGAGATTGTAGTTCACTAATTTCTGAACTCAGCATTTATTTTGATAGAGCAGCTACTGCTGTTGTTTAATCTAAAATATATATGACATAATAAAGTTTTCCAATATAAATATATAAAACAAGTAATAATAATAATTAAGATTAAGGAGATACTTATCACAATGAAAACACCTATTACTGAAGCAATTGCATCAGCTGACAGCCAAGGAAGATTTCTAAGCAATGCAGAGCTACAATCAATAAATGGTCGTTATCAAAGAGCTTCTAATAGTTTAGAAGCAGCAAAAGTATTAACAAGCAATGCACAAAGACTAATTACTGGAGCAGCACAAGCTGTATATACAAAGTTTCCATATGTAACACAAATGCCTGGTCCAACTTACGCATCTAGTGCAATCGGAAAAGCAAAATGTGCACGTGATATAGGCTATTACTTAAGAATGACAACATATTGTTTAGTAGTAGGAGCTACTGGTCCAATGGATGAATATTTAGTAGCAGGACTAGAAGAAATTAACCGTAGTTTTGAATTATCTCCAAGCTGGTATATCGAAGCAATCGAATATATAAAAAATACACACGGCTTAACAAGTCAAGCAGCTATCGAAGCGAATACATATTTAGACTATGCTATTAACGTTTTAAGCTAAGAAATTAGAATTATATAGCAAATTATAAAAATCGTAAACAAAATTTGTAATATTTAAATTTGCATGTATTATGCCATACTATATACTATATAGATCTAGGAAACAGAGATTTTAAAATATTATAACAATAAACCAACAACTAGAAATAATAAAAAAATGTCCAAATAAAATATTTCTAGTTTTATATTCACCATTTAAAATTTAAAGTATCCTACAATATTTATTTATTCCCATTAAATTATTACCAATATTAACATTGTTGTTTCTTATGCAAAATCATAATATTTATCCTATTATCCTAACAATTCTAGACGGCTGGGGTTACTCAGAAAAAACACATGGCAATGCAATAAAATTAGCAAAAACACCAACTATGGATAAAATATGGAAAAATAGTCCTAAATCCCTATTGAGCGCTTCAGGAGAAGACGTTGGACTACCAAAAAAACAAATGGGTAATTCAGAAGTAGGCCACACTACAATTGGAGCAGGAAGAACAATCAACCAAGATCTAGTACGTATTCAAAAATCAATAGACACAAAAAGCTTTTTTAATAATAAAGTAATACATGAATTATGTCGTGAAACTGATAAACGAGAATCTAAATTGCACATTATTGGACTATGTTCGGATGGCGGAGTACATTCACACATCAAACATTTAAAAGCAATTATTGAAATCATCAAGCAATATAAACACCATACTTGCTTACACCTAATTACAGATGGTAGAGATACTAAACCTAAAATGGCAATTGAATTTCTTGATGACATTAGTAACATTATTGAAAACTACCCAAATATTGATATTTGTACTATAAGTGGAAGATACTATAGTATGGATAGAGATTGCAGATGGTCAAGAACAGAACAAGCATATAAAGTACTCACTGAAAATAATAAAACAACAGATCCACTTAATTACCAAAGTATCATTGAGGATTATTACAAAAATGGAATTTCAGATGAATTTATAACACCTACACGAATTTATCCCGGAAAAATTTCAGATAATGATGGAATACTATTCTTTAATTTCAGGCCAGACAGAATTAGACAACTAATTCAATGCCTAGCTAAACCTAACTTTAAAGGTTTTGAGACAAAAAATATCAAGAACTTAAATTTTGCAACATTCACTGAATATGATTCTAACTTAAAGTTTCCAACAGTATTCCCAGCTCAAAATCATACGAATTTTTTAGGGCAAATTATTTCAAATTTTAATCTCAAGCAATTAAGATTAGCAGAAACTGAAAAATATGCACACGTAACTTACTTTTTTAATGGAGGTATTGAAGAACCTTTTCCAGGCGAAGATAGAGAACTTATACCAAGTCCGAAAGTAGAAACTTATGACTTAAAGCCAGAGATGTCTGCCTATCAAATAACAGAAAGTCTAATTAATGCAATAGATAGGAAAACCTACCATTTGATAGTAGTTAATTATGCAAATCCAGATATGATAGGACATACAGGAAATTTAGAAGCAACAATAAAAGCAGTAGAAGTAATAGATAATTGTATAGACCAACTAATAAATAAAACAAGAGAAGTAGAAGCAACACTGATTATAACTGCAGATCATGGCAACGCAGACTATATGCTTGACGCAAATAATCAGCCATGTAAATCTCATAGCACAAATTTAGTGCCATTTATAATTATAAATAATAATAGACAATCAAAATCATATCCTCTAAAGACACATGGGAATCTAGCAGATATAGCACCTACTATACTAGATATACTACAGATTAATATTCCTGAAGAAATGAATGGAGAATCACTAATTATTAAAGATTACATCTATGCACTTAATTAAATTAATAATGATATAATCTAAAAAAATAATAATTTATAAATGAATTTTTATATATATACATTACATAACTTTCACTGCATATGTATTTTACCAGTCAACAAAATTAAAAATATGGGAGATCAATTAAACATTATAATCCCTGAACAACTAAGAATTCTTTTCGTAAACGAAGGATCATTAACTTATACCATGCAACACTTAACTGGTAAAATCATAGGCATTGAAATATTGCAGCAAAAATATGAACGCAATGAATACAAAAAGCCAAAACTATATATGAGATTTGCATGGATAGAAACAGAAATATATACTAAGTTAATATTTGCTAGATCGCTATGGAATATACTTTATAATCATGCAATATATAGCAAAATTAAAGAGAACTATCCTATTGGCAACTCCTTTATAAAATATAAATCAGATATATATAAACACATACATGAAGTATATTATGGATACTGCTATAAACTTGAAAAATATTTAGAGTGTAAAAGTAAAATATGGGGTAGAAAATATACTTTATATTATGGAAATAAATCCTATGCAACTATCCAAGAAATCTTTTCACCTCATATGATATCATTTTTGACTAATTACAATATATTATTAAATCAATAACATAACATAATAAAATGCTGAACTTCTTATCAAATATACCTACGAATAGATATAAAAAAACAATTACTAAAATTAATAAAATATATAATACATTACAAAATTATTCTAATGAAGAATTACAAAAGCAAACCGACAAACTAAAAATTAAACTAAGCCAAAAAAAACCTAATAACAATCATATTATGGAAGAAGCTTTTGCAACAGTTAAACAAGCTATTTTTAGAGCTACTGGCCTAATATTATTTGACGTGCAATTATTAGGAGGAATTATATTAAAGCAAAATAGTATAGCAGAAATCAAAACTGGAGAAGGCAAAACACTCGTAGCATTACTAACAGCTTATCTAAATTGCTTAGAAAATAAAGGCGTACATATAATTACAGTTAACGATTATTTAGCAAAAAGAGATGCATCACTAGCAAAAAAAGTTTTTGATTACTTACAAATAAGAGTGGGATTAATTACGCAACATACACAACAAAATATAAGAAAAAATGAATATAAATGTGATATTACTTATATCACAAATAGTGAATTGGGCTTTGACTATTTAAAAGATAACATGGCTATCAATAAAAATGAAATTGTTCAAAGAAAGTTCTGCTACGCAATTATTGATGAAGTTGACTCTATACTAATTGATGAAGCTAGAACACCACTAATCATCTCAGGAACAACAAATACATATAGCAACTTATATCAACAGGCAAAGAAAATAGGCGAAGTATTAATCAAAAATAAAGAATATAACGTAGATGAAAAATCTAAGAATATTATTTTAACAGAAATAGGTGTTTTAAAATGTGAAAATATACTTGAAATTGATAATTTATATGACATAAATAGTCCTTGGATAAAATATATTTTAAATGCTTTAAAAGCTAAAGAATTATTCATTAAAGACAAAGACTATATTTTAAGAAATAATAAAGTAATCATAGTAGATGAATTTACAGGAAGAATTATGGAAGGAAGAAGATGGAGTGATGGCTTACACCAAGCTATCGAAGCAAAAGAAAATATTAAAATTGAAGCAGAAAATAAAACTTTAGCATCTATAACATACCAAAACCTATTTCTATTATATGAAAATATATGCGGAATGACTGGAACAGCAAAAACAGAAGAAAAAGAGTTTTTTAATATCTACAAAATACCTGTAATAGAAATTCCCACTAATAAAAAATGTATACGTAAAGATTTACCAGATTTAGTTTATAAATCTGAATATTATAAATGGCAAGCAATAGCAAATGAATGTTTTGACATGTATCAACTAGGAAGACCTACTCTAATTGGAACAACTAGTATAGAAAAGTCAGAACTATTAGCAGAAATGTTAAAACATTTAAAAATACCATATAAACTATTAAATGCAAGACCCGAAAATATAGCTAAAGAAGCAGAAATTATAATGCAAGCAGGACGAAAGCATGCAATAACAATTTCAACTAATATGGCTGGACGTGGTACTGATATAATTTTAGGAGGTAATCCAAATAAAATAGCAGAGTTTACTATAAGAAACTACATTCTATACCATAATAGTGGTAACAAAACTATAAACACTTTACAAGATTTTAATGTTAATGAAATAAAAAAAATCTTAGGTGAAAAATATACAGAGCCACTAGTAAAATATATTGATAGTAATAAAATTACAATTAAAACTTTTAATAAAGAAATAAATACAATAATAAAATGTAATGATGATAATGGTTTAACTCAAGCATATAAAAAATTAACAGAATATTACAATGAACTTTGCCTAAAGGAAAGAAAAGATGTACTAAATTTAGGTGGACTATATGTTATTGGAACTGAAAGGCATGAGTCAAGAAGAATTGATAATCAATTGCGAGGAAGATCAGGAAGACAAGGAGATCAAGGAACATCACGATTTTTTTTAAGCCTACAAGATAATTTATTCAGGATTTTTGGAGGTCGTAATATAGAAAATCTAATGGAAAAACTCAGTATAGATGATGATACACCAATTGAGTCTATTATTTTAAGTAAAAGCTTAAATTCAGCACAAAAAAAGGTTGAAGCTTATTTTTACGATATTCGAAAACAATTATTCGACTATGATGAAGTTGTTAACAATCAGAGAAAAGCAATATATAAAGAAAGAAGAAAAATATTAGAGTCATCGTTTATTAGAGACTGCATTATTGAATATGCAGAATATACTATAGATGAAATAATTAATACTTACAAAAAACAAAATAAAGAAGATAAAATCTTAAAGCAAATTATACAGTTACTCAATATTAATACAACAATTAAGATTGATCAACTAAAAATCATGAATATAAATGAAATTAAAGTATTTCTATATGAACAAATTAGAATTAACTATGATTTAAAAGAAGCATACTTAGAACAGTTAAGACCAGGTCTGATAAGACAACTAGAAAAATATTATTTACTTCAACAAATAGATAAGGCTTGGCAAGAACATATAGATAAAATGAACTTATTAAAAGAATATATTGGATGGAGAAGTTATGGGCAACAAGATCCACTTATAGAGTATAAAAATGAAGCATTTCACTTATTTGCCAATATGATTACTTATATAAGACAAACAGTAGTATACTTAATCATGCGTTCAAGACTTATTATTGATATATAAATAATAATGTTTAATTATAGAGAAAGATATTGACATAAATTCAAAAATTGTTTAATCTTATGTTGAGCTATTTCATATATTATAATATAAAAGTGTAATTAATCAAGTAAAGTGCCCCCATCGTCTAGAGGCCTAGGACATCTCCCTTTCACGGAGGTAACGGGGATTCGAATTCCCCTGGGGGTAATAAATTAGAAATCAAATCTAAATTGTTTATTAAGTTTAGTTTAAAAATAAATATGGAATTCAATAGTTCAATAAAGTACTAAAATTGCATATTAATTTCTATAGTAATACCTATAAAAAAACTAATCTTATTAATAATTAATTTTAGTATTGATTGATTAATATATATAAATTCACAATATTACAATTGAGTATATAAAAATGTAAATAAGATACTAACATATCAAGAAAATAATAATTAATATTTATGTTAAATATAAGAATCAAAGTATATTAAGTAGCTAATAGAAATCTTTTTATTACTATAAATTATAAGTAAGGTATACTAAATTAGTATAATCATGATATATTAACTACAAATGGCAGACTTCATGCTGCTACACAAACCACCTAAGTCACTTAGTGTATCTTCATAAGATTCATTATAGCTTTTAGATAAAACATTTATAAATGCACTCCCTACAACTACTCCGTCAATATTCCAACGAGATATTTTTGATACTTGGTCTGGACTAGCAATACCAAAACCTAACATAATTAAATTATTGGTCTTAGACTTAATATACTTAGATAAGGAATCAATTTCATTACCAATATGCTTTCTGATACCTGTTACACCAGTACTACTAACAAGATAGACACATCCTGGAGCCTTCAATAAAATTTTTGATATTCGCTCTTCAGAGCTAGTCGGCGCAATAAATAATATCAACTCTATATTATAGCGCTTACAAAGAAATATAAGATAGTCTGTTTCTTCTATAGGCAAATCAGGAATTACTAAACCTTTCACATTTAAAAAATAAACTTCTTGAAGAAATTTTTCTGTACCTCTCACTAAAATAGGATTATAATAAGAAAAGATAACAATAGGAACCTTAAGCTTTGATTTTACTGTATCTAATATCAATAATACTTTATTCATATAAGCGCCTCCTTGAAGTGCTATTTTAGATGACTCTTGTATTATTGGGCCATCTGCTAAAGCATCCGAGTACGGTATTCCTAATTCTATTATATCTGCTCCTTCTCTTTCCAAAACATATAAGGCTTGAACAGTCATATCTATACTAGGATAACCAGCAGTAATAAAAGGAATTAATGCACACGTTGAATTATCACGTTTTTTTTGCAAAATTTGGGAAATTAGGTTCATAATGAGATTTAAATATGTGTAAAAGACAATAATTTAATAGTGGGCTGCCCGGGACTCGAACCCGGAACTAATTGGTTAAAAGCCAAGTACTCTACCATTGAGTTAGCAGCCCATTAATAATAATTAATAACATAATAAAGGCTAAAGCACAACTGTTTGAAAGAAATAATTTATAAATATTAATCGTAAAATGTTGTTTGAGATCCATAAATGAAAACGATAAACCAGTTCAATGATATATTCGAGAAACTAATTAAAAAATATCAAACAGAAGCTATACTTATAGCAATCTCTGGAGGGCAAGACTCTATATCTCTAATCAAAATTATTAACAAAATAAAAAAAAAACTTGTAGATCAAAAAAGTACTCTGATTACTGACTACATATATATTGATCACCAGTGGAAGCAATATAGCAAAGATCAAATTAAACACATAATTAACTACATAAAATCGATTGGTCAAACTATTCACATCTATCAAATTAAAAATGTTGAATTATCAGAACATAGATGTAGAACAATAAGATATCATACTATTATTCAGCATGCAATAAGATATAAGTATAAATTAATTATAACAGCACATAATGAAACAGATAAAATTGAAACCCTTTTACAAAATTTTGTAAGAGGATGTGGTTTAGAAGGAATAACTAGTCTAAATATACAAAATAAAGTTCACGAAAACGTATATTTAATCAGACCATTAATAAATATAAATAGACAACAAAGTCATTGGATATGTAAAAAAATGTGCTTACCAATATGGTCAGATAGTACAAATTATATTTATAATATTTCAAGGAATCGTATTAGGTACGAGCTAATACCTTATATCAAAAAATATTTAGATCACAATATAGAAAGTAATATAAAATACTTACAGAGAAATTATTATTATGATAACGAATATATCAAACAAAATACTATTAAATTATATTTAAAAAGTAGGCATAAAAAATATATTAGTATGAACTGGAAACAAATCAAACATCAAAATTTTGCTTTACAGTCAAGAATTATACAACTTTTCTGCTTTTATACATTCAATATTTACCTAGACTATGATAAAATAACACATATTATAGCAATAAAACAAAAGCGATCGAATAATAGCTTTTTAAATATCAAGAATAAAGATATAACATTCCACTTTAATAGAAATAATACATGGCTTTATGCTAAATTAAAATATAAATAATAGTTAACTTAAGAAAATAGTAAGAACAAAATACACTAAAATTTAGCCATTACAGCAATTATAAATTGCACATAATTAAAATGGTAGATATCAATAAAAATAAATGTAAATAATTAAAAAGGAATAAGTTTATGATCAACTGGCAAGTAATTGGACAACTATTATCATTAAGCATTATTGTCCTGGTAGGACCTGCTGTAATTATATTACTATCGTTAAATAAAAGTAACTTATAATTTATAAGTAATAGCTCAGTATTAAAATAACAATAGTGATTGAAGTAAAATTTAATTTAAATTGAATAATAGATCAATAGATTCAATTTAAATCAATTTAAAAATAAATAAGATAAACATGTGTTGACAGATCTACAATACAATATAAATATTTACCTTATTTATTATTATTTAATAGGAATAATAACTACGATTTAATTAAATCTAATAGAATATGCATATCAAGATCTTGATTATTACCAGCAAAGTCACTACCACTAGGTAAAAATAACATACAATGACACTCCCGCCTTTCTCTCATTGGTACACATGGACAATTCCAATAAGTATTTGCTACTTCTTTAGCCTTATCATCATAATGACGACAAGGACATAAAGGAGCACCATATTGATCTTTATGCTTAGCAAGACCTTCTACAACTACAGCTGTAACACTAATATCTGAACAAAAAAATGTACCCGTTCTTTTCGCATAAGCTTCAGAAAATTTGCACATTGCTTCAAAATTTTCTGGTATATTATTAGACATTTAATAATTTATATTATATATTTTGTTAAATAGTTTACAAATATAATGTAACATATATAAAAAAACTTTTTCAGAACTTATTTACAAAAATAGATTACTAAATTCAAAGCAACATTTAATATTAAATATCGCATAAGTCTAAACAAAATGTTAACATATTAAACCAATATGGCAAAAATGAAATATAATATTCTAGATTTAAATTTCTAAACATACAACATATAATATAATATTAGAAAATATGACAGCATCTTACTTACCATCAATTTTAGTACCATTGACAGGTATTCTATTTCCGGGACTAGCTATGGCTTTATTATTTTTGTATATAGAGCAAGATAATATAGCATAATTCAAAGTAATTCAAAAGTAATTCAAAATAAAGAACAATATAAACCAATGCAATATCATATGAATAAAGCCCGGATTTATATTGTTTTATTTTTATATTAAATATTAAATAAAATTAACAAAAAAACTATTGCTGACGGTAAATCATAACTAAATCACTGTGAAAATATAGTTTACAAAGAAGATCCTATTCCAGAATAAGAACCATAAATAAAAATCCCTAAAACTGTAATTACAGCTATACCTCCAACAGTAGCTACTAACCATAATGGAACTCTACCTGTATTTGACATATTTATTTCTCCAATCATTAATCATAAAATTTGATAAGTCTATTAAGCTAATTCATAAGCATAAAAATAAAAATTAACCCTCATGTCTGAACTTTTAATAATTGTTAGATTCATTTAGAAAATTTAATTAAAAAAGTAGCTAGAAAATAAAACAGCTAAAACAAAAATTAAAAGTAAACCCCAAAACAACGATGTACGATTTAACTCAACTGGTTCTTTATTAGGATTAGGACCACTCATAATAATAAATTCTCCTATCTTTGGATAAATTGCATTGACGTAATAGCGCCTAAAAAAAATACTGTAGGTATAGCTAGTCCATGTATAGCTAACCATCTAAATGTAAAAATTGGATATGATATTGGTTGATTCGAACTTTTTTTAGTCAAAATGTCTCTCCTAATTAAATACCTTTTGTTAAGTCTTCAAGCTCTTGTTTAGCACTAAAACGATCATTGACTAATGGCACTTGTTGACGATCCTGAGTAAAATATTCATTAGGCCTTGGAGTACCAAAAACATCATAAGCTAGACCAGTACTAACAAATAACCAACCAGCAACAAACAAAGCAGGAATAGTTATACTATGTATAACCCAATAACGAATACTAGTTATAATATCAGAAAAAGGACGTTCACCAGTTGATCCTCCTGACATAAAATACCTCCTAACAAAATAATATACAAACAATTAATAAAATTAAATATGACAATATATATTGAATTAATATATATGATAATATTGTAATATATATAATATTTATTTTATTACATAGTGAATATTATTCTCAAATATCAACATATAAATTAAATTTACCAAGATTAATATAAAATATAAAAAATACTATGAACTAATTTACAAAAATTGAAATGAACTAATCAAGTTATCAAACATCAAATAAGATAAAAAGAAATCTAATATAAAAATAATAATTAAACAAGTAACAACAGACGAAGTTGTAGATACACCTACACCTTTAGAACCACCTCTAGTTGTTATACCCCAAACACAACTAATAATAGCAATAAAAAATGCAAATATTAATGTCTTGCAAGAAGATTTAAATAAGTCTAACAATAAAAAACGATAAAAAACTGATTGAAAAAAGATCTGAGGATTAACGTCATATATTAAAAAACAAATAAATGAGCTACTCATTAAACCAGTAAATAAAGAAAATAAATTCAGTAAAGGTAGTACTAAAATAACAGATAATATACGTGGTATTATTAAGTAACTAACAGGATTAATGCCCAAAATAAATAAAGCATCAATTTGTTCTGTAACTTTCATTGTAGCCAACTCAGAAGTAAAAAATGACCCAACTTTACCAACTATAATAATTCCCGTTAAAACAGGAGAAAGTTCACGAATAAAAGATAAAGCAAAAACCGAACCAACTAAATCAATAGCATTTAAGTATAAAAATTCCTTAACAATCTGTAAACTAAAAACTAAGCTAATAAAGAAAGAAGTGAGCATTGTTAAAAAAAGTGAACCAGGACCAACTAATTGTAACTGATCCAATAAATCAGATAACTGAAAATCTTTGAATAAAGATATATGAAATAGACATCCAATTATTTTTTTTAATAGAATAAGTCTATGCAGAATTTCATTCATTTTAATTATTGCATAAAAAATATAATTATAGTAATTTAGATTGCTTTTTATTCAAAAATAAGTTAAATTTGTGCGTAGTGTTAAATAACACAAAATAATGAAAGGGCGGTTAGCTCAGTGGTAGAGCGCCTGCCTTACAAGCAGGTGGTCACTGGTTCAAGTCCAGTACCGCCCAGTAAATCAAGGTTTACAAGTATAAATCATTGAATAAGTTAATGAGTAAATATAGAAGTTAAAGTTTAGTTATTAACTATTAACCCAATATATAAATAAAGCACTAATAACTATACTAATTCCATTAAAATAAATAGATCATAAACCCGGGCTTATCGTCTAAGGGATAAGGACAGGGACCTTCTAAGTCTCTAATGTAGGTTCGAATCCTACTAAGCCTATATACTTTTATTTAATTTTTTATTTAATTGAAACTAAATAATTATCCAAGAAAAACATTATATTAACCTAGAATATCATTTACTACCTGACTTACTTTAGTTCCAGAGTCTATTGTATCTAAAGGATCTTTACGTAACCTATGACGCAAACATAAAATTATAACTTGCTTAATATCTTCAATCATTACTTCATGCTTATCATTATATGCAGCAAAAGCTTTAGCTGCTCTATTAATAACAATATCACCGCGCAAACCATCAACATTTAAAATACTACAAATCTGAGAAATTTTAACTTTTAAATCATAATCAATAGTTACATCGTGTAATCTACTTTGAGCAAAAATAATAGCATCTTTAAGTTGTTTTTGGGTATCCTGAAACTCTTCTATACAAGAATATGGATCACTATCAAATTTAGACCTTTGCTCAACAATTTGAACACGTAATGAAGGATCCTTCACTGTTCGTATCTCAGCATGCATACCAAAACGATCGAGAAGTTGAGGACGAAGTTCACCTTCTTCAGGGTTACCAGAGCCAACTAAAACAAACCTCGAGGGATGTCTAACAGATATTCCTTCACGCTCAACTGTATTCCAACCAGAAGCAGCAGAATCCAATAAAATATCTACTAAGTGATCATCTAATAAATTAACTTCATCTACATATAAAATACCTCTATTAGCCTTAGCAAGAAGTCCAGGTTCAAATGTCTTGATACCTTCATTTAAAGCCTTTTCAATATCAATAGTGCCACATAATCTATCTTCTGTAGCTCCTAATGGTAAATCAACCATAGGTACTTTAATAAACTCACTAGGAATACTAACACCTTCTTGTAATTGTTGTTTCACAAAATCTGACATTAAATCATAATCAGATACGTGAGAATTAAATAAATCTTCTGAAACTACCTCTATTTTTGGCAATAAATCTGCAATAGCTCTAATTGTAGTAGACTTACCAGTACCACGATCACCCATAATCATGACACCACCTATTTTAGGATCAATAACATTTAAAATTAAAGCTAGTTTCATTTCTTCCTGACCGACAATAGCAGTAAAGGGAAAAACAGGACGAGTTTGATGCTGTATTTTATCCACAATTGTTTTAATCCAAATTAATAATATGAATTATTATAATGATTTAAGTCAATAAAAACTATATATCTATAATCAATATAATAATACAATTTTTTACAATTATAAACAAAAGATGTATAACTCAAAAATATAAGAGACATCTTAGTATAAAGATAAGAAAAGAATTTTTATTGATACAAGTCTGCTCCTAGTTTTATAGCTAAAATAGCAGATACCAGTGCAAATAATAACGCAACAAATATTTGACTATCAATAATCATGTTTATACCTCCAAAGCTAATAAAATTAATAATATAAATATAATCAATATTAAAATATCTAAGATACACCTAGATAGAAAATATAGAATGCACTAAATATAATATTAAGCAAAAAATATGCTTACACTATTTGATATTAAATTAATTTAATATATATTAATAGAATTAACTACATCTTGTCTAATAGTAAAATATCTAATAATATTATTATTAAAACGCATTGAACGTTCTAATAAATGAACTAAATTACCACTCGCTTGGTAATTCATTTGAACATAAATACCATCATAGTAATGGCTAATATTATAACTAAGATGACGTCTACCTCTATGTTGAACCACAATATTCTTAGAACCTTTTTCTTTTAACAAACTTTTATAATAATTCACTAAAGATAAATTAGCATTATCAGTAACATCTGGTTTCAATATATATATAGTCTCATAATTATTTAAATAATTCATTAATAAACCCTCTCTATAGTATTATTTAGCGAATCAAGGACTATCAATTTGTATTTTGACAGCCTGAGAGATAACAGGTATTTTAGCATATTTCCCTTCTATAGACTTTAAAACAGAATATATAATAGTAGATAGAACAAACCAGAATAATGTATTACATAATATTAATCCATACAAACTCATTCTAAATTCAATCGGTAATGCTCTAAAAGCAGCTCCAAGTAAAGAATTAATTAAAAATAATAAAATTGACTGTAAAACATTAAATCGAATAAAAGGACGATTAGGTATTGGACTTTTTGTTCTAACAAATAAATAATAGAGTACAAAAAAGATAATAAAGGCAAGTGCTGGATGGGTGACATAAAAAATTACCAAAGGCATGAAAGTCTTCTTATACAAGCTCATTAAGCTAAAAGGATAATCAGGTAAAATTTGTTGCCCAAAGTTTTGCAAACCCTCTAGTAAAGGTAAACCATATGGTAATATAGAACCAAATCTATCTATAAATGTAATATTCTTATGATTATTAATATAAGAATTGATAACAGATAAGTATAATTGATAACATAGAAAGAAAAATAGTAAAACAAAAAGTATACTGACTAACCAATAAATAAAGTAATTAAACATAATTCTTAATATATTTTAGAAATACAAATAAGTAGTAATAAATATTTACAAATAAACTGCAATAAACTACTGTAGATAGGTAGAATTATTATAATTTAAGATACAAGAAAACAAAAGGTATGTTCAATATAATTTATATCAAAGTATAAAGTTAACAACATTATTAAAGTAATAAATATGTTAAATACAATAAACAATATATCTACAGACCATTTCATAATTGGAAATAGAAAATTTAAGTCACGACTAATGTTAGGTACAGGTAAATATAAAAACTTAAAGGAAGCAAAAACGAGTATAAGTATTAGTCAAGCCTCAATAATAACTGTCGCTATTCGTAGAGCACAATACTCTAAGAATTTAGGAAAAAGTAATTTAATAGATGGACTTAATTGGAAAAAGTTATGGCTTTTACCGAACACAGCAGGTTGCGAAACATCAGAAGAAGCTATTAGAATTGCATTTTTGAGTAGAGAAATAAGCAAAAAACTGGGCCAAGTTGAAAATAATTTTATTAAACTAGAAGTTATTACAGATTCTAGATACTTACTACCAGATCCAATCGGTACATTAAAAGCTGCAGAATACTTAGTTAACAAAAATTTTTCAGTACTACCATATATTTACCCTGATCCGATTTTAGCTAAGCAATTAGAAGATATAGGATGTGTAACGGTAATGCCACTAGGATCTCCAATAGGATCAGGACAAGGCCTACATAACTTACATAATTTAAAAATTATCATCGAAAATTCCAAAGTACCAGTTATAGTAGATGCAGGTATAGGAGCAGCGAGTGAAGCAACAGAGGCAATGGAAATAGGGGCATCGGGAGTATTATTAAATACAGCTGTAGCTAAATCATCTAAGCCTTATATGATGGCTAACGCTATGAGATTAGGAGTCATAGCAGGTAGAAGTTGCTATTTGGCAGGAAGAATGAAAAAACGATATATTGCAGAAGCTAGCTCACCAAAAAATGGAGTACTCAAATTAATATAAAACATAAAATAAAAAAATGATTTTAATAATAGATAACTATGATAGCTTTACGCAAAATCTTGTTCAGTACGTTGGTGAATTGGGACATAAAATAATAGTAATAAGAAATGATGATAAATCTATAGATGAAATTGATTATATAGATCCAACACATATAATTTTATCTCCAGGACCAGGAAAACCAGAAAATTCAGGAGCATGTATAAATATAATTAAAAATTATGCACATCGAAAGCCAATTTTAGGCATCTGTTTAGGCCACCAAGGAATAGGATACGCATATGGTGGAAAAATTAAAAAATTAGTAAAACCTATGCACGGCAAGACTAGCTATATCAACCACCAAGAAACTGATATATTCAATAAATTAAGTAATCCCTTCAAAGCTAGTAGATATCATAGTTTAGTAATTGATAATTACTCTTTTCCTGAAAATTTGGAAATTACAGCATGGACATCTGATGGTATAATTATGGGATGTAGACATAAAAATTACAAACAATTAAGAGGTATTCAATTTCATCCAGAAAGCTTATGGACAAAGCAAGGAAAAAAACTCTTAAAAAATTTTATACTACTTTAATATATTATGAAGATTATAGTAATACTTAGATAAACTAACAAAAGTATAAAAATTGTAATTATTTTTTACATTTAAAATATCTTGTTCAAATAACAAAAATGCTCTATTAGTAGAGCCAGTAATTTCTAATGAGCTAAATGATCCACTAACCCAAATTTGTGAATAAGATAAATAACTTAAAATAGTAGTTAACATCAAAGTAGCAAAACCAGAATAAATAACTATAATACCAGGATCTACTTTAATTTGGAAGCCTGTACTAGGAATAACTTGCTCAATAGAAAATGGTATTCTATTAATATAAAATTTCTGCCCAACATTAACTGTACCAATTACAAATCCATTAAAATCACATATAACGATTGAATTATTCAAACTAAAAACTAAGAAAAAAACCTGCTCTTGATCATTAATAAAGAAATTGCACACCCAACAACTATTATTATTAATAGTAGTTTTCAATAAATTTTTTTGAACAATTTGATGCGTACCCAATTTAATACGCAGAGCATTTATATTCCAATCAGTCTGATAAACAGTAACTCCATCAAAATATAAAGGAGAATTTACTGATACTTGCTTAGAATTAATAATTTTTCGATTACGATAAAAAATCGAAACTGTTGAAAAAAATTGTTTTATAGAACTATCAAAATTATAATCAATAGAGAAATTTTCAACACGCCCAAATATATCAATAGGTAATGAACTATAAATACCAGAACTAATTACATTTTTAAGATGAAATAATTCACCACTAGGGATAAGTTCTTGAACCATAAAGCTTGAGGCAAAACTAATAATAGATCCACACAAAATAGTCACAATACTAAAATGGACAAGAATAGGTGAAATACGTCCATATAATCCCTTATATGAATAAATAGACTTTTGCTGATGAAAAATAAAAAAGTTTGCACTGACTAAACTATAAACAACATTAATAAAAGAATAATTATTGAAAGAAGTATTATTCATCAAATAAAAAGAATTATTATTAAATATACTATTACTATTACTCGTAAATTTCCAACGACGTGCATTCTTTAAACTTGGTAGCTGAGTTGAGAAAGTACAAGTAATTAAACTAAGCATAAAAAGTAACAAAATCAGAGCAAACCACCAAGTTTGATAAACATGATCTAACCCTAAGAAATAAATAAGTTTCCAATTAAATAATAAAGAATCTGGATAGTACATTCTATAGTAAGTCATTGATTGATTTTGCTCAATTATAGAACCAATAATAATAACAAGTATAATAATACATAAAATGTAAATAGCTATACTTAAATTAGCTAATTTTTTCAAAAAATACCATAAAAAATTCTTGAATACAATATTTAACATATTAAATATAAATAACAATTATAAACCAAGAATAAGGATAATAATATTTTTAGATATAAGTCAAGAAATTTAACTAAACAGATTATAATATAAGAGTTATTAATTAAATCAAAGCCATCTTTAGCAAAGATAATAAAGAAGAAACAAATATAAAAGACCCACCTGAAGAAACAAGTATATTCCAAATAAACGTAAATCTAGAAAAACTTTTATAGGTATATTTAATACTAAAAATAATAATAAGTGGTAACAAGCAACCAAGCAAATAAACAAATAAATAGATAAATAAAAAAAATACATTTGATATTCTAGATAGCCAAGAAGTGACTAAAAAAATAATAGAAGTATTACATGGAATAGAACTAACACCAATAATTAAACCTACAAGATAACTTTGAGCAGGAAAATTATATCTCATAGTTTTAGACGGAAAGTTCAAATAGAAAATCTTTAATAAAAATGAAAAATCTATAATCTGCATTAAATTTAAAGAAATTAAAAGTAATAACAAATGAGATAAAATAGATAATTTATTCACTAAAAAATATAAATTAAAAAAGTGGCTTACTAAGAACATAAACAATACACTATTTACTACACCAAAAATAAAAAAAGATTTACTAATTTGATAACTGCCATTTGAATTCAAATAAGAGAAAATTAATGGTAGCATAGAAATAAAACAGGGTGTAAAAATAGTGGTAAGTCCCACACAAAAGAATATACAAATAAACCACCAGTAGCCAATACTATTTTGCCAAGATAAAAGCTGATATAAGGAATACTGCAAAGAATAAATAAATACCTCATATCTATCAAGAAAATAACGTGTGAATAAAACACTTAACATAAAATGAATAATATAAAGAAGTAACAAATTGCATTAATAACAAAATTATAGTAAAAATCTACTAGAAAATTACAGAATAATTCTTTTCTATCCACATCTAAACTCCCCAGGAAGGACTTGAACCTACGACCAATCGGTTAACAGCCGACCGCTCTACCACTGAGCTACTGAGGATTAATATATCTCGAGAACAGTCTAGCATTTATAAAATAAAAATACAAGTTATAAAATAATATTAACTTGTTTTTCAAAATAAAAAATGATAGAATCGTAATATTAACAAATAATATAACAATATTTGAATAATACAATAGTAAAATAAATATAATAGGAAATAAATGCGGACGTGGTGAAATTGGCAGACACGCTAGATTTAGGTTCTAGTGAGAATATCTCGTGAGAGTTCAAGTCTCTCCGTCCGCATAAAAACTAAAAAGTAAAAATAAGTTTAATTAATATTAAAACTATAAATACCAATTTACAATTTAAATTTTAAATATTTAATCTTAACTCAAATCGCCAGCCCACTTCTGTAAAGTAATTTTAATTGAACCATCAGATGACATTCGTTCACTAACCTTTTGAAAACCAGTTATAGTACCTTGAGAAATGACAGTATTATAAGCATATTGCTGTGACAATCTATCCAAGAAATAAGAAGCGTTAATATCTAAATTCCATAATTGTAAATCAGCAACAAAATTGTACTCAGAACCACTCCATACGAAGCTGAACAAAGGTTTATAATGATTATTATAATAAACACAAAGATTTTCAATAATTGATGAATTATTTAATTCATTATCTAAAGACGAAAAAACTTCATAAGCAAAACCTAATTGCTTAATAGTTAGCTTTAAAGTATCTAAATTAGAAATATTCGTTTTTATTTTGCTAAAATGTGACATATAATCAAAAAAATAATAAATAAGCAATACATGTACTAAGTATATTAGTACTAAAAACAAAACACTTAATTAAAATGACTCATTTCTTAATAAAGATAACTTAGTGAACTAGCATTTTTTTCTAAAAAAACTTTACATGTTATTATAAATGTTGTAATAATATGTATAACAAGATTCATAACTTGGGAAGTATCTTAAATCAATCCTAAAAACATATATTTTAATATGACTGCTACTTTAGAAAGACGCGAAAGCGCAAGCCTGTGGGAACGTTTTTGTACTTGGATTACTAGCACTGAAAACCGTCTTTATATCGGTTGGTTCGGCGTTGTTATGATTCCAACACTATTAACTGCTACATCTGTATTCATCATTGCATTCGTTGCTGCACCTCCTGTAGATATCGATGGTATTCGTGAACCAGTAGCTGGTTCTTTATTATACGGTAATAACATTATTTCTGGTGCTATTATCCCAAGTTCTGCAGCTATTGGTATTCACTTCTATCCTATCTGGGAAGCTGCTTCTTTAGATGAATGGTTATATAATGGTGGTCCTTACCAATTAATCGTTCTTCATTTCTTATTAGGTGTTTTATGCTACATTGGTCGTGAGTGGGAACTAAGTTACCGTTTAGGTATGCGTCCTTGGATCTCAGTAGCTTTTACAGCTCCTGTAGCAGCAGCAGCAGCAGTATTTCTTGTTTACCCAATTGGTCAAGGAAGCTTCTCTGATGGTATGCCTCTTGGTATTTCTGGTACATTTAATTTCATGCTTGTATTCCAAGCTGAACATAATATCCTTATGCATCCTTTTCACCAATTAGGTGTTGCAGGTGTATTTGGTGGCTCATTATTCAGCGCTATGCACGGATCTCTAGTAACATCTAGCTTAATTCGTGAAACAACTGAAAATGAATCAGCAAATAATGGATATAAATTTGGTCAAGAAGAAGAAACTTATAATATCGTTGCAGCTCATGGCTACTTCGGTCGTTTAATTTTCCAATATGCAAGTTTTAACAACTCTCGTGCATTACACTTCTTTTTAGGTCTATGGCCAGTAGTAGGTATCTGGTTTACAGCAATGTCTGTAAGTACAATGGCTTTCAATTTAAATGGCTTTAACTTCAATCAATCAGTTGTTGACAGTCAAGGTCGTGTAATTAATACTTGGGCTGATATCTTAAACAGAGCTAATTTAGGTATGGAAGTAATGCATGAACGTAATGCACATAACTTCCCACTAGATTTAGCATCTCAAGAATCTCTACCAGTAGCTTTAATTGCACCATCAGTTAATGGCTAATTATATTAAATTGAGTATATAAAATATAAATAAAATAAAAAAGCTATAATACAATTTTAGTATTATAGCTTTTTTATTTTATTATATTAAATGAGAGGGCTAATTAATAGCAATATTCTTTGATTGCTGATACTTAATTACTTGTGCATAAAAAAATAAAGGTACAATGTAAGTAGCTTTAGGATTGAACAAATAAATAGTATAAAAATGATCTATAAATATAAAATACTTACGATATAAAGTATTATCTGAGCGAAAAGATTTGGTTTGTAAAATAATGTTATTATAAAATTTTTTACCAAAAAATAAAGAGCGTATATTTTTATATATTAAAAATCTCTTCTTGGAAATATTACTAGAAATATTAAAAAATAATTTTAAATATATATGATTAACAAAATATAAGTTAGAATTCCAAAGTCTTATGACATTAGAATTAATAAATATTTCTTGAAGACTTTGACCTCGACGTCTGCGAGTCAATTCAAGTAAACCAAGTTCAGATAATTGAACAATTTGCGGCTTAGCATCATCGCACATCAATAATTTATTAAAATGCTCAAGTAATCTCAACTGATCCTTTTGAGAATACATATCAATAAAATCGATAATAACAACTCCATTAATATTTCTTATTCTTAATTGATATGCTATTTCAATAGCAGCATAAAAATTAGTTCTTAAAATAGTTTCTTTGGAACTATCAGGCCTATTAAAAGAACCTGAATTAACATCAATTACAGTTAAAGCTTCATAGCTTTCTATTACAATATAACCTCCATAAACTAATCTAACCTTAGGTCTCAAAGCTTCTTTGATAGCCTGCTTAATATAAAACTTTTGAAGTATGCAATCTTGATTACTATATAATTGCAATTGTGTCTTATTATTAGAAGAAATACATAACCACTTTTTTAAATAATAGTAAATAAGCTTTAAACCATCTTCAGAATCAATAATAATTTTTCTCACATTATGATCATAAAAATCTCGAACAATTTTTTTAACAAGATCCTCATCTCTATAGACTAAATAAGATCCAGAATTTATAATAGCCATTTTTTGAATACAATGCCACTGCTGTATTAAAATATCTAAATCTCGCAATATGGCAGATTCAGCAATACCCAAAGCTGAAGCCTTAATTAATAAACCCATTAATTCAGGCTTTACTAAAACAGCTAATGAATATAAATATATACGCTCATTTTGATCATATATTTTATGAGAAATTAAAATAATATTACAAAAAGGCATTAAAACAATATATTTACCATGTAAATGAATGTTCGTAGTAAGACGAGGCCCTTTATTAAACGTTGGCTCTTTAATTACTTGAACTAATATAACTTGATTTATCGATAATATATCAGCTATATGATAAACATTTCTATCTCTTTTTAATGGTTTTGTATCACTTATATGAATAAAACCACTTTTACCTTGCTTACCTAACTTGATAAATGCGGCATTAATACTCGAAAAAATCTTTTGTACAGTACCAACGTATATATCATTAACTTGGTAACTATTTTTAATAATAATAACCTCTTGAATTTTATTATTTTGTAAAATTGCTGCAATATTATTAAAATAAGAAATTATAATTTTTTTTACCATCAATAAAATAATTCAAATTCATGTAAATGAACTCATATTTAATTAAAATCATATAATGAAGTAACTAAAAAATAGTATCTAAATGATAAATTAAATTAGAATTGGATAAACGCTAACACGACGTCCTTTATTACTTAACTTATCGAACTTGACTATACCTGATATTAGAGAAAAAATTGTATAATCTTTCCCTTGGCCAACATTATTACCTAATTTAAACTTACTGCCCCTCTGGCGTAAAATAATATTACCAGGCTTTACAAACTGACCACCATACTTCTTTATACCCAACCTTTTTGAATTTGAATCACGACCATTCTTAGTACTACCACTTCCCTTTTTATGTGCCATATACTTAAAATAATAATAAATTTTAATTAATTATACTCCATTCAATGAAATAATATCTTCAACTAATAGTCTAGTAAGCTTTTGACGATGGCCTTGTTTAAAACGCGCATTTTTTTTAGGCTTAATTTTAAATATTGTTAGTTTTCTACCTCTTAAATGTCTTAATATTTTAACTTTAACCAATGTATTTTTTAGACAAGGCATACCAATCTCAAATTGCTCAGAATTAGAAAGAAAAAGCACTCTATTCAAAGTAAGAATATCGCCTGGATCTGCATTAATAAAATCTACATCATAAAATCTACCTGGTTCAATTATTACTTGCCTACCACCTATATCAACAACTGCATAAACCATAAAATGTTCCAATATAAATTATGTTCATAAATTTAGTTTAAATGTTACATATTTAAACGTCAACATAATAATAAAGAATAAATAAAATGATATCAAATAACTAACCTAATAATAGTACCCTAGAAAAAAAAATACCTTCAAAAAACTGTCTTCTATAGAAATTAGATACTGTAACATATAGCTGAGAACCTATTGAGTTAGTAGAAGTAAATTTATAACCATCTAAGACAAAACCATCAGGATATAAAAAACTATAACCCTGTTTTAACTTTCCATATAAAGGACCAGGAATTAAATAGTTTCTCCTTGCTTTATCTAGAAAGAAGGTTCCATACTGTTCAGGTTGTGAAATTATTAACTCATAATTATTAAAATTATGGGTAATATATATACGATAACCATGCTGATTAATAATCAAGCCAGTACTAATAGTATGAATATATATCATATAACTAAAATTTGTACGAGAGTACTTTTTACCTAAATCTAAATAATATTTTAAATTAATAGGAGCATAAATATGAAGAGATTTTAATCTACCAATTAAATTTAAACTTGATAATAGTCCTAGCAAACCTGAAATATTATTAATATGCAAACTAGTTATAATAATCTTAGATAGATTATTAATCTTAAAACTTGCATTGAACATATTAAATTGACAACCTTCCGTACAATTAACTATCCAAATATCCTTGACATCCGACAATTTAAGTATGAAATTTAAGTCAGATCTTCTCATAATATAACGAGAAGTATTTAAGTAACGAAATATCATAAGCAAATGTTTATAATCTAGTAACTTGCCACAGTTGAGTAAAATTAATAATAATCAATTATTAATTCTTATCTAAAGATTTATCATAAATAAAGTTCGTTAACTTACCACTTAATAATGATTTACCTAAAGATAACGATTTTTTACTAACAAATGATGCTTTCTTAATCCAATAAAATTTACGAGACTTAGATTTAGAAGTCCGTTTTTTAGGAACCGCCATATTAATATTAATTAAAAGTAGAATATAAATAAAATAAAAAAGTAAAAAAATAAACAATATAATAATTTATTTTCCACTTTGTACCAAATCAAAATTCATAACTTAATTATACTACATACTGCGAAATTGCTGTAAAGCAATTCTACCAATATTATATACTGCCCAAGAACCTGCTATTATTACTGGCAAGAAAACAATTAATAGTCTAATATCCATACATAAAATTCCTTAAATATTTAATAGATCCAAAACTTATTACAAAAATAATATATAAAGCAATAAATATCTATTTATTCTTTATATATTATAAACATTATATTTTAATACTAATTGAACTAATATACAAAAAGACAAATAATTTATTTTATAAATTTACATATAATTAATAAAATACTCCATAAATACAACAACTAATTACCGAAAACCCATCTTAAAACAGTATGAGAGATTTACCATTCACACTAGACCAATTAAGAATTTTAAAAGCAATTATTAAAGAAGGAAGTTTCAAAAAAGCAGCAGACAGCTTATATGTATCGCAACCAGCAATTAGTCTGCAAATACAAAACTTAGAAAAACAATTAAATATTCCACTATTCGAAAGAAGTAGTAAAAAAGCAAAATTGACAGAAGCAGGTAATTTATTATTAAGATATGGTGGACGAATTTTAGCGCTATGTGAAGAAACATGTAGAGCACTAGAAGATATACAAACTTTACAAGGAGGATCTCTTATTATTGGTGCAAGTCAAACAACAGGTACATACTTAATGCCTAGATTAATAGGATTATTTAGACAAAGATATCCACAAGTAAATGTACAATTACAGGTACATTCAACAAGACTTATATCATGGAGCGTAGCTAATGGGCAAGTTGATCTAGCAGTAATCGGAGGAGAAGTACCTAATGAATTAAAAGATATATTACAAATCACATCATATGCTGAAGACGAATTAGCACTAATACTACCTATATCACATACATTTTCAAAAGTTAGTAACATTCAAAAAGAAGATTTATATAAACTACGTTTTATAGCACTTGATACTCAATCTACTATTAGAAAAGTGATTGATAAAATTTTGCACCAGCACGATATAGATAGCAGTAGATTCAAGATTGAAATGGAATTAAATTCAATAGAGGCAATCAAAAATGCGGTTCAGTCAGGATTAGGTGCCGCATTTGTATCGGTATCAGCAATAGCTAAAGAGCTTGAACTGGGAATAATACATTGGGCAAAAATAAAGAATGTAACAATTAAAAGAATGCTATCAATTATAATACATCCAAATCGCTATAAATCAAAAGCCGCTGAAACATTTAGCAAAGAAATTTTAACCCTATTTGTAACTCGCAATCATAACCAAGTACCATTAAACTAATATATATTTAGTTAGGTATGAAAATAGAGCTAGATTGAAAACTGCCAATATGCACAAAACTAACTCTTAATTTCAGCCACTCTATAAATTCTCGATCCAAAGATATGATGGCAGCTAATGAATCATTAATACTCAAACATGAATTACCATTTTGAGTAAGCTGAGTAAAATCCGGATTAAGTACGAACCAAAAATCAATATCTTTATCATTACTTCTATAATATTGCGTTCTCTCACGCAATATTTCTTCTATAGGTTCTTGCTGAAGAAAAAATTTTCTTGTAGCAACTGCAAAGTAATAATTATACATTTTATTAATTAATAAAAATATAAGAAGATTAAATATAAAATCAAAATTATTTATAAAACTATTGTAATACAAAAGATAGAATTGTAAATAAATTATTTAGATAAATACACCTAAATAAAAAAATATTCCTAAATCAAAATAAAAATATAATGATAAAGTATTGGCCAAATCAAAGAAGTATTAATCTGAATAACATTACAGTAGATCTTTTTTTTAGTATAGAAAATAAACTAAAATACAATCTATCAAACTGCACTAACTTCTACTTACATATTGACATATTAAATAACTTAAATAAGCGTAAAATATTTTCTATAATATTAAATGAATTAAGACAATTAATTTTAGAACTTATAGAACTTAACCTTACCCATAACAATCTAAGAGCGTTAAAACAAAAAATATTAATGATTTTTATGGATAGAGTATATTACAGGTTTTCATTAGTAACACACAAATTTGATAAAGATAATAAAGAACTATTAAGAATAGAAAATGATACATTTATAGAAGAATTACTAACTTATTTATTATTCGGTTCATCTTATATAAATCAAGATACTTTTTTATTTGATAGTATGTACACTCCATATTATCACGTACAAATTTTATTTGAAAATTTTATTATTACTATTAGTAATATAACTATAGAAAGATTAATACTAAAACTAAGAAGCTATACACAAATTAACTACTTTCTTAATAAAAGGAAAATCTGTAATAGATCATATTTATCCAATAGATCAATTGCTTTATTTATAAATAATTTAAAATGGCAAAGAATTTTATCATTGTACCTCTATGAACCTAAATCTCTATATAATGAGCGTCAACAAATATGGATAATTGGTAAACAAGGTATAAGTACCAAGTATATCTATACAAAAAAAATTGAAAAATTAAAAAAACTGAGCCAATTCAGAATTCTACTTCTATTATGGCTAGAAGTAAAAGATATAATAATTCCAAAAATAGAAAAATTTTTGATACAGATTGGAAAATATATCATATACTTTTCCATTAATTTACTAAGTAATATAATTCTTATTAGTATTAGAATTATAATATTCTATATAATTAAATCTAATAAAACACTTAGATAATTAATAGCAAGACCAAAAACGTACTAATAAATTGATTCTTATGAAACAACAAATGTCCATAAACGAAACTCTACAAATAATTACTGGTAAAAAACAAGTCATAGTATCAAGTGAAACTGAAAGAATTATAAACAATATATATAATAGAGGAGAAAATGAGCAAAAAATTTTACTAGACTTAATAATCAGAAGAAATTCAGTAAATAAACCAAACATTGAAGTAATAGATGGATTTATCTTCCAAAAACTTAAAAAAACTCAAAAAGAAAGCATCAGGAAGAAACTAATGAAAATATTCCCTGAAGGAATTTTAAAACTACAATCTTCTTTAAATCTTAACTACCAACCATTACAAGATTTACTGATAGAACAAAACTTTAAAGAAGCAGATATAATAACACAAAAATTACTGTGCCAACTAGTTAAATCAAAAATTCAAAGCAATAGAAAATGGCTTTACTTCACAGATATTCAATTTTTACCCTTAGACGACTTATTTACTATCGACTTATTATGGAAAATTTACTCAAAAGGTAAATTTGGATTTTCAGTACAAAAAAAAATATGGATACAAAATAATAAGAAATGGAATAAACTATGGAAACAAATTGGTTGGACAAACCAAAAAGATAATATGAAAAAATATCCTACAGAATTTATTTGGACAATAGAAGCACCAGAAGGACATTTACCACTATTTAATCAACTACGAGGAAATCAGAGTTTATCTTACCTATTTAATAGCATAAAATGGTAATTAATTATTGATATATACTCGCAATAAGATGAAAAGAAAAATATATAATCATTATTTGCACTTAAGTAACTCAATAAGCTTAATAAAAACTTGAAATAAGTACTCTGAATCATGAGGACCAGGACTCGCTTCAGGATGATACTGAACTGAAATAATTGGATTAATTTTATGTAATGTGCTTGCAACAGTAAGATCATTTAAATTAAGCTGACTAATTTCTAGCAAATCTAATAAACTATTACCCATCAAAGAATCACGAGCAACTGCAAAACCATGATTCTGGCTAGTAACTTCTGCATAACTATTCAAACCAGAAGGATGATTAAGTCCTCTATGTCCAAACTTTAACTTAAAGGTTTTTGCGCCCAAAGCTAAATTCAAAACTTGATGTCCCATACAAATACCAAAAATTGGGACATTACCCCAATAAAGTATCTTTTTAATTGTATTTATTACACTAGTCAGTATTAATGGATTACCGGGACCATTAGATAATAATATGCCATCTGGTTTATACTTCAAAATTAGATCATAACTAGCAGTTGCAGGTAAAACATAGATCTCACAACCTATTAGTAGTAACTTTCTAATAATACTGAATTTAAGCCCAAAATCTATAATCACTATTGTATATAACTTTTTAAATATCAAATTATTATTAAAATTAAAAGCAATAGATAAACTATTATTTGTAACCATGTGATTATATGCTTGAATCTTATACACATTGCGACTAGTTACTTTTTTAACCAAATCTAACTTATCTAAAGATTGATAAGCAATATCATGATAGTCAGAATAAGCATTATAACTAACAATATTTGCATTCATAACACCAAATGAACGAATATGCTGTGTCAGAGCCCTTGTATCAATACCAAAAATGTGAGGTATTCGCTTTAAAATTAAATAATCCTTTAAGGAAATATTAGAACGCCAGCTACTACAAAAAGCAGAAATATTTCTTGCAACTAAGCCCTTGACGTGAATAAAATTAGACTCATTATCTTCTTTATTTAAGCCAGTATTACCTAACTCAGGATAAGTAAAAATAACCAATTGACCAGAATAACTAGGATCAGTCAAAATTTCTTGATAGCCTGTCATTCCAGTATTAAATACTATTTCACCAAAGTGATTTGATAAATTAAAAAATGACCAACCTTTATAAAAAGTACCATCTTGTAAAGATAAAATTGATGGATAGACAGAATTAGGTATCAACATTATAAAAAACCTTAAAATAAATAAAATACTAAGGTAATAAGATAAGTACAAAAGTAAAAAATTAAATGATATCTTAATTTTTTACCGTTATACTTAACTAAATTTACCAACTATCGTTTGTAGCCTGATTTAATACATAATTTGCTACATTTTGTACATCAACCTCCGACAAACGTCCTCCAAAAGCAGGCATACTATTTTTACCATAAGTAACTTGATCAGTAATTGCACCTATACTATTCATTTCATTATCTTCTAAAGCACCAAGCTTTAAAGTCTTCGTTGACACAACTAAATTTTCACCATTAGCATGGCAAGCTACACAATTTGCTTGAAAAATTTCAAGCCCAGCATTTAAATCAATATCAGCTGCCAAAACAGTTTGAAAATTTAAAAATAGTACAGTAAAAAAACTTAAAAATAAATTGGACATAAACTTGATCATAAGAACCTCAATATACTTAAATTAAATAAGAAAATAGTTAATCAAAAAGCAAAGATTACAACTATTTGCGCAATTATTGTATTATGTATTCTAATTATATCTTGTTTTTACACATATTAATTTATTAAAACAAAAAAACTAATAGTAAATTTTCCCTCCTCCCCATTTCTCTGCAGCAATTCTAGGTTGCAATAAAATATAACCAGCCATAGAGACAAGATCTTCATCAGTTAAGTTGCGCATTTTTGGAAAAATCTCTGCACTCTTAATACTAGGATGTAATTCTGATATAGAATTTTGACCATCATAGCTAGTTGGATCATTCATATAATCAACTAAATTAGCTACATTATCTCTAGCAGGAATTGCTAAACTTAATGATTCAAGCTCTAAACCAATATTAGGATTAGTCTTTGTAATACCACCGTTATGACATTGAGCACAAGCATTATTAAATAAACGTTTACCCCGTTTAACTTGCTCAAGAGTTAATGTAATAGTTTTACCTGAACTATCAAGAGGAACAGTTCTAGTAATTTCATCTAATTCTATTGCGTAAGCTGGTAAAAACACTAAATTTAATAATAAACATACAAGTGAAAACAGTGATAATATAGCATTGCTCTTACTCTTAAACATAATTAACCTACCTAAATAATAAAATAATATATTAATGCGGGAACATAAATTAAAGATAAATTACATTTACATATCGACACTTTAATTAGTGTAGTAATACTTTTGTAATAAATGACATTCTTAAAATTTTCTTAATATTATTATATGTACAATATATATTACAACATAGATGAAAAATATACCTAAAAATAATAGATAAATTTAACGATATAACTCTAAAAGCCTAGATAGTTGTGAACGCAAGCTTGTGCGGGAAATAATTAAATCAATAAAACCATGCTTAAACAAATATTCAGATGTCTGAAAATTATCAGGAAGATCTTCTTTTATTGTCTGCTCAATAACCCTGCGGCCAGCAAATGCAATTAAAGCATTTGGCTCAGCTATTATTAAATCTCCTAACATAGCAAAACTAGCAGTTACGCCACCAGTCGTTGGAGAAGTTAAAACAGTGAAATATGGTAAAGAAGCCTCACTATGTCTATACAAAGCTGATGATATTTTTGCCATCTGCATTAAACTTAACATACCTTCTTGCATTCTAGCACCACCAGACGCACATACAATGATTAATGGTAATTTTAAATAAGTAGCTTTTTCTATCAATCGAGTCAACTTTTCACCTACAACTGAACCCATACTACCGCCCATAAATCTAAAATCCATTATACCACATGCAACTGATATACAATTAATAGAAGCAATACCGGTTTGTACAGCATCAGATAGATAAGTTTTAGCTTTCATATCAATTAATCTTTCACTATATACTTTCCTGTCAGCAAAACCTAATGGATCTGTAGAAGATAAATGAAGATCACAACTTTGCCAACTATTAATATCACAAATATAGTTGATTCTATCTTGACTAGAGGCAGGAAAATGATAAAAACATTTGGGACAAACTTTTAAATTATCTTCAAGCACTTTATAATACATTAATAAACCACAATGATTACACTTTATCCACAAGTTTCTAGATTGACTATTTAAGCTTTGCTTAATTTTATTACTTAATAATAATTTCCTTTTATCAACAAGCCATTCAGATAAAGACATATAAATATATAGAAAATAAATAAAATTTAACTAAACAACAAAAATGCAAAATAACAAACTTAGTTTGTTATTTATTCTTAAAAAGATCTTATTAAATCTTTAAATACTAATTTAATAGAAATGAAAAACCTAATAAATGCAAATTATTAATTACGTTGCGTCTTATCTTTTTGACTAACAAAAATAAGGGCTAAAGTAATTGGCACTACAACAATTATAGCACCTAAAAGTAGACTGTTTAAGAAACTAGATAAAGATGAAGTCATTAGTACCTTCCTTCTATAATAAAAATTCAATGTAAAATTAATTTCAAAGCCAATTTTGGCATAATATACTTATAAAAATTATAGATATATTTTAATATATATATTCTATATTAATTAAATATTTTATTATCTAATAAGATTTCCATTGCATTATAATAGTACCCCAAGTTAAACCAGCACCAAAACCAGAAACTACAATTATATCATTATGAGATATCTTTTTATCTTGTAGTGCTTCATCTAATGCTAATGGAATAGAAGCAGCAGAAGTATTACCATACTTACTTAAATTAGCAATAATTTTACTACTACTGATAGATAGCTTCTCTGCAACAGCTTTTAATATCCTTTCATTAGCTTGATGCAATAACAACCAATCTATATCACCAACTGAAATATTTAAAGATTTTAAACATTTTAAAATACTCAATGGAACTTGAGATACAGCAAACTTATAAACTTCTTTACCATTCATAACAACATATTTAAAAGAACCTTGGTATAGATTCAATATAGGATGAGGATTAATTTCTTCTTGGTATGAAATAGATAAATGATTAGAATAATTTCCATCTGTATTTAATTGAAATTCTAATATAGAATTATCTTCTTTTGAACAAGATTGAAGTATAGCAGCGCCAGCAGCATCTCCAAATAGAATACAAGTACTACGATCTGACCAATCAATCCATTTAGATAAAACATCTGCACCAATAACTAAAATATTACGATAACTACCATTTTGTAAAAATTGTGATGCAGTAACTATACCTAAAATAAAACCAGAACATGCTGCAGTCAAATCAAATGCAACAGCATTGATAGCCCCTAATTTACACTGTATTTGACTAGCACTACCAAATAAATCATTAGGACTAGATGTAGCAAGAATAATTAAGTCTATATCTTGAGGATTCATAGAAATTTTATCTAACGCTTTTCTAGACGCTAATATAGCAAGATCAGCAACAGATTGATTCACTCCTGTTAATAGTCGCCTTTCTTTAATGCCTGTACGAGTAAATATCCATTCGTCAGACGTTTGAACAATTTCGCTCATTTTATGATTGCTCAAACTAGAGTCAGGAACAGCAGAACCTGTAGCAAGAATTTTAGTTCCTCGCATCATAAATGATTTCATATCACTTTTACAATAGACTTAAATTAAAAAATTGATATTTTAAAACGAATAATAAAAATCGATTTTATTTCAAATAAAATTTTTAAATAAGATTGTATAATTATAAACGTATTAAACAATAAAAACCCGAAATAATACCAAAATAAAACAAGTTAATTGCTGCTACTCTTCAGTCCTGACAAAATTTATTAATTATTTTATTCATGTAAAATTCCGAGCTTAATCAAAGTATAACATCAGATTGAATATGAATCAACTAAATAACGTGAATTGGCTTAATTAAATAGACATTCCTTGCACAATAAAATCAAAATAAGGAATGATCAATTTAGATTGATCATCAGATAAAAATTCTAAAGAAGCATTTTTTAAGCATTCAATAGAATCTACCATTCCTAGTATTGGAACTCCCAAGGAATTATACATTTCCTTAACTCCAACTAAGCCTACTTGTTCAACCACATCTTTATCACCAGATAATATACCATAAGTCACTAATCTAAGATACCAGCCATAATCACGCAAGCATAAAGATCTTTTACGTGCTCCCTCTGCATTCCCACCTGGCGCTATATATTCAGGATGAATCTTAAAAATAGCCTTACTTGCTAACTTAATTATATCTTTTTCTTTATCCCTCAAAATAGAGGCAATAATAATACGTTTCTCACTAGTAACAAAATAATTTTTTAAACTTTCCAGTTCACCTATACTTGGGTACCTAAGTTCATTATCGGCATTTATAATAATTTTGGTTACAACACTCATACTGTACAAAAATAAAGAAAATACATTATATTCAATAATATTTATATTAACAAAAATGTAGTAACAATAACTTAGAAAAAAATACTTATAGTATATAGTTATATCAAGTAAATATTACATAATATAAATGATAAAACTAAAACGAGAAAAATAAAATATCTGGAAAAAAGCGATTAATTTCAATTAAAAAACCTGCTGTAAAAGTAACCCATAAAACAGCTACTACAGGTACAGTAGACAAGTATTTTGCAAAATTATTATCCATATACTTAATAATATCCTTAATTTATTACAATTTAATATATATAAATTAACGTGGAGAAACTGTAATATCATCATTAGACGCTAATAGTTGACCACTAGTAAATTCTTGTAAAGCAGCTAAAGGCCAGGTAAATCCAGATAAAGAAAATTTAATAGCTAATGGAAGATCTATAATAATTTCTTTTTCAGTTGGTTTACTAAATTTAGAAATAGCTTGCAGATAACCTCTACCTACCCATCCAATCCAACCTGTAATATATATAAATAATAAACCTGGTAACATAAACTCGCCAGCATGATTCCATCTACCATCTGTAATTAAATGAGGTAAACCCTCTGAACCACATAAAACACCCAACTGACTATACTTATCAAATCGAGTTTTAGTTTTCTTAATTTGATTTTCAAGAGCTAGAGCAGGCGGAGTCGACGGTTGATATTTAGAAAGTCGAGATTCTAATTTTTTGATACTATTCTGTAACCTCTTATTAAATGCTGCAGAATCTTTGCAAGGTACTAAACCAGCAACATCAGCATTCACAATATTTGGAACAGCTAACGAAAATAATATAAAGCAACTACCAATCAAAATTACAATGAACTTTTTAAACATATTTTCCTTAAATTAAAAGACAATAGAAACAACAATAAGTTACAAATATCTAATTTACACATCAAATTATAATGTATAATAATAATACAGATTAAAATCTAAACCAAATAACGTAACATTTTTTAAACACGAATATAAAGAAATTGACAAATAATATTGGACTTTAAGTAATAAAAAATTAAAATAAAATTAGAAAAAGTATGACAATTTGGGATTTATTTTTCAATTCTAATCAAAGAGATAGATTACAAAATAAAAAATTCAATCAAGAAAAAAACTTACTAATTAAGAATTTAAGCAATATCAACGGTAATAAACAATTAGACATATATTATAGTTTAAACAAAAACATAAACTTATACGAGCTAGAAAAATTATGTGATTCAGTAGGATGGGTAAGAAGACCACTAAAGAAAGTTAAATTAGCACTAGAAAATAGCTTTTTAATAGTATCAATTTTTTATTACAAAGGAAATAAAAAACAGCTTATAGGATTTGCAAGAGCAACTTCAGATAATTCTTTTAACGCAACAATATGGGATGTAGTAATTCATCCAGATTTTCAAGGTAGAGGATTAGGTAAAGCGTTAATGAACCAAATTATTAAACAACTAAGAAATGACGATATTAGCACAATCACTCTTTTCGCAGACCCTGAAGTCATTAAATTTTATAGGCATTTAGGGTTTATCGTTGATCCAGACGGAGTAAAGGGTATGTTCTGGTATCCAATTTAAATATCTAACTCAAAAAAATAAGCTCAGATAAAAATAAGCAAACTAAGTAAAGTAGACATAGATAATATTATTGTATATAATTATTTTATGAAAGACGGGATATAGCGCAGCTTGGTAGCGCGCCTGCTTTGGGAGCAGGATGTCGCAGGTTCAAATCCTGCTATCCCGATAATTAACACATAAATCTGACATATAAATTATGAATAAAATAATCAAACTTTAGTAAGAATCGCAAAAATTATTTAAATGATGTATAATTTAATCATTAACAATTAATTAAAAATTACATAAATATCAAAAATTCTACTAATTACTTTAAATGCAATGAAGATATCTTATCATATAAACTAAGTGCCTTCTCACGTTTGCCTAATTGGTCATAAATTATAGCAAGACTTTTTAAAGCAACAATATTGGAAGGGGAAATACTAAGAGCCTTCAAATAATAATATTCAGCAATAGACAAAAACGAATTCGTCTTATAAGAATAAGCTAAAGAAATGTACAATAAATCTGTATCTAAATTACTATAATGAAAAGATAAATCAATCAATGAGACACACAAAAACCATTGTTTACGATTAGCATGGAAGTTGAAAATATCTTTAAAAGACAATACATCCAAAACTTGAAAATTATGTGAAAAATCGTTAAAAAAAATGTTATATTTTAGAATCATTCGTATTAAAGATAATAGTTGTACTGTAGTAAAAAATGATAGTGGAATTAAAAATAACAAAAACGCTAGAACATATAAGCGAAATAAAAATATACTATTAACCATAAAAATAATTAAAAATAAAAATCACAAAAAGAATATCAAATAAGATAATAAATAATAGTATAGAAATCAAGGTAGAGTTCAAAAAATAAAAATTTAAAAATATTAAAGTAAATATATACAATATGCATACAGGAACAAAAAGAAAAAAAATGAAAAAGTCTGGTTTTTTATCTAGAATGAGAAAAAAAAGTGGAAAAAGAATTATCAACACTAAACGCAAAAAAAAACGTTTTCAAATTAACTTATCATAATAATAATAATTTCTATCTTAATGAATAGAGCTAATCAGCAATCTATATATAATAATATAAATTCAAACTTTTATGCCATTCGAAGAATCAATAAAACTCTTATTATCATCAAATAACTTTTTAATATATGTGAAAACTACAGAGGAAGAAAGATTAGAATACATTATTCATAAAATCACTAGAGAAGTATTTGCAAATAATGTATCTATATGGAATTTTATTGATGGATACACGAATAACCCAAATTACTTAAAAAGTGGAAAAAAAAATCCACTAGAAGCACTAGAAATAATCTCACAACATAAAGAAAAAAATAAAAGTGTATTTTTTTTAAAAGATTTCCATCACTTTATGAAAGACATTAGTATAAGCAGAAAACTAAAAAATCTTCATATGCAACTACAAAGAAGTAATATACATATAATAATGAGTGGAATCGAGTATCAAATACCGCATATAATTGAAGAATATGTAACATATATTAGTTTGCCATTACCAAATCAAAAAGAAATTAATATAGAGATTCAAAGGCTATTCAATATACTTAATATTGATAAACAAAGTATAAAAGAATCTTTATCACAAGCTTATAAAGGTTTTTCAATTAACAAAATACGCAAATCCCTTTCTGAAGTTACAACAAATAAAACAAATGAATCAGAACTATTAAAAAAAATACTACATGATAAAAGACAATTAATAAAACAAACTAAAATACTAGAATTTTACTCTTCAGATGAGAATACTAATTATCTTGGAGGTCTAAAAAACCTAAAGAAATGGTTACACATTAGAAAAAGAGCATTCAGTAGACAAGCAAGTAGATACGGTATAAAAATACCAAAAGGAATATTACTAGTTGGAATTCAAGGTACAGGTAAATCGCTCAGCGCTAAAGTAATATCAGTAGAATGGAAGTTACCATTATTAAAATTAAATGTAAGTAAGATGTTCACAGGTATATTAGGAGAATCAGAAAAACAAGTACAAAACATGATAGATATATGTGAACAGATTTCTCCATGCATCTTATGGATAGACGAAATTGATAAAATTTTCACAAATAATACAAATATTAATGATAGTGGAACAAGCAACCGAGTAACTAATATTATTTTAACTTGGCTATCGGAAGAAAAAAGTGTTTTTATTGTTGCAACAGCTAATACAACTATAAATCTACCGATAGAAATGCTAAGGAAAGGAAGGTTTGATGAGATATTTTTTATAGATTTACCTAACATGAAAGAAAGAATAAATATTTTTCAAATACACTTAAAAAAAATAAGGCCATTAACATGGTTTAAGTATAACTTATACTACTTAGCTAAAATTACTAAACAATTTTCTGGAGCTGAAATAGAACAATCAGTCCATGAGGCTATGTACTCAGCTTTTTACAATAGTAGAGAATTTTCAACACAAGATATTATAAAGTCAATCAATAATATAGTACCTCTAGCTATTATAGAAAAACAAAAAATATATAAACTAAGAATTTGGGGTTATTCAGGAAAAGTAAAAATAGGATAAATGACCAAATAAATCAATATAATATATTATCGAAAATGGTCATATGGTATGAGCCCTGATATTGAACTACTTTCCCAGAGAGTATCCTCTCAAGTATCATCGTCGCTGCAGAGTTTAACAGCCAAGTTCGGAATGGTTTGGAGTGGGTCCACTGCGCTATTAATATCAAGACATAAGTTGTAGTACTTATTGTTATCGCTGCTAGATTTAAATCAACATATATAATTTAATTAAATTAATATATTAATGAGAATATTATGTATTATATTATAAAACCTTCGATCTATTAGTACATCTCAGCTGAATGTATTACTACACTTACACTTGATGCCTATCAAACGGTTAATCTAACCGTGATCTTAGTAAGAGTACTCATCTTAAGGTAGGCTTCCCACTTAGATGCTTTCAGCGGTTATCCAATCCATACTTAGCTACCCAGCGTTTACTGTTGGCACAATAACTGGTACACCAGCGGTATGTTTCTCCCGGTCCTCTCGTACTAAGGAGAAGTCCTCTCAATACTCTAACGCCCGCACCGGATATGGACCGAACTGTCTCACGACGTTCTGAACCCAGCTCGCGTACCGCTTTCATGGGCGAACAGCCCAACCCTTGGGACGTGCTACCGCCCCAGGATGCGATGAGCCGACATCGAGGTGCCAAACCTCCCCGTCGATGTGAACTCTTGGGGGAGATCAGCCTGTTATCCCTAGAGTAACTTTTATCCGTTGAGCGACAGCCTTTCCACTCAGCACTGTCGGATCACTAAGGCCGACTTTCGTCTCTGCTCGACTTGTAGGTCTTGCAGTCAAGCTTCTTTATGCCTTTATACTCTACGACTGATTTCCGACCAGCCTGAAGAAACCTTTGCACGCCTCCGTTACCTTTTAGGAGGCGACCGCCCCAGTCAAACTGCCCACCTGAAAATGTCTCTTGGCCGGATAACGGCATCAAGATTAGAATTCTAGTTTAATCAGAGTGGTATCTCACTGTTGGCTCTTTTATACCCACAAGTATAAAGTCTTAGCCTCCCACCTATACTGCGCAGAATAAACCCGAATCCAATTCCAAGTTACAGTAAAGCTTCATAGGGTCTTTCTGTCCAGGTGCAGGTAGTCCGCATCTTCACAGACAATTCTATTTCGCCGAGTCTCTCTCCGAGACAGTGCCCAAATCGTTACGCCTTTCGTGCGGGTCGGAACTTACCCGACAAGGAATTTCGCTACCTTAGGACCGTTATAGTTACGGCCGCCGTTCACCGGGGCTTCAGTTATCAGCTTTGCAAAAATGCTAACCAACTTCTTTAACCTTCCGGCACTGGGCAGGCGTCAGCCCCCATACATTGTCTTACGACTTCGCGGAGACCTGTGTTTTTGATAAACAGTCGCCTGGGCCTATTTATTGCAACCCTACAAGGGTACCCCTTCTTCCGAAGTTACGGGGCTATTTTGCCGAGTTCCTTAGAGAGAGTTATCTCGCGCCCCTTAGTATACTCTACTTACCTACCTGTGTCGGTTTGAGGTACAGGTGTTTATTATTTAGGATATGATAAGATTTTCTTGGAAGCGTGACATCAATCACTTTAATGCCATAGCATCTTGTATTCACTTCTTAGCTCAGAATGTTTTCTCCATTCCTCTTAACCTTGTAAGTTTAAACCGGTAACCAACATCCGGATGATTTAGCCTTCTTCGTCCCTTAATATCAATAATAAACAGTACAGGAATATTAACCTGTTATCCATCGACTACGTTTTTCAACCTCGCCTTAGGTCCTGACTCACCCTTCGCGGACGAACCTTCCAAAGGAAACCTTAGGTTTTCGGGGCATTGGATTCTCACCAATGTTTTCGCTACTCAAGCCGACATTCTCACTTCTGATTAGTCCACATCCACTTACGTTAATGCTTCAAACTATAACAGAACGCTCCCCTACCGATGTAAAACATCCCACATCTTCGGCAAATTACTTAGTCCCATTCATTTTCGGCGCAAGATCACTAGACCAGTGAGCTATTACGCACTCTTTAAAGGATTGCTGCTTCTAAGCAAACCTCCTGGTTGTATATGCATTCTTACCTCCTTTACCACTTAGCAATTATTTAGGGGCCTTAGATGGTGGTCTGGGCTGTTTCCCTTTTGACAATGAAGCTTATCCCCCACTGTCTCACTGGTTGACTACACACTTAGTATTCAGAGTTTGCCTTGATTTGGTACCGCTTTCGCAGCCCGCACCGAAACAGTGCTTTACCCCTAAGTTATAGCATCAACCGCTGCGCCAAAACGCATTTCGGGGAGAACCAGCTAGCTCCGAATTCGATTGGCATTTCACCCCTAACCACAACTCGTCCGCTGATTTTTCAACATCAGTCGGTTCGGACCTCCACTTAGTGTTACCTAAGCTTCACCCTGGTCATGGTTAGATCATTCGGGTTCGGGTCTATAAATAGTGACTAACGCTCTATTCAAGCTCGCTTTCACTATGGCTCCGATATTTTTTATCTTAACCTGCCACTACCTATAAGTCGCCGGCTCATTCTTCAACATGCACACAGTTAAACGTTTAGTCGTCCTCCTGCTGCTTGTAAGCTTATGATTTCATGTTCTATTTCACTCCCCTCCCGGGGTTCTTTTCACCTTTCCCTCACGGTACTAGTTCACTATCGGTCATTTAGGAATATTTAGCCTTACGAGGTGGTCCTCGCAGATTCACACGGGGTTTCACGTGTCCCATGCTACTTGGGATACAAAAATAAATATAAATTAATTTTCAGCTACAGGACTTTCACCTTCTATGATACAAGATTCCAATTGTTTCGCTTAATTTCATATATTTAATGATTTTTTGTCCCTCTACCCCATTCAAACTCATTAAAATGGTTTAGGCTAATCCCGTTTCGCTCGCCGCTACTCAGGGAATCGCTTTTGCTTTATTTTCCTTTAGCTACTAAGATGTTTCAGTTCGCTAAGTTAGCTCTTATCTACTTATAAATTCAGTAGATAGTATAAAAGAGTTACCTCATTCGGGAACTTCCGGGTCATAGTTTACTTCCAACTCACCGAAATATTTCGCTGGTAGTCACGCCCTTCATCGCTTCTAAATGCCAAGGTATCCATCATAAGCCTTAATTAGTTTTATAAAAACTATCAATCAATTAAAAACTTTTATAATTAATCTAATTAAATAAGTATACATTATCAAATAATATCATATAATCATTTATAATTTATAGTTATGATTTATGATAATTAACAACAATAACAATTAGTAATATTCTACAATCAATATTAAAGTTTCAGCTGGAGATAAGCGGACTTGAACCGCTGACATCTGCCTTGCAAAAGCAGCGCTCTACCAACTGAGCTATATCCCCTTTATGTGGGCTATCCTGGACTTGAACCAGGGACCTCACCCTTATCAGGGGTGCGCTCTAACCACCTGAGCTAATAGCCCTATATATTCATTATTTATTTTAAGATTATGAATTTTGATTAACTAGTCAATAAGTACTATAAGATAGATACTTTTACAGACTAGTTTCATAACGATCTTAAATTACAATATGAAATCAATATAAAATACTACAAATATATAATATCAAATATTAAATCCCTAATAAGGAGGTGATCCAGCCGCACCTTCCAGTACGGCTACCTTGTTACGACTTCACCCCAGTCACTAGCCCTACCTTAGGTACACTTATAGAAATAAGCAGTAACTTTGGGCATGGCCAGCTTCCATGGTGTGACGGGCGGTGTGTACAAGGCCCGGGAACGGATTCACCGCCGTATAGCTGACCGGCGATTACTAGCGATTCCACCTTCATGCAGGCGAGTTTCAGCCTGCAATCCGAACTGAGAATATGTTTATAAGATTAGCTTAACTTCACAGTTTTGCAACTTTCTGTCATATCCATTGTAGCACGTGTGTAGCCCAGAACATAAGGGGCATGCTGACTTGACGTCATCCTCACCTTCCTCCGGTTTGTCACCGGCAGTCTTTTTAAAGTACCCAACTAAATGATGGCAACTAAAAACAAGGGTTGCGCTCGTTGCGGGACTTAACCCAACATCTCACGACACGAGCTGACGACAGCCATGCACCACCTGTGTTCATGCTCCCTAAGGCACTTTCCATTTTCATGAAAATTCATGACATGTCAAGTTCTGGTAAGGTTCTTCGTGTTGCATCGAATTAAACCACATGCTCCACCGCTTGTGCGGGCCCCCGTCAATTCCTTTGAGTTTCACCTTGCGAGCATACTTCCCAGGCGGGATACTTAACGCGTTAGCTACGATACTGCACGGATCGATACGCGCAACATCTAGTATCCATCGTTTACGGCTAGGACTACTGGGGTATCTAATCCCATTCGCTCCCCTAGCTTTCGTCTCTGAGTGTCAGTAATGGCCCAGCAAAGCGCTTTCGCCTCTGGTGTTCTTCCCAATATCTACGCATTTCACCGCTACACTGGGAATTCCCTTTGCCTCTACCATACTCTAGTTTAATAGTTTCCACCGCTTATTTAGAGTTGGGCTCTAATCTTTAACAGCAGACTTATTGAACAACCTACAGACTCTTTACGCCCAATAATTCCGGATAACGCTTGCATCCCCCGTATTACCGCGGCTGCTGGCACGGAGTTAGCCGATGCTTATTCATAAGGTACCGTCATAATTCTTCCCTTATAAAAGAGGTTTACAACCCACAGGCCTTTATCCCTCACGCGGTATTGCTCCGTCAGGCTTTCGCCCATTGCGGAAAATTCCCCACTGCTGCCTTCCGTAAAAGTCTGGACCGTGTCTCAGTTCCAGTGTGGCTGATCATCCTCTCAAACCAGCTACTGATCGTTGCCTTGGTAAGCTATTACCTTACCAACTAGCTAATCAGGCGCAAGCTCATCTTCAGGCAAAAAATTATTTCACTTTTCAGCATATGGGATATTAGCAATCGTTTCCAATTGTTATTTCCCTCCTAAAGGTAGATTCTTACGTGTTACTCACCCGTTTGCCACTAAAACTAATGTTTTCGTTCGACTTGCATGTGTAAAGCATACCGCCAGCGTTCATCCTGAGCCAGGATCAAACTCTCCAT